CTATTCCTCCTTGAATTTAAGGCAGTATCATTAGGTTTTGGGTTTGCGGCTTTAATTGAAGAAGTTAACAGTAGTATATAAGTACGGTAACTTGCTTCTATGTCAGCTGCATAATAAGTGTTTTATTACACTTATATTAACCTTATATATAAATTTAACATTATATATGGATCAAGCAATCGTAAACTTATTTATAGTAGTGATAATTTTTTTTAATATCAAGTTTATTCAGGTGATTCAAATAATATAAAGTATTAGAAATTATAGAAAATATTCATATTTTATGCTAATATTTTGCCAGCAAGGGAAAAAATGTGGAGAAGAGATATTGGCTTTATCGCGAGTAGAAGATTCTACTTTTCATGAAGAAGTAATCAAATCAAGTTGTCCAGTATTAGTTGACTTTTGGGCACCTTGGTGTGGGCCATGCAGGATGATCATGCCTATAGTTGCTGAAATAGCAGATGAATATAAGAATTCTCTAAAAGTAGTTGAGATGAATACTGATAAAAATCCAAGCACTGCAACAGAATATGGCATACGTAGCATACCGACCATGATGCTTTTTGTTAATGGAGAAAAAGTAGATATGATTATAGGGGCTGTTCCAAAATCAACAATGGCAAGTGTTTTGCAAAAATATTTAGATAACAATACCAAAGGTCGACAATAACATCTTTAAAAATATAAAAAAAGAAAAGTTCAGTATAGTTAAGCATGACTAAAATTTGTCAAATAACGAAAAAAAAATCTAACAATGGTTATAGTGTTTCGCATTCACATGTGAAAACAAAAAAAATACAACAAGTCAATCTACAAAATAAAAAAATTTGGTCCTATAGTCAAAGACGGTGGATTAAATTAAGAATATCAACAAAAGCTATTAAATCTTTACATAAGTTGAAGATTTAAAAACTATAATTTTACTTACTTCAAGTAGTGACAATCCTATAAAACTATGTTACTATCTTGTATATACATTTTAAACCATAATTACAAAGAGAGTTTTGGGGGAATATATAATGGAGTCTTTAGAATATGTATTCGATACAGATGATTTATCTAATGTTTATGAATTATCTACAGAAACACCTGTAGGATGGTCTTCAATTTGTCTTGATCAAACCATAAATTATTATATAGATTATAATTCTACACATGTAGAAGATGACGAAACTAAAGAAAATTAATAGATTGAATTGGAATTAATTTAATCTGATAATATAAAAATTAAGTTAGGAATACGTTAACAGTATTCTTAACTTAAAATATCTTTATGCAACTCCAACTTATAACATATGCTAGTATAGCTCAATTGGTAGAGCAGCTGATTTGTAATCAGCAGGCTATGGGTTCAAGTCCCCTTACTAGCTTAATATCTAATATATACACATCAAGACTGAAATAGACTCAATCCAGCACTTTGTAAAACAGGTATATTAGCTAAAAGCAAGTAAGCAAATCCTGCACCTCCAACGGCCCCAACTAAAAAACCTGCTGTAAATTGTCCCCAGCCTTCCGTTGTTTGCAACAAATCTTTTGAATCATCTTTATCAAAAGAAACATTGCCATACATTGATAAGCATGTTGTTAGGATAATGATTAAACCCACTGCAGATAAGAAACCAGAAAGTAATGCTACATCTGTATTTCTCAGAGGTCCCAACTTGTCAAATGGTCCTACTAAAAAATATCCATGAGCCATACCTATTTCTAGACCTCTAAGCAAAGGAGATAAACCTCTTCTATATGCTGGTAAGTTACTCAATAAACCTTTAGTTATACTTGAAGTACTAATTGGAGTTGATAAATTTCCTACAAATGGATCATTATTATAAGGTCTGATAAATTCAGGCATAGATCTGTTTCTCCAGAAGAATTTCAAAAAACTATTATTTTTTATTCATGTATTCATTATAATATCAACATATTATTATTTTGACTATACTTATTAAACATCTCTTAAATTTAGATGTGTTATTATATTAGTAAAGTAAATAAATTAAGAATCGAAAGGAGAAACTGTAATTTATGTCTATTATGCTGAGTTATTTCTTATTCATAATTATATTTACAGTTATAGCTTTAAGCTTATATTTTGGTCTACAGGCTATTAAGTTAATATAATGCCATATTAGTAAATATTACAAACTCAAGTTGTCCAGATGAAGAACTTCAGTCTTTTCTGGATTTATAAAATTTAAACAATGTAAAGATAGTTATTATAGGTTGATCTAAATATCTTATACAATACAGAAAAATTATTTTGAATACAAACACTTAACTTCAATTTAAAAACTTTATTTAATTCCATGTCTAATATTAGAACAGATAAAATTTTAGGATCTCGCAGATTTAGTAATTATTGGTGGGCTACAACGATTTTATTAGGAGGAATAGGCTTTTTTCTAGTGGGTCTATCAAGCTACTTTAAAATAGAATTATTACCTTTCACTAAATCTTATGAATTATTGTTCTTACCTCAAGGCATTATCATGATTTTCTATGGGACTATAGCTATATTAGTTAGTATTTTTTTATGGTTGACAATTTTATGGAATGTTGGTGGAGGATATAATGAATTCAATACAGATAAAGGAAATATTACTATTTTTAGATTAGGTTTCCCCGGAAAGAATCGTATTTTGAAACTTAGTTATAATATTAGTGATATTCAATCTATTAAAGTTAATATCCAAGAGGGATTGAATCCAAAAAGAGAAATTTATTTAAAAACAAAAGATAAGCGTGAAATACCTATTACACGTGTAGGACAGCCTTTATTACTATCTGAGATAGAAAACCAGGCAACATCACTAGCTCAATTTTTAGGAGTTGTTTTAGAAGGTATAGAATATAAATAAACAGACTATTAGTTTTTGAAAATTTAGATAAATATACATATATATTATCTATTATAATATGTTAATATGATTACATCAGCGGGTATAGTTTAGTGGTAAAACCTTAGCCTTCCAAGCTAATGATGCGGGTTCGATTCCCGCTACCCGCTTCTACTGTCGTAAAAAAGTGTATAATTAAAAAGCTTAACGATAAAGATTTGAGTTTTAATATTAAATAACAAATATTTATTTAATAATGTATCGAACCAGTTAAAAAATTTAGAATAAGAGTTAATCCTAATCGGTCTAGATTAATACATCTTTCAATATTATTCGCATAGAAGATAAAATAAATTAATGATCGATTCATCTCAAACAGCTTAAAACAATTTCATTTGCCACTATATTATTTTAATAAACATGCATTTTGTTTAATACTCAAGTTCTTTAACATCAACGTTATTAATTTAAAAGTAAAATAATAGAAAAAAATATGAGAAAGAGATTTTTATAAATTGTTAAGCCTATACAAGACTGAAAAATTGAATCAAATTTTATATGCTTTTCATACTAATATAAAGATTAATAACTATTAGTTATATATATACAACTAATGATAGTTCAATCTTAAAAATAAAAATCAGCCTAAATATTATAAATTCATTTGTTATACGATTATATCTATCATAATTAATCAAATCCTTTATACATTCAATTAGCTAAAAAACTTTATTATCATATATTTTTTAAATTATATAATAATAAAGATAAATAATTTATCCTTTAACATCAAATTAAATTATGAATTGTTTTAATACTTACTATCCTAAAATTAATTTAGATATATAGTGCATCTGGCTGGATTCGAACCAGCGACGTCCTTTCCAGGATGGCGGATTATTCGAGTCGATTTCTTTTAAAATCTCTCTTACAAAACCGTACTTGAAATTTTCACTTCATACGGCTACTTCCTACTAAGCTTTTCTATACATATTTGATTTACTATATAAAATTTAAAATTTAGTAAACTTTTCATGAAATATCTTTTACTTCTGTTTCTAATTAACCTAGATAAATCTTTATTCTCGTTTCTTTTTTTTATCCATGAATAAATTACAAAATCTATATTTTTATATATATATTTAATTATTCTTAGAGGTAAAAAGAAAGCATTATAATTATAAAATTTTAAAGTTAATTTATTGACAGTTGATGTAGCTTTAAATATATCTATATTTTTATTGGCTCTTAATCTATTTATTAAATCTTTATTATATAATATAGACCTAATGTTCAAGAACAGAGGTTTACATATATTATTTACTATTCTTATAATTGGTGGTGCTATCAAGTTTGCACTTTTTATTCTATCTAATACTCCAGAATAAACATGCGAAAGATCCACTTCATAATTTTTATATGTATATTGAATATAATAAGTATTCAATTTATTTATATTCAAGCCAAAAAACTTCAAAATAAAAATTAAAGTATTCATGAAAGTATGATCCATAAAAATCCAGTAGTTCATATTCATTTCATAATAAACAGATAGATTTTGATAGATGTTGTATTGTCGACCTTTATAATAAAGTTCATTAGCCATGGAATAAAACCATTCTACACCATTGAACATAATTCTATATAACAATTGGCATAATGAATGAATTTTAAAACTTAGCATAAAATCTTGATCGAATTGTATATAATTATTATTTAACCAAAACTCTAAGCAATATTCTAAATAATTGCTAAGTTGCAATTTTTTAATTATATATCTAGGATCAATATACTTATTATTTATCTGGCAGTTAAAAGATATTCCAAACCAACTCTGTGAAAGCGTTAAAGTGTAATTAAAAAAACGGAATAACTTTTCTTGGAATAAATACGATGCTAAAATATTCGCACTATATTGTAATCCTGGCTCAAATCTTGCTTCCCATTCTGGTTGAAGACAAAAGCACATTAAATATTGCTTTATTTTTTCTCGCAAGACTACAAGATTTAAACATAGTTTTTGTTGTTTAAACAAGCTATTAAAGATTAAGTACTTATCTTTATCATTTAATTTGTAATAATCCTGATTATGATGCAAAGATTTACTAGATAAAGATTGAAATACTTCTTCTATAGCTAATATCTTAGCTTCATTAGAATTCACTAAAATATTTTGAGTCTTCCATATTAGGGAATTATTGCAAGATTTTGATGCTTCATATATTTGTATTTGCAGAATAAATATACGTTCTTTTATTTGATTCCATGGTAAATATTTCCAATTAGCCGAACAATTTAGCTGAAAAGCTTTCATGTAACAATTCTAGTACTAAATTCATATATATTTGACTTTTAATAGGAGCAATACGTCTATGATACTAAAGATCATTTTTTATTGCTTCTTACTAATAAGGAATAGATTGTTGCCTAAACTTACTTATAATCTTGTTAAAGAAAAAAGTTTTTACTAACTTATTAGTTACTCCGTTCCATATTTCTTATTTCTTAGTTGACTTAGACTCCTCTCTATATATTGTTTACCACGAACTAGAATCATACTCATATTAACTCACAATAATAGAGTTAGTGGGTAAATGCTTAGAATTCTATGTAAATATCTAAACTTAATTTTCAATATTTTGTACAAGGGTTTGTTTTCCTAGCCATATCAACCTTCCAATTAGTCTGCTTTATTCATAAATGATACAGGCATACATAAATACGAATTGACTAATAGAGTATATCCATGATTCAGAATAGTTGGATTTTAACCAACAAAAGAAATATAGTTCACTAAGATACTACAGCTTAGTTTTTAGTTAGCCAGTATATTCATTACTAGTAATGAACCTCTAACACCTAAAAAACGGATCGCACATGAGTCCGCTGCCTTCGGCCTCTCGGCCACAGATGCTTAGAGAATAATATAAACTGAAATATTATTAAAATCAAGATATATTTATTCATTCATATTATGATAAGTAGCCACTGCAGATGGAGAAATTCTATTTAGGTAACGAAATATCCAATATTTAAATATTGTATCTAAAACGACAGGAAATGTAGAAATGAACACAAAAATAAAATCTCGACTTTCAGGTAAGCCAAAATGTCTCAATATAACCTCAATAATCACTTCCCATCCATGAGGAGAATGAAAACCTACAAACATATCTGTAAAAAGAATAATCAAAAATGCTTTTGCAGTGTCACTTAAACCATAAATGACATCATTGATAAATGATCTTAAAATAGAGAGTTGTCTTTTACTTGCAATTAACACAGAAGTAAATATGGTACATGATAAAAAATCGGCTAGAATATTTTTAATAGCGGCCGAGCTTTCGTTTGTATACTCTATTGCTAAGTCTAGTGCTTTTTCAGTCATTTTAGAATTTATAAAACCTGATGAAGTATGTTGTATTTTGCCAATTAATATCTCAAAATGTAGTTTTTCTTCAAAGCGCTGTAGTTCAGCAAAAGCTCTTTCTTCTTGAGACTCATTTAAAAATATGCTATGTTCGTCTTTATTCCATAAATAATTAACACATGGACCAAAAAGAAAATTCTTTGAGAATTGATTAATTATCACAGGCATTACTAGTAAGAACAAGACATACTTTACTGATGCTACAGTTTGATACCTAGCCACCTTAAATTCTTCTAATGCTTCAACTTCTGCGTTGGGGTCCAATTCTTTTTTGAATTTTTCAAAAAGTTTACTTATAGATCTGGGAACAATGCCCGTTTTTTCTAAAGATGACTGATTAATTTTTTTTAAATTCCAGTATTTCATTGTTACCTAATTTTTATATAAAATAAATAATTATTATTGAAAAACAAATCAACATTATTCTAGCAATGAACATAATTTTAACAAATTAAAATAGTATAGAAAATACTGTAAGAATGCTCAATAAATTAATGATAAATATGTATATTACTAATCACCATAATTTTTTAGGATTTAATTCTTATGATATAAAGAATTTTAAGATTAAAGATAAGCTAATAAAAGTAAAAAAAATTCAGTCCGAAAATTGCAATAAAAGTATCTTAGAAAAGATTATATTCAAACATATTAAGCTTAATATTCATCATTTTGATTATATCCAGAACAATTATATATATATAAAATATATAAACAATTTACTGAAAAAACTAAAATCATCTGGATATATTTCTTGTATAAAAATTTTCAATATCAATACTAAAAACAATAAGTGTTTGACGCTAAATATCAAAACAAATCCTATAGTGAAGAAAATCACTATTATGAACTATAAAAAACTAAAAATACCTTCACATTTACTGAAAGATGTGTTTAAAAAACATATGGGGATGCCAAAAAATTATCATTTAATTAATGATAGTTTTAACTTCATCTATTTATGGTATAAATCTAGAGGATTTGCGTGGATTAGTATAGAATTAATAGAACAAGATATGCTTAATACCAATAATATTGCATTTAATATCATTGAAGGCCTAGTAAAGGATGTTAAATTTAGTTGTCGAACAAAGAATACGTATAATCCACGATTATTAAAGTTCCTCAATTCATTAATTAAGCAAGAGCTTGGTATATATTCAGGCAGTATTATGAATATAAATAGAATAGAAAGAGGAATTAAGCATTTAATAAACTTACATCTCATTCAAAACTGTAATTATATAATAAAACGTGATAAAACAGAATTTATAGTGATCATTAAATATGACATATGTAAAAATAATACAGCATATTCTTATAATTATAGTTCCATTCTTAATAATTACTCCAATTATAAACGAATATATAATTTATTAAGTGAATATTTAACTCGTTTTAAATTTTTCAGTAGATATACTTTATACACTCGAAAATCTTATATATTTTCTTCAATAATTCAGATAGATCAAGCTCTAAGCTATAAATATAAATCTTTTTACTGCAATAATAGAATACATAGTTTTTTTACTCATTTTGCAATACTGAACAATTACACTCAGTTAAGCATAAACTTTTCTCATCCGTATATATATATAAAAGAACAAAACAAAACATTTAGTCATTTAAAGATGAACTTAAATAACAAAATAATTAAGACTTACTTGTGCTACCCTTTTATTCTATTACACTTAAATGGATTAAGTATTAACCAAAAATCAGATTTATTAGCTTACTTATATAGATATATATTTTCGATACAATATAATTTACTAAATAGTATAAGCATGCTACAAAAGGGTTGGTATATATATAACAAACTTATTCAAATGAATTTGTACATAAAAGACTATCAATTAAATGCATATAGACAGCAAAAATCATTCAGGGGGATTAGTTTTATTAACATAAGCAAGCTGTTAAAATCTATTAAGTATCAATTAATATATTTACACATATCAATTAAACACAACAACTTTCATGGTTGGAACCGGCTACAAAATGGTCAATTTATCAAAATACATTCCAAACTATTGACATATATTAAAACAAATCATAATAATAACTGGCATAAACTAGTATACTTAAATCAAAGTATAAAAATTCAATATATGCAAGTATTTAGACTGCCCAAAGTTTGTAAATATATTTATTACCATCTTTTCATAATATTTGTAGAATGCCAATTCTCAATTAATTCATATATATATGAGCCTATTTTTTATAGTTCATATCATCAAGTAAATAATCTTTTGATTAAGGAAAACCAAAAAAAAGAATCTGGACCTTCTTTTTTTCACATATTGAATATAGAATACCATATATCAAAAATTAAACATTTATCTATATATTTTTTCTTTAATCATATTGATTATTTAGATAATCAGAAACAGCATAAGCCTTATATAAAAGCTATAAATAATATATATAAATATAATATTCAAATTGGATCAGGTATAAAATTTTATATACCTATTAAAAAATTACCTGATATAAAATTAGAGTACTCTATTGATAACAAAGGTGAATATTTTCTAAGATTGCGTACGGATTCAAAGTACAATGAGTAAAAATCAATCAATATGAATAGAATATGAAATTTAAAATAAATAAGTTTTTGAAAGCTATGGAAGGAAGTTGGATATCTCAGAAAACAACATACTATTTAAAAACAAATCAAATTTGCTGTAATCAATTTAATTATATAATTAAAAAAAACAAAACTTTAAGAAATAATTCTAATGCTGGTGAATTAAATTGTTTAGAATTCTACAATACCAATAATAAAAAAAAAGATTGTTATAATTTTAGTCCAACTAATGAAGATAATTTAGGCTTCATTACACAACACAGCAATAAAAACTTAGATGACTATAAGTACTCAATATATAAACATGACTGCTTAAAAATTGAATATAAAACAGCGAATATAGAATATATAGAATATATCTATGCGATAAATGAAACATTTACCACGAACGTGTCATTACTTAAAAAATCAGATAAATATATGGCTATTTCTTTTTCATCTAATATTAAGACTCTAGCATTATCTAAACAATAATAACACTTTATGTGCTATTATTGTTTTATTATTAATGGCTACTCTAGATCTTTTCGATTCGGGTTTCTTGAAGGATCATTCGATAAAAAACCAAAAAAGAATAGAGAAATAAAAAAGATCACAGTTGTATATACAAATATTTTCAGCGTAAACATAAAAATCATCCTTATGATATTATATTAAATAAATTAAAAAAATCATTTCTAAATATTTTAATTGTATATGAAAAATCGATAAACTTAACATTTTACTTAAAAAAGTAAATAAGTTTATTGAGGTCAAGTTAATAATGCATAAATTTTTTGTATCTTCATAATTACAGTTTTCTTAATTTTATATTTTGTCATATTGTTTTTTAGTTGTATTTTGTCTTTTTTAATATAAATATAGCCTTGAACAATAATCGTATCGTGCTTTTTATAATAATCAAAAATTAATTGTGCAACTTCTCTTTTTGCAATGGCTACTATGATATGATAAGCATTATTAGTTTTCTTGATTGGTTTAGCTAAAATAAGCTTAGATAAAGCTGCATTATTTAATCGTAACCATTTAGGTTCTTTGATAATTTTTACTGTACAAGTATAAAGATTCATAACTTTTTTTAAAAATATATTAATTAGATCATCTAAAATTCAGTCTCTTGAACTTGACTCATCTTACTTATTTTAACAGCTTGTTTATAATTAATATCCTTAATTTTTTTCATGATTTTATCAAAGTATTCTTGGAAATATAATTCTAATGTACCTATGTCTTGCTTTGAAATTTGTAATATATCATAGACTTCATCCATTGATGTACTAAAATCATCTCTTTTAGTTAAAATTTCCGCGAAAGCTAATCTTTCAGAAATATTCCGACTCCATTGAAAAAAATTAGCAAATTCACGAACAAACCTAAGTATGGATATCGGAATTTTAGATATTTTTGATTTTTGGCCAGATAGTTTTTCGCACAATTCAATAATTTGCAAAGAATTCCAGGAGGTGTTACCTACAATAGGTAGAATCGCATTTTTGGCTTTTAAAATAGATAAACTCTTAATAGTGAATTTGGCTATGTCTTGAGTATCTATATAAGCAATGAATGTAGAATCTCCTGTTATCCATACAGATTTTTTATCTAAAATAGGTAAAGCATACTGACCTATTAAACCTTGGAAAAAACCTGACAAATTAAAAATCGTATAATCCATCTCTGAATGTTTTAAATAGCATTCTATCTTTAACTTTAAATTCATTAATGGTATATCTGGATATTTATGTGCATTGAGAATAGAAAAGAATATATACCTTTTAATGTTTGCTTTTTTAGCAGATTTAATCAATATATATTTGCCATAAAGATCTATTTGGTTTGCATTATATAAATCTGATGGTCGAGCTGTAGATGCATCTATAATTGCTGTTATACCCAACAAAGTTGGAGGTATAGTTTCTGGAAGTTTTAAATCCCCATATACTAATTCAGCACCCCATTCTTTCAAAAAGGCAGCCTTACGAAAATTTCTAACAAAACACTTTACTTGAAAACCTTCATCTAAGGCTCTTCTAACAATCTGGCGGCCCAGAGTTCCTGTGCCTCCTAAAACTAGTAAACTCATATGATTTCTATATTAATTTCAAATTTTATATTATGGGTAGAGAGGGATTTGAACCCTCAAAACCGAAGTTGTCACATTTTGAGTGTGATGCGTATACCAATTTCGCCATCTACCCTATTATATATATACATAATTAAGACAACAAAGGCAATCTTTTTTCAAAAAAAATCATATTTATCATGAATTTTATCAAATTTTCTTTTTCGAATGCTTATACCTACTCACCTAATACATGGTTACATAAAAAGCCAACTTCATATAAACTTTTAATTACTTTTTCTTTCTTAAGTTTTATACCTTACTTTACTTTGCCGGATTGCATAATGATCCTATTAGCTGGTTTCATAATTATTACAACATTAAAATTTCATGAGAATCATTATCACAGTTGCTATAGCATCTTCGTCACGACGACCTTATCTTTACTACCTTATAATTTCAATAACTCAAATTACGACATTTATAGAAAAATACGCATAAATTTCCCTCATAAAACTATATTTCAATTAGAAGCACCTTATTTCCTAATAAAACTAGGAGTAATTTCTATATTGCATGCGATTGTAATAAAAACCTTATTATTAACAACCATGTATGAAGATATCATTCTATCAATATGTACATATATAAAAATAGATAATTATTATACGAGAAGAACAATTTTCATATCCTTCTTTGCCAGTCAGTTTTTAGAACAAATGATGAGACATGTCCATATTATGTGTATATCAATAAAACTAAGAAATATAAAACCCGTAGTATTTACGAATAGGTCATCAATTATTTATTATATTATTGCTCAATTTTTAAACAATCTTAAAGATGATGTATATCAATTGTCTTCCGTATTGTATGTTAGAGAATTCAATAATAGATATATTGAAATGAATAATACATCAACATATATATAAATATACTGTATATTTGTTTTGACTTTGATATTATGATGTAATTTAATATATCCAATATAAGTAAATAAAAATTTTTAACTGTTTAATTATGGTAAATGAAGCAAATATGAATACTTCTAATGCGAGCCTAAATCAATTAATTAATCAACCATATAAATATGGATTTCATACGAATATTGATTCAGAGAATTTTCCAAAAGGCTTAAAACAAGAAATAGTTCAACAAATTTCAGAGCACAAAAAAGAACCAAAGTATTTAATGGATTTTCGGTTCAAAGCATATAAAAAATGGCAAAAAATGAAAGAGCCAAACTGGAGCCAGTTACAATATAAAAAAATTAATTATGATAATATTATCTATTATTCTGAACCTAAATATAAAAAACAACTTAACAGTTTAGATGAAGTCGATCCCGAAATCCTAAAAACATTTGAAAAGTTGGGAATTAGTCTCAATGAACAAAAAAGATTAAGTAATGTAGCGGTTGATGCTGTCTTTGATAGTGTTTCTATTGCAACTACATTTAAGAAAGAATTATCTGAGGTAGGGGTGATTTTCTGCTCAATGACCGAGGCTATTCAAAAATATCCAGATTTAGTAAAAAAATACTTAGGCTCAGTTGTACCAATAGGAGATAATTATTTTGCAGCTCTTAATTCAGCTGTTTTCAGTGATGGTTCTTTTTGCTATATCCCTCCTAACACTCATTGTCCTCTTGAACTATCAACTTATTTTCGAATAAACAATAAAGAATCAGGTCAATTTGAAAGAACGTTAATTATAGCAGATGAAAATAGTTATGTCAGTTATTTAGAAGGTTGCACGGCACCACAATTCAGCAACAATCAATTACATGCAGCTGTAGTAGAATTAATTGCGCTTAAAAATGCAACTATTAAATATTCTACCGTCCAAAATTGGTACTCAGGTGATATAAGGGGCAATGGGGGCATATATAATTTTGTCACTAAAAGAGGATTATGCCTAGGAAAAAATTCAAAAATATTATGGACTCAAGTAGAAACTGGATCTGCTATTACATGGAAATATCCGAGCTGCATTTTAGCTGGTGATAATTCGATTGGAGAATTTTCATCTATAGCCCTAACAAATAATTACCAGCAAGCAGATACAGGTAGTAAAATGATTCATATTGGTAAAAATACTCGTAGTACAATTTTATCTAAAGGAATATCGGCTGGACATTCTGTTAATAGTTATAGAGGCTTAGTCAAAGTTGGACCAAAAGCACAGTATGCCAGAAACCATTCACAGTGTGATTCATTATTAATAGGTAGCAAATCCAAAGCGAATACTTTTCCTTACATACAAGTGCAGCATTCATCTGCAAAAATCGAGCATGAAGCTTCAACTTCAAAAATAGGTGAAGAACAAATTTTTTATTTTTTACAACGAGGTATAAATATTGAAGAAGCTATTTGTTTAATGATTGGTGGCTTTTGCAAAGAAGTGCTTAACGAATTACCAATGGAATTCGCTATGGAAGCAGATAGGTTGCTGAATTTAAAATTAGAAGGAACAGTTGGATAAATTTATATATATGACTAATGAAAATATATTAAACATCAAGAATTTACATGCGAGCATAGATAATACACCTATTATTCAAGGTGTCAATTTATCGGTCAATGTAGGTGAAGTACATGCTATAATGGGCAAAAATGGATCAGGCAAGAGTACTTTAGCTAAAGTTATTGCTGGACACCCAAATTATACAATCACTCAAGGAGAAATCATATTCAATGGAGAAAAAATTAATAACGATGATCCTGAAAATAGATCACATAAAGGATTATTTTTAGGTTTTCAATATCCCGTAGAAATACCCGGCGTAAGTAACGCAGACTTTTTAAGACTTGCATACAATTCCCAAAGAAGAGCAAAACAACAACTTGAATTGGATCCTCTAGCATTCTTTGATCTTATTAATCAAAAAACAAAATTTATTGATATGGATTCTACATTTCTTACCCGGAATGTCAATGAAGGATTTTCTGGAGGAGAAAAGAAAAAAAATGAAATATTGCAAATGGCTTTGCTTGAAAGCAAATTATCTATTTTAGATGAAACTGATTCAGGACTCGATATTGACGCTTTAAAAATAATCTCAAACCGTATTAATGAGTTAAAAAAAGATGATAATGCAATTATCTTAATTACTCATTATCAAAGACTACTTAATTATATTATTCCTGATTACATACATATCATGCATGATGGCAAGATAGTGTATACAGGAGATGCAAGTCTGGCAAAAAAATTAGAGCAATATGGATATGAATATATAACTTAGCACTGCTATTATAAGTGCAAAACAATTAATGATCATTCAAAATAGATTTTTTTATTTAATAGAATATGAATTAATTAATGCAGTGATTCAAATAATAACAATTAATTTTTATATTATTTGAGAAAAATCAGGATAGCAGATAATAATACAAAGATTACATATTCAGGCTATCCTAATAAGCAATATAATCAAACAACTTTAAATTTGTAGTTTACTTACTACACAGAAAATGCCTGCTTCACATCCTCAATAGATTTTTTCAATAATTCTTCTGCTTCTGGGTTTAATTTTTTGGTACTTCGAATACTTTCACCAAACTCGGGCTTAGAATTACGTAAATCATCTCTTAAAGCTGTAACAAAGTCTTTAACTTGAGATAAATCAATATCGTCTAAATATCCGTTTATACCTGTATAGATAACAGCTGTTTGTTCTTCTACAGGAATAGGTGAATTTTGTGCTTGTTTTAGTATTTCTCTCAATCTTTGTCCTCTTGCCAATTGGTTTTGTGTTGCTTTATCTAAATCTGACGCAAACTGAGAAAAAGCTTCTAGTTCTGCAAATTGTGCAAGCTCTAATTTCAATTTACCAGCCACTTGTTTCATAGCTTTGATTTGAGCAGCGGAACCTACACGAGAAACAGATATACCGACATTAATAGCAGGTCTAATGCCAGAATTAAATAAATCACCAGATAAGAAAATTTGCCCATCTGTAATCGAAATTACATTAGTAGGAATATATGCTGAAACATCACCTGCTTGTGTTTCAATTATTGGCAAAGCAGTCATACTACCACCACCTAAATCTGCATTTAATTTAGCTGCTCTTTCTAAAAGTCTAGAATGTAAATAAAATACATCTCCTGGATATGCTTCTCGACCAGGCGGTCTACGTAACAATAAAGACATTTGTCGATAAGCCTGAGCTTGTTTGGTTAGATCATCATATATGACTAATGTTGCTTTACCATTATACATAAAATATTCTGCTAGAGCCGCTCCAGTATACGGTGCAATATACTGTAAAGTTGCTGGAGCATCAGCATTAGCAGCTACAATGATAGTATAATCTAAAGCCCCTTTTTCTTCTAAAGCGGATACTACTTGCGCTACAGATGAGGCTTTTTGACCAATTGCAACATATATACAAATAACATCTTGCCCTTTTTGATTAATAATTGTATCTAAAGCAACTGCTGTTTTACCTGTCTGTCGATCTCCTATAATTAGCTCTCTTTGTCCTCTACCAATAGGGATCATAGAATCAATAGCTGTAATACCTGTCTGTAAAGGTTCACATACAGATTGTCTTCCTATAATACCAGGAGCATATGATTCTATTAATCTAGTTGCCACTGTACTAGGAGAACCCTTGGCGTCTATTGGTCTGGCTAAAGGATCTACAACTCTACCTAAAAATTCTTCACCAACAGGGATTTGAGCAATTTTTCCTGTGGCTTTTACTGAACTTCCTTCTAAAATATCCCGGCCATCTCCCATTAAAACAACACCCACATTATCAGCTTCTAGATTTAAAGCTATACCAATTGTTTGATCTTCAAATTCTAATAGTTCGCCTGCCATAACATCATCTAGCCCATAAACGCGAGCAATACCATCACCAACTTGCAAAACAGTACCAACATTGGCAACTTGAACTTCTTGATCATACTTATCAATTTGCTGCCTTATAATATTACTTATTTCGTCTGGTCTAATATCTACCATATTGTTAGTCTCTAAAATATATAATATATTACTTATTTATTCTGTTTGTTTACATGGAATTAAGATAGAAAGCCATCTGTTTTAATTTGCCAGATAAACTAGTGTCTATTACCTTAGATCCAATTTGCACAATAAACCCAGCTATCAAGCTAGGATTGACTTGCACAACGAGTTTTACATTCTTACTTTGTGTTATATTTTTCAGCTTTTCAATAAGAGCTTGTTGTTGCAATTCTGTCAACATTATAGCTGTGGAAATTTCTGCTATTATAGTAGACTCTAAATTATATGCTAGCTCTAAATACTTTTCAATAATAGCATTCAGTAAAGAAATTCTACGACGATCAATCAAGACCGATAAAAATTTCAAGACATAATCATTAACTTGATTGCCCAATAGTTCATTTAATACATTTTTTTTTGCTATAGAAGCAATTAATGGATTATTTAAGAACCGTTTTAAATCTATTGATTCCAACAATATCGTAGAAATTAAAGATAAATCTTGATTCGTTTGCTCTACTAAATTTGCTTCCTGCACCGATTCTAAAAGTGCTTCTGCATAAGGTAGAGCTACTTTAGATACACTTTGACTACTCATAATTTATTTATTCTCCAAGCTGTGCGATATTAGAATCTATAATTGTTGCTTGCATAGCAGAGGTAACTTGATTCTGCAGCTGTAAAGTCACTTTACTTATAGCTAAAGCAGTAATTTGCTGTTGTATTTGTTGTCTAACTTGACTTTCGGCTGTTGATATACTAGCCTTACTTGCAATTGTCAGTCTTTCTATATCGGATTTTCCTTGATCTAAGATAGATTGGCGTACTTTTTGTGCTATTGATTCAGCCTCTTGAATAATTTGATTAATAACTATTTGAGTCTGAGCTAATTGTTTTTCAGATTCTGCTAATCTAATATTAGCTTGCTGTAAACGTTCTTCTGATTCTTGTATAGCCGACAAGACTTTTTCTTGCCTAGCCACCAATATGGAACCTAAAAACTGTTTTAGAACATATATGAGACCAAATAACAAAAGAGCTATATTAATCACATTCGCTTCTAAGAAATTTGAATTGAATCTAAGACCTTGCTGTTCATGATACGTAGCAAAAATACTAAATATTTGATTAAGATAATCCATGTTACATCTCCTAAACTATAATAATACAATTACTGAAATCAATTTAAACATGGATTTAATTACCTAATAACTTTAGCTTAATTTGATCACTCAAGTTATCTACCTGAGTTTCCAACGTTTTCAAAGCTTGTTCTTTTTGAATATTTAATTGATCATAAGCCTCGGTAACTAATTTTTCTGCATCTAATTGAGCTTCCTTAATCTTAACTGAAACTATTTGCTGTGCTTCTTGCTGGGATCTTTTTATGATATCTTGCGCTTTTTTTCTTGATTCTGCTAATTCTTGTTCATACTTCTTTGTTAACTCATTTGCTTTTAATAAATAAGCCGATGCAGTGGTAAGACTATTGCGTATATACTCATCTCTTTCATCCAAAACATTACTTATAGGCTTATAAAACAAGGCATTCAGTATAACTGTCAAAGCAAGAAATTGTAATGCCATTAGAGGCAAAGTAGCATTAAAATCAAATAGACCTCCCTCAACTTCTGTACTTGATGCTTGCAAAACAACCAAAGGTGATAAGTTTATCATCGTTAATTCAAAATTAAATTTAAAATATAGATTTATTTGACAACCACAAATCTTTAAAACGCTTAGTTTTTAGTGATTTTATATCATCAAAAAACTAAGCGTAAATATTATTTTAACCCGTATAAGGATTAGCAAATAATAAAGATAAAGCCACTACCAGACCATAAATCGTTAGAGATTCCATAAAAGCTAAACTTAACAAAAGAGTACCTCTAATTTTACCTTCAACTTCCGGCTGTCTTGCAATACCTTCGACCGCATTAGCAGCCGCACTTCCTTGACCAATCCCAGGACCAATTGCAGCTAAGCCAACAGCTAAACCAGCAGCGATTACAGATGCAGCAGAAATAATAGAATCCATAATTATATTGTTAATTCAAATAAAATATATAGAAAATTAACAGATTTCGTATAGTTATACTTTTAACGTTTTACTATAAAAGTAGTATAAATTAATTGGATTATGTTACACAATTACAATTCTAAAATTGAATGGATAACATCAATAATATACCGAACTATTAGTGTTCTCCATGGCCTTCCATAGCTTCACCTATATAAGCAGCAGATAAAGTTGAGAAAATTAATGCCTGTATAGAGCTGGCAAACAACCCCAATATCATAACAGGCAATGGAATTAATATAGGCACTAAAAGAGTGAATACAGACACTACCAGCTCATCTGCTAATATGTTACCGAATAAACGGAAACTTAATGATAAAGGCTTTGTAAAATCTTCTAAGATATTAATTGGTAATAATACTGGAGTGGGCTCAATATATCTTCCAAAATAACCTAAGCCATTTTTACTTAAGCCAGCATAAAAGTATGCTGCTGATGTTAATAATGATAAAGCTACTGTTGTATTAATATCATTAGTCGGTGCAGCCAATTCACCTTCGGGTAATATGATTAGTTTCCATGGTATTAAAGCTCCTGCCCAATTACTGCCTAAAATAAATAAAAATATGGTTGCAATATAAGGAACCCATGGTCTATATTCATGTTCACCTATTTGGTTTTTAGCAATGTCTTGCAAAAATTCTAATATGAATTCCATAAAATTTTGCATTTTTTTTGGTATTCGATCTAAATTTCTAGTACCAGTAAAAGCCAAAATTAATAGTGTAGCTATAACTAACCAAGATACAATAAAAACTTGCCCATGAATTTTATAACCACCTATAGTCCAGTATAAATGTTTGCCTACTTCAACAGCAGAGATTGCTATAAATGAAGATATTTCTTCTATTTCTTTTTGATACATAGAAATAATGATTCTAATTGGTAGTACAAATGATATTAACTATAAATAAAAGATTATTAGATAGCCATAATTATGCTGGCCTTTCAATATATTGTATTTTGAAGAAAAATACTACTATAATTAATTATATATGCATCTCGATATTATTTAACATTATTACTAATATTTCAACCAAATTCATACATCAATTTTATTATACTAATTGTAAATAGCTATGTTTTTAAAGCATCTGCAACTTCTGAAGAAAAATCACCTCTTTTTTTCTCTAGTCCTTCTCCTAATATGAATTTTTGAAAACGTCGAATTATTATATTTTCACCAAGTAATGCAATATGTTGTTTTACTAATTCTTCAATAGATATATCTTGATTTCTAATAAATAACTGATTCATTAGAGCTTTTGCTTTTAAATTTTTTTCGACCCTACCTGATACAATTTTATTCTTAATTTCTTGAGGTTTGTTTTTTAAATCTTCTTTAGCAGATTCAATTCTTAGTTCCATATCTATCAAGCTTTGAGGAATATCTGTTGTTGATACATATGAAACAAATTCACAAGCAGCTATTTGCATTGCTATATCTTTCGCTAATTTTTGAAATTCTGAACGTCTAGCAACAAAATCGGTTTCACAATTCAATTCAACTATTACACCTATTCTAGCACCTGCATGTATATAACTTTCAATAATGCCTTCCGTGGCTATCCTTGAAGACTTTTTATCAGCGGAAGCTAATCCTTTCTTTCTTAAATTTTCTATTGCAATATCTATATTACCTTCTGAAGCTTGCAAAGCTTTCTTACAGTCCATCATTCCAGCACCGGTTTTATCTCTTAATGCTTTAACATGCTGTGCAGAAATTTGTATGGGCATATCTTTCTCTCTTGATTATTATCAAATTGCTTATTTTGTTATTTTTTACCTGAATTAAAGATTTTGACCTTCTAATATAGCATCTGCTATTTTACTAATTACTAATTGGATTGACTTAATAGCATCATCATTAGCTGGGATAGGAATATCTATAATTTCTGGATTGCAATTAGTATCAAGTATACAGATTGTAGGGATGCCTAACTTAATACATTCTTGAATAGCTGTAGTCTCTCTTTTTTGATCTACAATTATTACTAAATCCGGCAACTTTTTCATATGCTTAATACCATTTAAATGCTTTCGTAATTTTTCTAACTCTCGACGAATTACAGAAGCTTCTTTTTTAGGTAACTGCTCTAATACACCAGATATTTCTTGTTGCTCTAATACTTTAAGTCTTTCCACTCTGGATTTTATAGTAACCCAATTAGTCAACATGCCTCCCAACCATCTTTGATTGACATAATATGAATTAGAACGTAATGCTTCATATTCAATAATCCCAGCTGCCTGTCTTTTAGTCCCTAAAAATAAAAATTTTTTGCCTTCTTGAGCAGAATTTTTTACAAATTCATAAGCTTCAGTTAGTAATTGAGCTGTCTGAACTAAATCAATTATATGTATACCATTACGTTCTGTATATATATAGGGAAACATTTTAGGATTCCACCTTCTAGATTGGTGACCAAAGTGCACACCTGCTTCTAGTAACTCGGGCAATGAAACAACAGCCATAATAATAATTTGTATATAATAAAATAATAAAAATATATAAAAAATTGAATAATCTACTCAATAAATGAAACTAATAATTCATTTAATGATAAAATAATAACATAACGGAAAGTCATCTGTAACTATATTTAAGATATAGATCTATAACCCGAGGATCATATTGTTTTCGAACTGGATTCAAAATTTATTGGATAACTACGCGCAATTCTATCATCTAGAATAATATCCTCAAAATCAGATGTAGATGATATCTTAAATTTATTCAATGAATTGTTGTCATTAGGAATATCCACATTATTCAAAAGTGAATTATTATAAATATTAAAACCCGTTCCTGCTGGTATTAGGCGTCCTATAATAACATTTTCTTTCAACCCTCTCAACCAATCTAGTTTCCCAGATATAGCTGCTTCCGTTAATACCTTTGTCGTTTCTTGAAAACTAGCTGCGGAAATGAAGCTTTCGGTATTTAATGATGCCTTTGTAATACCTAACAAAATGGGATGATAAGATGCTGGCTGCTTATTCATGACTTCCAATGACTTATTAATAAATTCTATTTTTTGTAGCTCAATCATTTCACCAGGTAAATAATCAGTATCTCCACCATTTTCTATCTTTACTTTTGATGTCATTTGTCTCACAATTATCTCAATATGCTTATCCGAAATATCAACAGCTTGAGATTGATATACCAATTGAATCTCCTTAACCAAAAATAACTGTACATCCAATAAACTTAATCTTGTAGAATCATACAAGCTTAAACCTTTATTTAAATATGAACGAAATTTTGTTTCTAACATTATGTGGGGATTAAAAGAACTATCTGCTTTTTTACGAGCTTCGAGTATTTCTTCTATTCTAGGTAATCCTTGTACAATATCACCCGTTTTAGCTCTTTCAAAAATTAAAGTAGCTATATTTTCTCCTCTTTGCACTAGGGCATTATGTCGTATATGCAAAAAAGAACCACGAGATATCAAATAAGGTTGGCCTATCCTAATAGTAATCTGATTATCTCTAATTGCAACGACTTGACCTGAATCATAAGTCACAACGTCAGTAGCGATTTGATCACCAGCATAAACCCAGTCATTGATATGGAGTTTAATAGACTGATTATTAGCAATAAAAAATGTTCTCTTATCAGAGGAATTAACAATTAAAATACGACGATTAGATGACTGATCATTTTGTATATATTCAATTTTTCCTTCACTAGATGAAAAAATTTCTGTTTGTCCAATAACAGATCCACTCATAACTTCTTGTTGATTTTCAACTAATAAACGTGTTTGAGCATAAATATTATGATCAGTAGATGTAAATGAATCCTTAATGGATAAACTATCATATGTACTGAACCGTAGAAGAATTGAAGATGAATTAAAAGAGCTTCTAATAAAATCGATTGTACACTTTAGGCTTCTAGCTTCCGGCTTTAACTTTGCAACTAAATACGTTCTGACTAAATTAATGCCAGAAACCGATTTTACTCTTTCTCCATCTCTAAAATGTGTTCTTCTGACCAATTCTAGATTAAAAGTATCAATTGCAAATGAATCATCTGAATAGTTAAATTCTAACTTTTTATCAATGATAGAATATACAATAACTGGACGAATAAGTATATAATTTTTATTATTAACTCTAAGATACTCCCAGTAGACTAATTTATGAGTGGTTATCCCATCAACCACTTGTTGTCCTGGCTTTAGAAATCCACGATATTTTCCTGGATTTTGATGCATATCTTGATTATCAAGTAAATACATGTTACCTGGCTTGATTATTATCTCTCTTATAATTCCATCTTTATGAATCACTTCAAGAATTCCCGAATTATTAGCAAAGAGATTCTTGATGATTTCTGTACCAGATTCAACAAACTGACCATGTTTAACCAACAATAGGGATATATCTTTATTGATTTCATACGTTTCCTCAGGTATCCATAATATATAACCTGAACCTATAATACGGTAATCATCCCTATTTTCTTTCGTGTTTTTATTAGATATAGATAAATCTAAATACTTAATAATTCCACCTGTCTTAGTAGTGTACATATCTGAGACAAGGCTGGCAACTATCTGCTGATCAACTATCTTCTGCTTAGGAGCTATAGTAAGAATAAATTTATCTTGATTTGCTGCTTGTAGAGTATAATTAGTACATCCATCATTAATCTCAGAAAAAACCTTAAGATCTGTAAAAGTTTTAGATGAAGTTATTATGGAAATTTGTTGACCTAGATTTGAAGAATCTGTATTAATTATAGAAACACGACCATTATAACGACTTATAACTTGTGTCCTAGCCAATAAACTATTTTCATGAATCACTTGCTTTTCAGATATCATTAACTCTGCATCATCAGGAATATTATGTACTTTGCCTGACAATACCCAAATAACCTCACCATCAGTTGTAGAATGTAAATTATTCTTTTTTTCACCACTACTAGAATGAGTTAAATAGATACTACCAGATATATCAGCGACTATTGCTTTTTGAGCTCTTTCAGTGACTATACGATTACTTAATGGATACTCAGCAATAATATCACCCTTTTTTATTGAAGACTGATTTTTTACTAAGAGCAATGATCCTTTAATTAAAGAAATATAGATGGTCGAATTGTCTGCTGTCAGTAACGTCAACTTACAATCAGACATAACAAGCATTGCTGGATCACCATGGCGGGTTCTGGTACTAGAAAGAAGCATATTATTTGGATACTTTAATTCGCCATCTATTGGACTCAATATTGTTTGAGCAAGTTCTCCTGTAAATACACCTCCTGTATGAAAAGTTCTCATAGTTAACTGAGTGCCTGGCTCACCAATAGATTGGGCAGCAATTATACCAACAGCCTCACCGAGATCAACCATTTTACCATGAGCTAAATTCCAACCATAACATAATTGACATACGGACCTAATAGCATCACAAGTAATGGGTGATCTGACTAATACACTTTTAATACCGAGATTAATAATTTTTTCTGCCAAAATAGGCTGAATATCTTCTCCCGAATAAGCAATTATACTATTAGAATGTAAATCCCAAATATCTTCTGCGAGTACTCTACCTAATAAGCTTTGCTTGAGACTAATTAAAACTTTTTGATTATCTATCATTTCCTCTAATAGTATACCCTTTGAAGTCTTACAGTTAAATTCTCTAATAATTACATCTTGAGCAACATCAACTAATCTACGAGTAAGATATCCTGAATCAGCCGTTCGTAAAGCAGTATCAACCAATCCTTTTCTTGCACCGTATGAAGAAATAAAATAATCATTGACTGTTAAGCCTTCTCTAAAATTACTATATATAGGTAAATCAATTATTTGACCTTGTGGATCAGACATAAGACCTCGCATACCCACCAATTGTCTGACTTGAGAAATATTTGCTCTCGCACCAGAAAAAGCCATCATGTATATGGAATTCAATGGATCAGTATTTTTAAAATATTTGACTACTTCTTGTTTTAAAGTTTCACTAGCATTATTCCAAGTATCAATTACTTTTTGAAATCTTTCTACAGCTGTAATTTCTCCTCTTTTATAACGATTATCAGCATTAGCTATAGATTTTAAAGTCATATCTAATAACTGTTGTTTAATCGGAGGAATACGTAAATCTTCAAGACTTAAAGAGATGCCAGCTTTAGTGGCATAATAAAAACCTAAGTCTTTCAACCTATCAGCCATATTTGCTGCACGAGCAATACCATAATTTCTAAAAGCCCAAACTATATATTGCTTCAATTGAGCTTTATCTATGATTTTGTTTGAGAAAGCTGGTTCTAAAATATTTCTTTTCATTAGTTATAGTTAATACATGTTGATAGATTATCTTATAGATCAAAACCTCATGACTAATCAATTAAAGATTCTTTCACTACTTTATGGAATAAAATACGACCGGGTGTAGTACGAATATATTGTGCTACAGATTGACCATTTTGATCATACTTAATAATTGTATTACTGTATATACTAGTTTTACTATTATCTGTATGAATAATTTCTTTAATCAACTGTTGTTCATGACTATTGTCTACCCTACCTTCAAATCTAACCCAAATCAATGCATGCAAAGCTATTTGCTTCTGCTCATAAGCCATTAATACATCTTGTAAACCGGCAAAGTATTGTCCTTCTCCTACTGTAGCAGCTGGATTATTCGCTGTCAGATAATAACAACCAAGAACCATGTCCTGACTTGGCATTAAAATAGGTTGACCCGTAGCAGGAGATAGAAAATTATGCGGTGCAAGCATGAGTAAACGTGCTTCTGCTTGTGCTTCTAAAGATAAAGGTACGTGTACAGCCATTTGATCACCATCAAAATCTGCATTAAAAGCAGGACAGACTAAAGGATGAAGTTTAATAGCTCTACCTTCAACTAAAATAGGTTCGAAAGCTTGGATACCCAATCTATGTAAAGTAGGAGCTCTATTCAATAAAATTGGATGACCATATATAACTTCTTCTAAAACATTCCATACAACTGTTTCATTTTTTTGAATAATTTTTTTTGCAGCTTTGATATTATTTACTAATCCTTGCAGAATTAAGCGATGTATTACAAAAGGTTGAAATAACTCCAATGCCATTTCTCTAGGTAAACCACACTGATGCAATTTCAAGCTAGGTCCTACAACAATAACTGAACGACCAGAATAATCAACACGTTTCCCCAGTAAATTTTGACGAAATCTTCCTTGCTTTCCTTCTATGATATCCGATAAGGATTTCAATGGACGATTATTAGCACCAACAACAGTCCTACCTCGACGTCCATTATCCATTAAAGAATCTACAGCCTCTTGAAGCATTCTTTTTTCATTTCTTACAATTATTTCTGGCGCTAGTATTGCCTTTAATCGTGCTAACCTATTGTTACGATTGATAATTCGACGATAAAATTCATTTAAATCAGCTGTAGCAAATCTGCCTCCATCTAGTTGTACCATCGGTCTAAGATCAGGTGGTATTACAGGAATTACTGAAAATACCATCCATGCAGGATCAGCACCTGTAGATATGAAATTTTCTAACAAACGCAATCGTTTCATTTTTTTATTAAATTTAGGGGAAGGATTTTTAGAAACTTTAGGAGGTTTCAATGCTTCCTCTCGTAAAATCTCTACTGTAGCTAGTAAATCGAGATTTTTGAGGAGAACATAAATAGCTTCCGCACCTATACCAACTTCAATACCAAAAAGATTAGAGGATTGTGGATATAATTTATCTTCTAAGGCCCTCCATTCATACCCTTCTAATAATTGTTTATAATGTAAATCATTATAATCCCCAGGATTAATAACAACATATGAATGAAAATAGACTATTTTTTCAATTTCTTTAACGGTTAAATCCAAGGCCAAAGCAATATAGCTTGTACTTCCTTTTAAATACCAAACATGAGTTACTGGAGCTGCTAGCTCAATATAAGCCATGCGATGTCTTCTAACCTTGGATTCTGTAACTTCAACACCACACCTTTCACATACAACACCTTTGTACCTGAATCTCTTATATTTTCCGCAATGACATTCCCAATCTTTCACAGGTCCGAAAATACGCTCACAGAATAGCCCATCCATTTCAGGCTTTAAAGTTCTATAATTGATTGTCTCAGGCTTGGTTACTTCACCAACAACCTGTCCATTAGGCAATGTTCTTTCACCCCAACTCCTTATTTTAGTTGGAGAAGCAAGACTTATTTTTACATAATCAAAATGACGTTCAAATTTGCTCATAGAACTATATATTATTAAATGGATTAAAAATTATCAAAAATATTTCTTATTCTCTAGTAATATCAAGATTAGAATAAATGTCTAGTGGATCAAACTTGTTATTGATATTTAAATTTAATTGTTGTATATCAGACATTAAATCGACCTCCATACCTTGTTTTTCACCATTTTCAAATAGTTCAACTTTATGGACAGCTATATCTAGACCTAATGATTGCAATTCTCTCATCAGTACTTTAAAGGATTCAGGTGTGCCTGGCTTAGGGATAGGCTTTCCCTTAACTATTGCATTCAAAGCTTCATTTCTTCCTTGCATATCATCCGATTTAACCGTTAACAATTCTTGTAAAGTATAAGCGGCTCCAAATGCTTCCAAAGCCCATACTTCCATTTCTCCTAACCTTTGACCACCATGCTGAGCACGACCACCTAAAGGTTGTTGAGTTACTAATGAATATGGTCCTGTTGATCTAGCATGAATTTTATCATCTACTAAATGAACCAATTTTAATATATAAGCTTTACCAACAGTAATTGGATTATCAAATGCTTCTCCGGTTCTACCATCAAATAGAGTAACTTTACCTGGATGCAAAGAATTAAAAAGCCACTTATTTTTGCTAATTATACTCGCATGTTTAAGCTTATTATTAACCAACGCTCTTGAAGCTTCAGCGCCATACATTTCATCAAAAGGTAAAATTTTGAACCGTTTACCTATATATGAACCTGCTAAACCTAGTAAACCTTCAAATAATTGGCCCACATTCATTCTAGATGGAACGCCTAATGGATTTAAAATTATATCAACTGTTGTACCATCTGGCAAAAATGGCATATCTTGCTTGGGTAATATTCTTGATATGATCCCCTTATTCCCATGACGGCCTGCCATCTTATCACCTACTTGAATTTTTCTTTTTTGGGCAACATATACACGTATAATTGCATTAGTCCCAGGAGGTAATTCATCTCCCTTTTGCCTTTTAAATACTTTGATATTTACCACTCTTCCTTTAGTAGCATTAGGAAGTTTAAGCGAAGTATCTCTTACATCCCTGGCCTTTTCACCAAATATGGCTCGCAATAGCTTCCCCTCAGGTAGCTGATCAGATTCACCCTTCGGCGTCACTTTACCTACTAAGATATCACCCGCGTCAACCCAAGAACCCACAGTAATGATTCCTTTTTTATCTAATAAACTAATAGAAGATTCACTGACATTGGGTATATCTCTTGTAATTTGTTCTGGTCCCAGCTTAGTTTGGCGACACTCTAGTTCATAACGTTCGATATGAATTGAAGTGTATAAATCCTCATAAACTAAGCGCTCACTAATTAACAGAGCATCCTCATAGTTATAGCCTTCCCATGGCATATAAGCTACTAAAATATTACGCCCTAGAGCTATTTCTCCGCCATCTGTGGAAGCACCATCAGCAATAGTCTGACCAATTACAATTGTTTCTCCTGGCCATACTATGGGACGTTGGTTAATACAAGTATCCTGATTAGAACGGTAATACTTTCGTAGTCTATAATGGACTGTACGACCACCTAGATCTTGTATCCCTATTTTAGTACCGGAGACATAACTAACTACTCCATATGTTCTACTTGTGATAACCATACCAGCATCCCTGGCAATTTTGGCTTCTAACCCCGTGCCAACAATAGCTTTTTCTGGATATAATAATGGAACGGCTTGTCGCTGCATATTAGAACCCATCAATGCCCTATTAGCATCATCATGTTCTAAGAACGGTATTAAAGAGGTGGCAGCAGATATTACTTGAATAGGAGAAACAGCTATATAATCTACTTGATCACTTGTAGTGGTTATAAATTCTTGCCTATACCTGGCTGGAATAATATCCTCTTTAATAAAATTATCATCATTTATAAAAATATCTGCCGGAGCTATAAGAAGCATATCTTCCTCATCTGCAGTAATATAAACCGGAGCTAAATGATTTAAAACTTTACGATTATTCACTCTATAACATGGAGTTTCAATAAAACCATATTTATTCACCCGCGCATAAACACTTAGAGAACCTATTAAACCTGCATTAGGCCCCTCTGGAGTTTCTATAGGACAGATGCGACCATAATGACTTGGATGTAGATCTCTCACAGCAAAACCAGCACGATCTTTATTCAACCCTCCAGGACCTAAGGCACTAATCCTACGCTTATGGGTTAATTCAGACAAGGGATTGGTTTGATCCATAAATTGCGATAATTGGCTTGAACTAAAAAATTCTCTTACTGAAGCTATTAATGGCTTAGGATTTACCAAGTTAGATAAACTTAATGAATCCAAATCACTAATTATCATACGTTCACGAATAATTCTTTCTAGTCTATTCAATCCTAACCGGATTTGATTTTGCAGTAATTCACCAACTGAACGTACTCTGCGATTACCTAAATGATCTATATCATCAAAGGTGCCTATATTCTGTTCTTTTATATTGATTAAATAATCAATAGCAGCTAAAATATCTTGAGGGGATAGCACTCTAAAATCTTTAGGTAGTTTTAGATTTAATTTTTTATTAATTTTATGGCGTCCTACCTCTCCTAAATCATATCTTCTGGGATCAAAAAAGCGAGCATACAACATTTGCTTAGCAACTGCAACTGTAGCAGGTTCATTAGGACGTAGTTTACCATAGACTATCAATAATGCTTCTTCATCAGTGACTTGTTCAACTGAAGATTTACCTATTTCTTTGTCTAATTCTTTTTTTTCATATATAGAAGATGCTATAATCAAAAAAGAATACTTAGTTAGATTTTTTTTAATATCTTCACTACTCAATCCAATTGCTCTCAAAAAAACATATGCATTTACCTTATGGTTTTTATCGATCCTAACCCAAATTTGATTTTTAGAATCAATTTCAAACTTTAACCATGAACCACGATTAGAAATAAGACTCGCACTATATATTTGCTTATCATTTTTATCTAGCTCCTGCTTATAATAAATTCCAGGACTTCTTACTATTTGATTAATTATAATTCTTTCAGTACCAGATATAACAAAAGTCCCTCTATTAGTCATAAGAGGTAAATCACCTATGAAAACGGGTCTCTTTTTATATTTTTTATTTCTATCTTCATCATATACATCTAGTTTATCAACCCTATCAATATTTCCATTAGTTTTTAATAATTCAGTATCTCGTCTAGTAAGTTTAGATGGTATATATATTTGTACGCTATATGTTTTATCTCTAGTTTTAGCTTTTCGAACACTATAGCGTGGAAATTTCAGCTTATAGTCTTTACCAAAAAACTGTAATTCTAATTTACCTGTCGGATCTGTAATTACAGGAAATGAATTTAAAACTTCGCCTAAACCATTATATAAAAAAGACTTAAAGCTTTCTCTTTGAATTTCAGCAAGATCCGGAAAGATAGATTCAGAAACTATATCCTGTGACATTAAAAGCTCCAAAACTAAATTGTAAAATTTATATCATATGAAAATACACTCTAAAGTAGAGATACCCTAGTTGTGGTAATATAGTAAACTTATTCAATACATTATTGAACTTTACGTTGTAGAAGTTGTATATGCTAATTTTTAATTATCGACAGACTGCTAAGCCAGTCTATACTTAAACATTAAATTTAAGAACTATGTTGTTATATTTGTTTTTATAAGTTTTGCTAGTAAAGATTTTTTACGAGATGCTGTATTCTTATGCATTATACCTCTCTTGACAGCTTTATCGATTTTCTGATAAACAGCAGCTAAATTATTTTTATAAATGTTTATATCTTTCGATTGTTTTAAGCTGACAATATATTTTTTTGTTAGAGTTTTTATGACAGATTTATATATTTTATTTCTAGCACGGTTTCGTAAAGAAATCTGTGTTTTTTTGAGAGCAGATAAATTTTTAGGCATATACTAAAGTTAAAAGTTTACAAACTTATAATAAATTACAGAACCCATTATATCATTGATACTCTGTATATACAATAGAAAACGGATATAATAAAAAGATCATACTTGATCATAGATATATAAATATGAGATAATATATTTGTTCAAAATTAATGCATAATTAGAATTAACAAGATGGCCAAAAATAAAGAAAAACGTATAATAATTACTTTAGAATGTGAATGTAGAAACTTACAAAATGTAAAAAAAAGAAGAGCAGGTATTTTCCGATACACTACTTCAAAAAATAAACGAAATACACCTAACCGTTTAGAATTAAAGAAATTCTGTCCAAATTGCAATTGTCATAGACAATTTAAAGAGATTAAATAATTTTACAATACACATTAACTTTTTTAGATTATATGGTTTTATATAATAAAAAATTTTCTCCTATTAAACCAAATGAAGCCCTGGATTATAAAGATATTGACTTACTAAGAAAATTCATTAACGACCAAGGTAAAATTCTATCTAGACGTTTTACAGGTTTAACTTCAAAACAGCAAAAACAAGTAACAAAATATATAAAAAGAGCTCGTATTCTTGCACTATTACCTTTCTTGAATAAAGACTGAGAAATAGCTTTATATAAAACACAAAGGTAAACAATAAAGCATGGGATTTACCTTTGCAAATTCATAAAATTACAACATTTTAGTCTTCTCTTTTAATTCATAAGCTTTTATGATGTCTTGTTTTTGCCATAAGTTATAGTCATTACACATAACACCACACTCATTGTTTTCACTAACTTCCGTAACATTATCTTTTATACGCTTTAAAGAATTCAAAAAACCATCATAAACTATCTGATCTTGCCTATAAACACTAATTGCAGCATCTTGTTTTAGTTTACCTTTACTGACTAAACAACCAGCAACAGAACCTTTGTTAATATCAAATACTGTTTGTACGATAGCAGTTCCTATAAGCTGCTTTTCATATTCAGGATCTATCAAATTAAGCATATATGATTTAATATAATCTAATAAATCATAGATTATAGAGAAACTACAAAGTACAATATTTAATTTTTCAGCCGTACTCACGAGTTGAAGTGGAATATGAGAATTAAATGCTATCACTAATGAACTACTAGTCATAGCCAAATCAATATCCGTATCAGAAATATTTCCTGAACTAGCTGCAATAATATTAATTTGTACTTTCTCTTGAGAAATTTGAGAAAAAGAATTGATAATAGCTTCAATAGAGCCTTGTGTATCTGCTTTAATAATTAAATTCAATTGTTTAAGATTAGCCGTTTTATTGTAAGTATCCAAAGTAACTCTAGAATTTAATGTTTTATAAATGCTATAATTATCATTCTTTTTTCGCTGTTTATTAACTAATTGCTTCGCTTCTTTTTCAGTATCTAGAACATTAAAAGCTGCTCCTGCTTGAGGAACATTAGAAAATCCCCACAATTCAACAATAGAAGAAGGATCCGCTTGATCAATTTTGACGCCTAAACTATTCATAATGGCTTTTACTTTACCATAAGTATTATGAGACACAATTATATCTCCAACTTTTAGAGTACCGTTTTGCACAATAATATTAGCAACAGGTCCTTTGGCTTTATCTAAGTGTGCTTCTAAAATTGTACCTTGAGCTAATTGCAAAGGATTCGCTTTTAGCTGTTGTAATTCTGACAATAGACAGATATTAGACAAGAGTATATCTATATTTTTACCTAGTAGAGCACTGATTTCTATAATAGGTGTATCTCCTCCCCAATCTTCACTCAGAATATTATGCTGAGCTAATTCTTCTTTAACTTTAAAAACATTAATATCATGTTTATCTATTTTATTTATAGCAACAATGCAGGGGAGCTCATGATTTTTGATATGCCTAATCGATTCAATCGTTTGAGGTTTTAGCCCATCATCGGCTGCGACCACTAATAAGACAATATCTGTAACTTGAGTCCCTCTTAATCTCATGCTAGAAAAAGCTTCATGGCCCGGTGTATCTAAAAATATTAATTTTTCCGTCGTAGAATTATACGACCAATTCACTTCATAACCAGCAATAGCTTGGGTAATACCACCTACTTCTTGTTTTACTAAATCACTACTGCGAATCGCGTCAAGTAAGGTTGTTTTACCATGATCTACATGACCTAAAATAGTTATTACAGGAGGTCGTTTAATAGTTTTAACTGTCATATTGGCATCATAGGGCCTGATATGGTTAGAATCAGCATAGGAAACTGAATTTAATACATTAAAATCATAATTGGCAGCTACTTCAGTAGCCATAGGAATATCTATGACTTGATTAATGGTAACAGAAATGCCTTTTAGAAATAACCAAGTAATAATTTCTGCTTCTGGCATACTCAACTTAATTGCTAATTCTTGTATACTTAAAGGACTATCGATGATAATATTTTTATCGATCCGACCATCTACACTTTGATTTTTAGAATCTTGTACATTGTACTCAAATGCATTTTGCTTTAACTTAATTTTCTTTCGATTTTTATTATTTCTGGGCTGTTTAATAATAGCAATATCTAAAGAATCTTCATTTAAAACTTCATTACTATTTTTGACTAGTAGCAAATCGTTTTTATCAATTGCTATTTTATTTCTTAACTTTTTCTTAAACTTTACTTTATTTTTGCGAGCTTCAATGATATCTTCCTGTTTTGCAGATACCTTATTTCTTTTATCAAATTTATTACCAATAGGCAGCTTTTGTTGATCTACACTAGGTATAGTATCATTCATATCAATAGATTGCTGTGGCCCAGTTGTATTGATATTTGAAAGCATTTGAATAATTTTAGGATGCTTTAATACTAATAGTTCTTCTTTGTTATCCATAGAAAAACACATTGTATAATCTACATTAAAAGCATACATGTCGTGTTTATATTTGTGAGATAGAAATTTATTTTTTACCATATGCTATATATTTAATTAAAATAAAATTATGATCTACTATAATATAGTACTTAGAAATAAGTCTCTAAGATCATAACGTATGAATCATATAAATCTACTATTATAACAATTAAAAATATTATGCCGCGTTTACAGAAAAACGACAATTTTATTGATAAGACTTTCACGATACTTGCTGACATTATTTTAAAAGTATTACCTACAAGTAAGGAAGAAAAGCAAGCTTTTTGCTACTATAGAGATGGAATGTCAGCTCAATCAGAAGGCGAATATGCAGAAGCTTTAGAAAATTACTATGAAGCATTAGCTTTAGAAGAAGATCCTTATGATAGATCGTATATACTTTACAATATTGGCCTAATTTATGCAAGTAATGGTGAACATATCAAAGCTTTGGAATATTATCATCAAGCCTTAGAATTAAACGCTAAATTACCACAAGCATTGAATAATATTGCCGTCATTTATCATTACCAAGGATTAAAAGCCACTGATAGAAATAAATTAAATGTATCAAAATCCATGTTTGACAAAGCAGCAGAATATTGGAAACAAGCTATATATTTAGCACCAAATAATTATATTGAAGCACAGAATTGGCTTAAAACTACAGGAAGGTTAAACAACAATTCGTAAAACAAAACACATAATGTTAATGAACTCCAGAAGAAAAATAAATAAAATAAGATAAGTATTTTGTAGAAAAATAGTATTTTTGTTTTACAATTATACTATGATAACATATAGATTTACACCATAATTTATTATTAATCTAAATTTAACAATAAATATTAGCCTTAATAATGTATATCAAGAAACTTTGTTAATTGACATATCTTAATTAAAAACACGCCGTAATAAACATGGTAACAACAACAACAAAAGGATTAGTAACACAAATTATTGGTCCTGTACTGGATATAGAATTTCCTAACGGACAATTACCGAAAGTATTTAATGCTTTGAAAGTCGAAGGGCCTGACAATGTAATTACATGTGAAGTACAACAATTATTAGGAGATAATAGAGTTAGAGCCGTTGCCATGAGTTCTACCGAAGGATTAAAAAGAGGTATAGAAGTAACAGATACAGGAGCTGCTATTACCGTTCCAGTTGGTATACCTACTTTAGGGAGAATATTCAATGTTCTTGGCGAACCCGTAGATAATCTAGGAGCTATATCTTCATCCGATTCACTTCCCATACATAGGTCAGCACCTTCATTTACACAGCTTGAAACCAAGCCTTCTATCTTTGAAACAGGTATTAAAGTAGTAGACCTACTTGCTCCTTACCGAAAAGGCGGCAAGATAGGTTTATTTGGAGGTGCGGGAGTTGGCAAAACAGTATTAATTATGGAGCTAATTAATAATATAGCTAAAGCTCATGGAGGTGTATCAGTTTTTGGTGGTGTAGGTGAAAGAACTCGCGAAGGCAATGATTTGTATGAAGAGATGAAAGAATCAAAAGTAATAAATGCTGATAAATTAACAGATTCCAAAGTGGCTCTAGTATATGGGCAAATGAATGAACCTCCTGGTGCAAGAATGCGTGTCGGTCTTACTGCATTAACTATGGCAGAGTACTTTAGAGATATTAATAAACAAGATGTATTGCTATTCATCGATAACATTTTTCGATTTGTTCAAGCAGGATCTGAAGTTTCCGCATTATTGGGACGTATGCCATCTGCAGTTGGATATCAACCTACATTAGCTACAGAAATGGGAGCCTTACAGGAAAGAATAACATCAACAACTGATGGTTCTATTACATCTATCCAGGCTGTTTATGTACCTGCTGATGATTTAACTGATCCCGCACCTGCAACAACATTTGCACACCTAGACGCAACAACCGTTCTATCAAGAGGCCTAGCAGCAAAAGGTATATATCCAGCTGTAGATCCTTTAGGATCTACTTCCACAATGTTACAGCCAGATATTGTAGGCGTAGAACATTATACGACTGCACAACAAATTAAATCAACACTACAAAGATATAAAGAGTTACAAGATATAATTGCGATACTAGGATTAGACGAATTATCTGAAGAAGATCGTTTAACTGTTGCGAGGGCGCGAAAAATTGAACGCTTTTTATCTCAACCTTTCTTTGTCGCTGAAGTATTCACTGGCTCACCTGGAAAATATGTATCTTTGGAAGAAGCTATCAAAGGTTTCCAAATGATACTAAAAGGTGAATTAGACGATATGCCTGAACAAGCTTTTTACTTAGTAGGTAATATTGAAGAAGCCATTAATAAAGCTGAAACATTGAAATAAATACTACTAATATTATGACATTAAATATTCGTGTCATTGCACCAGATAAAACAGTGTGGGATGCTAATGCTGAAGAAATTATTTTACCAAGCAGCACAGGACAATTAGGAATTCTAAAAGGACATATCCCTTTATTAACTGCTTTAGATATCGGTGTAATGCGTGTACGCATTGATAAAGAATGGCAGCCCATAATACTTCTGGGTGGATTTGCTGAAATAAAAAATGATAGTATTACCATACTAGTGAATGGTGCTGAGACAATTTCGGAAATAGATATAAATATTGCACAAAATAATTTAGACAAAGCAACAGCTGAATTAGCTGAGGCAACAAGCAATAAAGACAAAATAGAAGCCACACAAAATTTGCGTAAAGCAAGAGCAAGAGTTCAAGCTGCAATAGTTTTAAACAGTTAGCAGTAAAAATGTGTATAAAGAAAGAGTCTATTTCACTGCTTTTTTTATGCACATTTTTACCGCTATTTTACAGTGTAATTTAACTTAAACCAGAGCAAATATAATCAAAATATAAACCCATTTCTTGGCCTGCATCAGGACCAACTAAACCTGAAGTAACTTCTTTCATAGCCTGTATTGCTTGAATTGTAGCACCAATAGGTACACCCAAAGAATTATATGTTTCTTTCAATCCATTTAATACACGTTCATCTAGTATAGAAGGGTCTCCAGCCAACATACCGTAAGTAGCATATCTTAAATAATAATCCAAATCACGTATACATGCAGCATATCTTCTAGTCGTATACATATTACCACCTGGCCTTGTAATATCAGAGTATAACAAAGCTTTAGCTACAGATTCTTTAATAATAGTTGCAGCATTTGCAGCAATCGTAGCAGCTGCACGGACTCTTAATTCACCTGTTTGAAAATAACCTCTAAGCTTTTCTAACGAATTATCATCTAAATATTTTCCTTGTACATCAGCTGTATTAATAACAGAAGTAATAGCGTCTTGCATATTATTATCTTTCCTTTAAATATAATATTGGTATTATTTCAAATATTGATTTAAATTTATTGCATTGCACCTAAAGTATAATCAAAATAGAAACCAGCTTCCGCCGAGTCTTCTCCTGACAATAAAGAGCAAGCCACGGTTTTCATAGACCGTATACCTTCCGCAACACCGGATATAGGGGTTCCCAATGAATTATACATTTCTTTAACACCGACTAGACCTATTTCTTCTATAGGGGTCACATCACCTGCTACTATTCCATAAGTAACTAATCTTAAATAATAGTCCAAATCACGTAAACAAGTCGCTGTCATTTCTTCACCATAAGCATTTCCGCCAGGAGAAACAACATCAGGACGCTTTTGAAAGAGTTGCTGTCCACCTTGCTTTACAATAAGTTCACGATTATCTGTTAATATCTGAGCAATTCTTAGTCGTCTTTGCCCAGACAAAACAAAGCTTTTAATACGATCTAATTCTCCTGGACTTAGATATCTAGCTTCTGCATCTGCATTAACAATTGATTTAGTAACAATACTCATTAATAAAACCTCTAAAAAAGTCTATTTTAAGTGTCCATTCGCTACACCTAAATATATAATAATACCTTATGATTCATTAGCAACAATAAAAGTATCGTTTTCGATGCTTATACCATGGGTATAAAATACTTTTTACAGAAAAGTACTCAAGCAAGAAAGATTACTGCAAAAATAATGTATTACTATTGAATACCTGCTATAGTGTTAAAACTAGGAACTATGATAGTTTCATTTTGTTTAGTTAAAGTATTGTATAATTTTTCAGTATTTGGGAAGTTAGCAGCAGGCAATGTTGGAAAACGACGATAAGGAACTGTGCTCGATCCAAATACTGTATTATACTCAGCACCATTAACTATAGTAGATATAAAATACGCTAATCCTTGTGAAGCCAATATTTGATTATAGTATCGGATTTCTGCTTGGTTATTGGGGGCTCTACCAAGAAAATGTTTTGTACCTAGTTCAATTACTTTTGTGTTTGGATATGGCTGATAAAATTCTTTACGGTATAATGACGAAGAGCCTAATATCTCTACAAGTTGCTGGACACTAATTTCTTTAGCTATAAAAGCTTTTTCCAAATTAGAAAATTCATCACCTACACAAAAAGCATTAAGATCTCTTTCAAATAACTGCCTGTAAACAGCTCTTAATACTTGAGATAAACGAGACCTTGTTGTAGAAGCATCCACTATAAAAATAACATTTTGGTCCCTTCTTGAAGTTACACCCTGTTGTATTTTATTATTAATACTATTTTGAGTACATGTTTCTTTAACTGATCCTAAGTCTACAAAACGATTAACCTTTTTCAATTGGTCAGCAGAAGGTATTTGGACTCTCGCTGGCTTAAGACCTGGTCGTAAACTTCTAGAAGCAAGACTCGCTGGAGTCAAATATCTCTCATAAGGTACTATATTATCCCCAAAAGATTCTGTATATTCTAAACTATCAATCATAATATCAATCATCTTGTAATATCCTTGCTTATAAACAATCTCAAAATATTGATTGATTTCCTGTCGTCCATAAGTAGGTCTACCAAGAATACGATTATGTATATATTCAATAGCTTTGCAGATATAAAAAGGTTGCCAATATAATGACCTAAAAATATATGATTTAGCTAATTCTCTAACAAAATTACGTACTGATATTTGACGATCTCTAAATTGACCTTCCAATTTCTTGATTGTTAGTAATTCTTCTGTATAAACAAATCTACCAAATACTCTTAAATAAATAGCTTTAATTACTTTGTTTAAATTAATCTCTATCTCTGAACTATCGCTGGGCACCGTTATTTTATCTGGCACAAGATTTAATTTAAATACCTTAGGACCTAATGAACTGACTGTTACAGAACGTAAATTAGGGCTACTGATTTGACTATATATACCGGGCCCACGTCTTGGCAGAATTCTTCTTGTATCCTTACCAAAAGGAGCTGATTTTTTACGTAAGTCAACAGAATTTTTTGGAAAAATAGCTCCAAATTGTATAGATAATGGGTCATTACTTAATCCATAAGGATGAAGATCGGGTAAATTTGTTTTGTAATCACTAAATAAAGTAATGAATTGAGGAATCTTTCTAAATGGTGTACTATATTTTAATAAATCTATTTGAGCACCCCAATTACGGGATTCTTGAGCTTCTTCTCCCAATCCACGTAAATATGGCACTGTTTCCTCAGCAAAATAATCTGCATACTCTGGAGAATTTAGAATACTATCAACTAAACCATCTAAGCCACGCTTGGAAACAATAGAAAAATATTTCTGAAATTCTTCTAAAGAACTTAAACCTCTTCCTAAGAAATGTCTAAAAGCTAGTTCCACAACTCTACTATTGACAAATGGTTCAAAAAACTGTTTTCTATATACAGAAGATTTACCAAGAGAACGAATAAATTCTTTAATGGACAAGGTACCATTTTTTACTTGAGATTCTAAATCAGCAAACTGGAAACTATATGCTTTGGCAATATCTCTTTCAAAAACGTGTCTATAGCATGCTTTAATAACAATATTTTTTTCTTCTGCAGATAAACTGGTTTTCATCACAAATCTCTGCCTAGATACACCGGCTTGAGAATATATTTGAGGTAAACGTAAACCTTGCAAGTCATTTGATACTCTACGGCGTAATTTGTCGGTTAAAGATGGGGCTTCAAATTCTTTGATCACTATATTAAAGTAGTCTTTAACAAGTTTTTGACCTTCCATATCTTGATCAAAAATACTCAAAGCTATTTTACGCATTTCTCTTAATGCTACTGTAGCTGCAGCGCTAGAACAAGCATTATCGATTAACTCACGTAAACCACGAATATTAACAGAAAGTATATTAGGATCCCCTGCAACAATGGCATAAGTCAAATATCTTAAAAACCAATCCAAATCACGTAAAGATTTTTTCATTCTTGTAGAACCATAACGAACCACATTAATAGGCTTAAAACCTGGCGGCAATGAATCATTTGAACTAAAAACAGAAGATACACCATCAAATAAACTGCTTTGTGTATTGCCAGATAATTGCTCAAAGCTCATATTATTTTTTGATGAATCAGATGGCAAAAAAGAAGCTTGTGGTCTTTCTAAATAAGAAATAGCCGAACCCCCAACAAAAATTTTATCCGCTGCTCTGGCAACTAAAATATTAGCATTTTTCGTTAACGCATCAGCAACTTCTAAACGCTTATTACCTGAACTTAAAAATGCCACTAGTTCATTTAACTCACCTAACTGCAAAAATCTATCTTGCTGTTCTGCCTGTGCAATAGCTGAAATTGGTGCTGTGCGGTAAAGCTGCGGTCGTGCCAGTGGACTTCCACTACTCGCCTTAACAATCATATATTTTTCTCCTTACCGTTACATTAAATTTGTATTAGCTTTTTATAGATCTATATAAAAGTGTAACTAAATTGCAATGACTTATCTATAATTAAAATTATTAGTACACTTTAATTATCACTTACTAATCTTTACTTTTATAGTATATAGAAAAATAAAACTACCTTGAATAAAGATAAATTTTGTAATACTTAATAAAACAAGAAGATTTTTTATCTTAATTACTTGTTAAATGATTATAATATACTTTATCCACACGTAAAATAGACTATGAAGTTTACCCATACTTATGCTTATAAAAATTTTTTCACAAATCAAAATTAAATCATGAAAAAACAGCTAAACAATCAAGCAGAAATGTCTATTTTTGAACATTTAGAAGAACTTAGACAAAGGTTTTTTATTGCTTTTATAGTTTTCTTTATTACTACAGGAGTATGCTTTTTATATATTAAGAACATCTCATTTTTACTGCAAAAACCAGCTATTGGAGTTAAATTTTTACAGCTTGCACCGGGTGAATACCTCTTCGCATCTATTAAAATAGCTATATATACAGGTATTTTAATAAGTAGCCCATTCACCATTTACCAAATACTCGTTTTTATCTTACCAGGATTAACTAAGAAAGAAACATCAATTGTTATACCTATTTTTTTGTCGTCTATTATACTATTTTTCTTAGGCATATTATTTTCTTATCAATTCTTAGCACCAGCTGCACTTCAACTATTAATCCATTACGGATCAGATATTGTAGAGCCGATATGGTCATTTGAACAATATTTTAATTTTATATTACTATTATTATTTAGTACAGGGCTAGCATTTCAAATCCCAGTTATACAATTCATTTTAGGTATACTCAATATTTTATCCTCACAAACAATGTTATCGTACTGGAAGTATGCTATTTTCATTTCAACTATCATAGGAGCCATTTTAACACCTTCTACAGATCCCATTACACAGATATTGATGTCATCCGCTATATTAATATTGTACTTTAGCGGTATTTTACTTCTGAAAACTTTTAACAAGTAACTCCAAATCTGAAAACTCATGTTTGATTAATCCTATTTTCAAACAAAAAATTTATTAATCGAGCATATTTATTAAAAATAACAAATATAGAATGTTATTATAAATAGAAAGATATAACATTTATAAATCTACACTAATGAAATACATGAATCAAAGTTACTTACAAAAATCAATTAAAATAATTCAAACTTTTATTATTATATGTATAGGTTTTGTTAGTTTCACTTCAATGAGCTCTTCAAAAGTTGAAGCTTTTCCTGTCTATGCCCAGCAAGGCTATGAAAATCCAAGGGAAGCAACCGGCAGAATTGTTTGCGCAAACTGCCATCTAGCACAAAAACCTGTTAATATTGAAACTCCTCAAGCAGTATTACCTAATAGTGTGTTCGAAGCAAAAGTTCAAATACCCTATGATTCTAGCGGTAAACAGATTTTAGGTAACGGATCAAAAGGCTCTTTAAATACTGGTGCAGTATTAATTCTACCTGAAGGATTCAAGCTAGCACCTAAGAATTTAATACCTCAAGACTTGAAAGAAAAAACTAATAATGTTTATATTCAACCATATAGTACATCAAAAGAAAACATATTAGTTGTAGGACCTGTAGGAGGAGATAAAAATCAAGAAATTACTTTCCCTATTTTATCACCAGATCCAAATAAAGATAAAAACGTTCATTTTTTAAAATATCCTATTTACGTAGGTGGTAATAGAGGAAGAGGTCAAATATATCCTACAGGCGATAAATCAAATAATAATACAGTTGTTTGTTCAAACAATGGGAAAATAATCAAAATATCTCAACTAGATAAAGGTGGCTACAATATTGATATCGAAAAATCAAATGGAGAGATATACACAGAAAACATTCCTGCTGGATTAAATTTAAATGTATCTGAAGGAAACAGTGTATTAGCAAACCAAAATCTTACAAATGATCCAAATGTTGGAGGCTTTGGACAAAATGAAACAGAAATAGTTTTACAAAGCCCAGCACGTATTAAAGGAATGATTGCATTCTTTTTTGTAGTAACAATAACGCAAGTCCTATTAGTTATCAAGAAAAAACAATGGGAAAAAGTACAAGCAGCGGAGGTTAATTTTTAGCTAACTCATCAACTAAAGATTACGGTAAGAAAATAAGAACAAATGAGTAAGTAAATAGCTTTACTTACTCATTTTTTTCAACATATAAAATATGTATAATTCAATCGTCTTATTAATAAATTAATTCTTTAACCGACTGAACAATTTGATCGGGATGAATTACAGTTGCCTTTTCAAGATTACCATTATAAGGTGTTGGAATATCATGAGAAGATAATCGTATGATAGGCGCATCAAGTAAATCAAAGTAGTTATCATTAATTTGTGCAATAATTTCTGCAGCAATACCACCTGTTTTCATGCATTCTTCAACAATTATCAATTTATGAGTTTTCATTAAAGATTTACTAATTGTATCAATATCTATCGGTTTTAAAGAAATTAAATCAATTACTTCTGGATCGTAACCTTCTTCTATCAATTGATTAGTCGCTTGCATAACATGATGACGCATTCTAGAATATGTAACTATAGTAACTTGATTTCCTTGTTTTACTAACTCTGCTTTATCTAAAGGAAGAAAATATTCATGATCAGGCAGTTCCTCTTTCAAATTATATAAAAGAACATGCTCAAATAGAATCACTGGATTATTATCTCTAATTGCAGACTTTAGTAAACCCTTTGCATTGTATGGAGTGGAACAAGCAACTATTTTTAAGCCAGGTATAGCCTGAAAATAAGCTTCTAATCTCTGAGAATGCTCAGCTCCTAACTGACGACCGACACCTCCTGGACCACGAATTACAATAGGTATCGTGAAATTACCGCCTGAAGTATATCTTAACATCCCAGCATTATTAGAAATTTGGTTAAAAGCAAGAAGCAGAAAACTCATATTCATACCTTCAACAATAGGCCTTAAACCAGTAATAGCTGCACCAATCGCCATACCCATAAAACTATTCTCTGCAATAGGTGTATCTAAAACTCTTAAATCTCCATACTTAGCATTTAAATCCTTGGTTACTTTATAAGAACCACCATAATGGCCTACATCCTCACCTAAAACAAAAACAGAATCATCTTTCTGCATTTCTTCATCTGTAGCTTCGCGTAAAGCATCAAACATAAAAACTTGAGACATAACCTTTCACACTATAAAATAAATATTTTGTTGGTTTTATACATTATTTATTAATTTAATTTATTATCGTCATCGGCAAATAAATAACGTTTTAGGTCTTTAACCTCTGGTTCTGGACTAGACAATGCAAAATCTATTGCATCATCAATGGCTTGTTTAGTTTTGATATGTATGCTATCAATCATATCATTGGATACAATATTATTATTAATTAAATAGTTTTTTAAACGCTTTATTGGATCACGTGCCAGCCATGCTTCTTTTTCTTTTTGTGAACGTAATTCATCTGGATCTGCCAATGAATGTCCACGAAAACGATAAGTTAAAGCTTCTATCAATGTGGGACCTTCTCCTGATCGAGCTCTATCAATAGATTTTTGTGCGACTTCTCTGACAGCAAGAACATCCATACCATCTACTTCAATTCCAGGCAAGCCGAACGCATTAGCCTTCTTATGTATTTCTGGATAAGAAGTCGATCTATTATGAGCCATTCCTATAGCCCATTGATTATTCTCTACCACAAAAATAATCGGTAATTTCCATAAAACAGCCATATTTAAACATTCAAAAAACTGACCATTATTGCTAGTTCCATCGCCAAAAAAGCATACTGTAACTCGGAGAGGATTATGATCTTGCAAAACCTGTTTTCTATAAACACTTTGAAAAGCAGAACCTATCGCTACTGGTATGCCTTCTCCGATAAATGCAAAACCACCAAGGAAGTTATGTTTTGATGAAAAAATATGCATTGAACCACCTCGACCACGACTGCATCCAGTCTCTTTGCCAAATAACTCGGCCATAACAAGATTGGCAGGGACACCTTTACTCAAGGCATGAACATGATCACGATAAGTACTACAAACATAATCATTATCACTTAAAGCTTTGATGACTCCCGTGGAAACTGCTTCTTGGCCATTATAAAGATGAACAAACCCAAACATTTTACCACGGTAATACATCTGAGCACACATGTCTTCAAAATTGCGTCCTAATAACATATCTTTATAAAGAGACACAAGAACCTCATCATCAATATTGCTGGTTTCAAACAATGTCGAAGGCAAGACTATTTTATTACTCATAACTGCGATTATAGATTCCAAATTTAATAAAAAATAAACAAAATACAAAAACTCAGAATAAAAAGTTAACTATAGTAACTGATATTACAATTACTTAACCGTAAGATGCAATTGTTATTACTAATCATATTTTAGTAAAATCTCCAAACAAGTATAAAAATAATTATAAATGATATTTAATAGGCTTTAATAAAGTTATAATAGTTTGTTTTCAATTAATATAGAGCTATCAAGTAAACATATATGAACAATGCATCATTAAATATACTCTCTACAATCAAAAATGATTTATATATACTAGATAATAATTTAAAAAAGATGGTAGGAGCTAAACATCCAGTACTTTACGCAGCTGCTGAACAACTATTTAATGCTGGTGGGAAAAGAATCCGTCCAGCAATAGTTTTACTGGTTGCTCAAGCAACACTAAATAACAATAATATATTACCTGAACATCGAAGATTAGCTGAAATTACAGAAATTATACATACAGCAAGTTTGGTACATGATGACGTTGTTGATGAATGTCAAACAAGACGGGGAATCGAAACCGTACATAATAAATTCGGCACGAAAGTAGCTGTGCTAGCGGGAGATTTTTTATTTGCACAATCTTCTTGGTATCTAGCAAACTTAAATAATCTGGAGGTCGTTAAAGCTATCTCTAAAGTTATTACTGATTTTGCCGAAGGAGAAGTGAGACAAGGATTAGCAAGTTTTGATAGCACTATTTCAATAGATGACTATATTGAAAAATCTTTTTATAAAACAGCTTCACTGATAGCAGCTAGTTGTAAAGGGGCTGCTATGATTAGTAAAACCAATAAAGATATTCAAAATAATTTTTATTTGTATGGCAAACATTTAGGATTAGCCTTTCAAATTATAGATGATATTTTAGATATAATTGGATCAAATAAATCTCTTGGTAAACCAGCAGGATCTGATTTAAAGAATGGTAATTTAACAGCGCCTTTAATTTTTGCTTTAGAAGAATCACCAAAACTGTATCATCTACTTAATAGAGAATTTCAAAATAAAGATGACATTAATGAAGCTATAAAAATTATTAAGAAAACAAAAGGTATACAAAAAGCTACAGACTTGGCACAAGAACATATTCAAGCTTCTATTCAAGCTATAGGGACTGAATATAATTGCGAAGCAAATAAAACATTACAACTTATCAGTCACTATGTAATTAATAGAATTAATTAATATGTAGTCAAAATTATAATTAAATAGAATTAATTATACTTATGACGATGTTAACTTTATAATTGATTCAAAAGCTAATTTATCCACAACAGCTAATTGTGCTAACATTTTTCGGTTCAATGCTATTCGAGCATTTTTTACATCACAAACAAATTGGCTATAATTTATTCCGTGACTATGAACTGCAGCATTAATACGTGTAATCCATAAGCGTCTATAATCACGTTTTTTATTTTTTCTACCTACATAAGAATATCTCAATGCTTTTAAAACCTGTTGCTTAGCTGTACGAAATAAAGTAGAGTGAGATCCTTTAAAACCTTTAGCTAATTTTAATATTTTTTTTCGCCTTTTACGGGCAACATTACCTCTTTTCACACGTGTCATAAAAATAGTGAAGTATTATATACAGGAAAATTTATTATTGAATGACTAATTAGATTAGGTCCTGATTAAGCTGCTTAATAATTAAGCAAAATAAGATAATTTAAATTTGAAATTCGAAATATCACTTTTGCTAACAATTACAGTTTGCCTCAATTTTTGTTTTCGCTTTGCTGATTTCTTCTGTAGCAAATGATTACGTGAAGCTCTATGCCTTAATAACTTGCTACGAGATGTCAATTTAAATCTTTTAACTATAGATTTAGAAGTCTTTAATTTATACATAATTAATATTAATTAAGTGATTTTACATAATAATTTTATTCTACTATATAAAAATAGATTTGTAAGTATTAACCTACAATTCATACATAAAATTAAAAATTACATAGACCTCATCTACTGATTGAAATTACGGATCTTAGAAAACATAATTAAGTTATCAGTTATTAAGGTCCATCGTATAAAAAGTAATAAAGTGGACTATATTAAAACAAACTAGGTAAACTTCTTCCGAAAATTATTAAATGTACTCCATAATAACATCATCATTATCTTAATTAAATTAGAATTTAATTCCTGGAATATTTTCATATTTAAATTAAATGCTATGTTAGCCTCAGCTATAATTTGGTCTATCTGGTGATTGTTTAAAGGAACATTATCTAATGCATTTCTATAAACTATCTTAAAAGCTTCATCATCTACTATGCCATCAAAATTATAGAACGCTGTGCCTAGTGTTTCTGGTAACTGCATCGCATTTTTTGCTATTTTTTTCAATATTTGTCCTCCAGATAGGTCACCCATATACCGAGTATACGCATGAGCTATTAGTAATTCTGGCTGATTTGTTCCTATATTATGGATTCTATCCACGTATACTTGCGTGGCTGATGAAGGTTGCACCCTATCTTCCCAATCAGATCCATAATAATATTCTAAGTCTTGACTTAAGCTTAACTCACGATGAAGTTCTGGGAAATATATGGATTTAATAGCTACATGACTTTTATTTTTTTCTATCTCCTCTTCAATAGCTTTATAAACAAAGAATAAATTAGCAACTAACTTACGGTATGATTTTTTATCAACTACTCCTCCAAGAAAAGACTTAACAAAGATTACATTTTCAGCCATACTATGAGACTTGGTTGTACCTTCTCGCAATTGCTGAGCTAAATTAGTAGACATGATTATTTACCTTTAAATTTTTATATTAAAATCTCAGAAATGAAAACGAATAATCTTTGATTATTGCATCGTAACTTTTTCTATAAACACAATAAAACTTTATAATAGAAAATTATATTAAATATTTTAAAGATCATAAGAAATAGCCATTACTAAATAGAACGAAAATAATCTTTAGATTCTTTTGGCTTACTAATTATAGTAAGATTACCAGGCTGCCAATTAGCTGGACAAACTTCATCTGGATGCTCTTGAACATATCGGATAGCTTTCAATATTCTTAAAGTTTCATCTACACTTCGACCAAAATCCAAATTGTTTATAAGTGCATGCTGAATAATACCTTGCCTATCCACAATAAACAAGCCTCGTAAAGAGGTACCCGCCTCAGTCAATACATTATAAGAAAGACTAATTTCCTTAGTTAAATCAGAAACTAAAGGATAATTCAAATCTCCCAAACCACCAGATTCACGATCCGCCTGCAGCCATGCCAAATGAGAATATTCACTATCAACAGAAATACCTAAAATCTCCGTATCTAGAGCTTGGAATTCTGTATAAGAATCACTAAATGCTGTAATTTCTGTAGGACATACAAAAGTAAAATCCAAAGGATAAAATAATAAAATCAAATATTTGCCAAAATAGTCTGATAACTTTATTTTCTTAAATTCTTGATCATAGACTGCAGTAGCAGAGAAATCAGGGGCATTCTGCCCAACTCTAATGCAATTGTTATTTGGTATCATTAAAATATTCTCATAAAATTCAAAATTTCTATGAAATAATATAACATATAAGTCCAGTTTTTGATTGTTGATTAAAATCAGATCACTATAGCGGGGAATGGATTTGAACCATTGGCCTTCGGGTTATGAGCCCGACGAGCTACCAGACTGCTCTACCCCGCGTTTACACAAGCATACAGCATGTTAACAATATATTACCAGCTATTTAGTGAAATAATATAATAAATTTTCTAAAATCATTAGTAATGACGATATAATCAAACTAGATTGTATCCTTTTTATAAAAGGTGTAACTTCGTATAAACCTATTAAACGATCTTTTGTTAAACTTTCAGTACTCTTTATCCATATTTGACCATCATACCAACCGGATTCTTCATAAAATATCGTGGCACTCACCAATCTTTTAATGATATAAGACCATCCTAAGTATAATCTAACAAAAATCAAAATTAGTATAGTATTTACTATAATAGTATCTAAAATTAAAATCTGAGGAAAATTATAATTATAAACAATTGACAAGACAAAAGGCATGAATAATATAAAGAAAAAGCAAAAAATATAGAAAATTTGCTTTATATATTCATAATTATCTAAGGTAGACCATGCAAAAAACCAAGAAGTTTTCAAAGAAAAGTATTCATTTAAAGGCTGCTGATCAAATGGAACAGGACATGTTTTTTTTGAAATACACATACAATATTGTTCAAAACTGAATAATACAATTTTTTTTATTTGTCGCATAGTATAAAAAATATAATCAGCCTACTATACAGAAGAATATAAAATAAAAAATATTGTAAACATAAAGAATATAAATATATTTAATACTGTAATTATTTGTAATTTTTTCTGAGTTCCACGAGTAATATTTAAGACCTGCTTTTGACTACCAAAATCACCTAAACTGGTAGTTTTAGGACTATTAATTAAAATCAAAAATATCGTAAAAATAATATTTGTATACCAAATTAATTTCATTAAGAAAACCCCATTAATTATATATGTTAAATATTTATAGTAAAGAATATGCAACTTATATTCTTTACCATTATTAAATCAATTATATTAAAGGTTATTCTATTCACCCTGGATTTTCAAAAGCATAAAACCCAATATAAGACCAAACAGTATTAATGTTGAACTAACAATACTGGCTGTAATAATTTCGCTTCCCATAATTGAACTCCATTTTTATTTATAATTTATGTCTAATTAGAATTAAAAACCATTTCTTCCCCAAACTACTAAGGCAACCGAGAAAGTAAATACAGCTAACAAGGATCCCCAACCCAAACTAATAATATCAAACATAAATCATAAACTCCTACTATTAATATTATAATAAATGAAAAATTTCGCTATTAATATAATAGCTTTATTATCCAGCAAATAAACACATAATTAATAGAACAAGGCTCATATTATAGAAGAAAAAATCAAGAAATGTAAATTTTTTACAATTATAAGTCAACTAATTAAAACTTAAGGTTAGTATAAACTTAGTAATTGAGATATAAATATTTTTAAGAAATGTCATTTCTATAACAATATGCAAGCTACACAACAAACGACAAACAAAGAAACTTTACTTACACCAAGATTCTATACAACAAACTTTGAAGAGATGGCAAAGCTAGACATCTCATTAAATATTGAAGAATTTGAAGCTCTATTGACAGAATTTAGGGCAGATTACAATAGGCAACACTTTATTAGAGACGAAGAATTTGAACAATCTTGGAATAATTTAGATATGAAAACAAAAGCTCTATTTATTGAGTTTTTAGAGAGATCTTGTACAGCAGAGTTTTCAGGCTTTCTATTATATAAAGAATTATCCAGAAGACTACAGAAAAAGAATCCCGTAATGGCTGAATGTTTTTTACTTATGTCTCGAGATGAAGCTAGACATGCAGGTTTTTTAAATAAAGCAATGGGCGACTTTAATCTATCTTTAGACCTTGGATTTTTAACAAAAAGTAGAAAGTATACTTTTTTCGCGCCTAAATTCATTTTCTATGCAACATACCTATCAGAAAAAATTGGATACTGGAGATACATTACAATATATAGGCATTTAGAAAAACATCCTGAACACCGCATTTATCCAATCTTCAAATTTTTTGAAAACTGGTGTCAAGATGAGAATCGCCATGGAGACTTTTTTGCAGCTTTATTAAAATCACAGCCTTCTTTCCTAAATAATTTAGAATCTAAATTATGGTGCAGATTTTTTTTACTAAGTGTTTTTGCCACTATGTATTTAAACGATTTTCAACGTGCTGACTTCTATAAAGCTATTGGTCTAGATTCAAGACAATATGACATGCAAGTAATCAAAAAAACAAATGAAAGCGCATCACGAATTTTTCCAATAGCACTGAATGTTGATAAACCTGAATTCTTCAAATACCTAGATCATTGCGCTGCACAGAATAAAAGACTGATAGAAATTGATAAATCAGACCAAAATAGAATACTAAAAAAAGTAAATAAATTACCACTATATATTGGGTTGGCTTGGAATTTATTGAAACTTTACTTACTACCACCTATAGAGTCATCTACTATATCATCCACTATCAGATAAATTCTAAATCTTAGAATGGATAATTCATATCTAACTATGGATAGACTATGAATAAGGTTTTTAAATGAAAATCATCTATTGCAAATGTTTTATTAGCTACACGCAAGTTTAATGTTTGCTTGACTGATTTCGTATTGCAAATTTGTTAAATAGAATTTATATAATAACAAATAAACATACATAATGACAAAAAAAAGGTTCATTACTTACGACGATAATTAAACTACAGTAATTATTCTCCTGCCATAAATAACATTACTCAACACTTCATAAGTACTCATAATAAAAAGATTAATGAAAAATTAATAAAAAAGGCTTAGAAAGTTATTAAACTCAAAATTAAAAAGTATGTAGAACAGCTGATTATAAATTCATTCTTGCTGACTATTTTTTATATTTTCAGAAACCAATTTTCTTTTCTCATCTTGGACTTATAATGAAGAGTAAAAATTTTATTAATATCTACATGTTATACTGTGAGATCTTTTTGATTTAAACTAATCTTATACAACCTGTTTGATTTGGGTCACAAAAAAGTTTTTTTTCAAGTCCCTTAATGAGATATTTCTATCGAAGTTGCCAAAGATAAAGAATGTTTATTATTATTTTGTATTTGACCAGTGAGAGTTAGATAACGAATACTTTTACCACTATATATCTGAAGAATTAACAGCCTTGGAACAGGTTTTTTTAAGTGGGCACAAAAACTCAGTAGTAATTCTTCTACGTTTGTCAGTCCTAGAAATAAATTGATTAAGGCGGAGATTTTTTCTTAGGATGATCCGGAATTTCGGCTCAGTCGTATAAGAGAAAATATACAAGAGTCTGATTACTATGGGGAGTTCATTGATTTGTGTAGTTGTATTAATCATAGTTATATATCAGCTTCAGAAGCTGATTGGTAGCCAGGATTTAAATTGTTGCACAAGCGAACAAAATCTGCAGCATGATTAGAATTAAGTATCTCTTTCTTAATACAACTAAAATGAGAATCTAAATTGGATTCAGAACCAACGTCGTTATCAACAACTTGATTTCTAGATTTTACAAGTATGTATGGACTACTATATAATGCTTTACAGGAATTAAAAAATATTCTCTTTAAAGCTTGTAGCTCTTCACAAATACAACTTAAAGTAGCTAAAGGAATACTTGTAACAGATGGATCAAATAATCTAGATCTAGTAAAAATCATAAATCGGACATCCTTACCACTATAGATCTCACAGCGAGTTTTCATATTAGAACCTTCTATAACAATTTGTTTATCACTTTTATTTTTTTATACTGCCAAAGACTTGAAAAAAAAGATGAAGTCCCTTGCCACTAGGACTTATTTCAATATATGCACCTTTTTTTAGCATACTGTAGAGCAGTCCATCCAAAGGTGCATATCGTTGATGATTATCAATATCTATAACAGCAAAAGGAATATTTGTTAATACTAATCCAAGCTTAAACTGATTCGGCAAGAACTCTATTAAGTTCAAAAATTCATTAAAAATAAACCAATAATTCTTATTTTCGAGAGATGGAACTAAACATATTTTTCTTTCAAAGAAAGTATCAATAAATCAAGCTATATACAACATTATGAAGCTTTATTTCTTTTTGGTATATAAATTTAACAAAGATATAATAATAATATTCAGCCCTTCTTTTTACTTAAGGTTGTATAATGACAAGCACAATTGATTTAAAAATGCCATCACCCACTTTTGGTGGAAGCACAGGAGGATGGTTAAGAGCAGCAGAAATTGAAGAAAAATACGCAATTACATGGACTAGCAAATCAGAGCAAATTTTTGAGATGCCAACTGGTGGCGCAGCCATAATGCGGGAAGGCAATAATCTATTATACTTAGCCAAGAAAGAACAATGCCTAGCCTTGAGTACACAATTAAGAGCTAAGTTCAAAATCACTGACTTTAAAATTTATAGAATATTTCCTGATGGTGAAGTACAATACTTGCATCCTAAAGATGGAGTATTTCCTGAAAAAGCAAATCCTGGTAGAGAAAGTGTAGGTAATATACAACATTCTATTGGTAAAAACGATAACCCAGTAAACAAAAAGTTTACTGGCAAAGCTACATATGAATAATTAAGAATAAATAGAAATAAAGACTATTTTAAAACCAAACATTGTTTTTATAGTCTTTTTTCTGATATGATATTACTTATTCAGGAGAGGTGGTAGAGTTGGTTTATTGCGTCTGATTTGAAATCAGATGAACTGCGAGGTTCCGTGGGTTCGAATCCCACCCTCTCCGTACAAAAGTACTGTATTGTACAAATCAAAAGAAACCCATTACTAATCTACCATAGCTTTAATAAAGTCAATTGCTTGCTGCAAAGTAGCAATCTTTTCAGCATCTTCATCAGATATTGCTATGGAAAATTCATCTTCAATAGCCATAACTAATTCAACTGTATCTAAAGAATCTGCTCCTAAATCATTAGCAAAATTAGACTTAGGATTTACTTCTTCTTTATCTACACCTAATTGCTGAACAACAATGTCTCTTACTCTCTCAAAAATATCTTCGCTTGATTCTTGTGATTCTGATGATGCCATAACTAATTCCTCAAAGTTTTCTTAATATTAACCTGTATCTATAGTAAACAATAATATTATAGTCAGAATTTATAAAAAGCGCATCATTGAATTAATCTGGATAAATGCGCAAACTTCTGTAAGGTTCTTCTCCAAAACTTCGTGACCTTAAATTATATAATTTAATTAGTTTGTGCTGCAATCTGCGAATATTAGCTAAACGGGATAATAATTGTACAGACTGTTTTTTTGTCACTACAATTTTTTCCACAGCTAGGCGTGCTTCTACTAAAGCAAGAATTTCCATGCGGGTTTTATTATTACATAATTGTCTCCAACTTAAACTAGACATCTTACTAAAATTCAACATTTGCTTTAAAGCCCTAGTAATATTAGGTATAGTACCACTATGTATAGTATAAATTGTTATCTGTCTTGATTTAGCTAGTTGTCTTAATTTAGTATTCTGCTTAATTGTTGATCTTAAAGCTAAAATAACCTCTGCTTCTGCAAGATTTCTTGTAATAGTAATTGGCAATTGCAGTGTATGAATTGTAGCTTCGATTTGTTGATTGTTAATAGAATAAGCATATAATAATATAACCTTATAATCGCTACTAATACTCTTATGGGATACGGTATTCAATATATTACCTGTAGACTGTTTTTTTTCGAGAGGACGAGATAATTCTGGTAATCTATATTGATATTTTATATCATTTAATGATCTTGCATTTTTAAATTTTGCATTATAATTATTATTAGCAATAAAATTCGTGGATAATGATTGTTCATAATGAATACAAATAGAACCATCATTATTAAATTTACGACGTTGTATGAACAATATGGCACCTTGTAAAATTTGATCAACAGCTTCATCAACTTTTTCATGAACGATCCAATTATCTCGTTCATGAATTTCAATGGCAACTTGAAAGGCTGGTATAGCCTTTCGCTCTAAAATACTTTTTTGAGATCCTCTACGCTTTGCTTCTTCATCACTTAAAGTAACATACTGAATACCACCTATCAAATCAGATAAAGTTGGATTTTTAATTAAGCTTTCTAGATAATTACCATGAGCCGTACCAACCAATTGTACGCCTCTTTCAGCTATAGTACGAGCCGCTAGTGCTTCTAGCTCAGTACCAATCTCATCTATAATTATAACTTCTGGCATGTGATTTTCTACTGCTTCAATCATCACTTGATGTTGAAGCTCAGGACGAGCTACCTGCATTCTTCGTGCTCTTCCAATCGCTGGATGAGGTATATCTCCATCACCTGCTATTTCATTAGATGTATCAATGATTACAACACGTTTTTCCATCTCGTCTGCCAACACACGAGCAACTTCTCTTATGGCTGTAGTTTTACCAACACCGGGCTTCCCTAGAAATAGTAAAGACTGACCTTTCTCTAATAAATCTCTAATAATACTAATAGTTCCAAAAATCGCCCGTCCAACCCTACATGTCAAGCCGATGATATTACCTTTCCTATTTTTAATAGCACTAATACGATGTAATGTACGTTCAATACCTGAACGATTATCTACACCAAAATTTCCTACTCTCTTAATACAATAATCTAAATCTTGCCATGAAATAATTCTAGTAGACAAATATTCAGGCCCATTTGGAAAACGAGCTTCAGGGCGTCGACCTAAATCTACTACTACTTCAATCAAGTATTTTCTGCTAGAATGTTTCGCTAAAGGCTGGCATATAAAATCAGGCAAAATTTCTAATAATTTATCTAAATCATCTGCAATCAACATTATTTTTTTATATCAAATAAAATATGTTTCATTAAAAATTAAAAAATATTACAATTTATAAACTCTGAATAAAAATCTACTGTAACAATCAATATCTAAATTGATTAAAACAATTAACATATTTTATCAAGATGATTGAGATTAGTAAAATTTTAATTGAATTGGATTTTAAAATACTGATCCACATAAAGATAAATTACTGGAATTCTAATCATAATATATCGTTTATTTCAGGCTTTTTAGAATAATTGAGAGAAATAAACGATATATTATGATTTTAACTTAAATACTTACAATAATGTTTAATCTTGATATTAAACTTCTTAATTTCCATAATTAATATGATATATTAATAAACAAATAATACAGAATATTTATTTGTTAGAATCTGCAAAAACCTCAAAATAACTATAATTTAGTTATGATAAAACAAACTTACCCTCATAAAATATCGTGTCTAGAAATAAGACGTATGTTAGAGAACTCAACAGTAACATTAATATAGAAATATTAAAACATTTATATAATAACTGTATTATTGTAGGAACAAAAATTTTATCTCAAAACGATCCTGTAATCATTATAGAATTAAATGATTATACGAGGATTTGGATGCTACCAGAAGAACTAAATATAAACCAGATAATCAAGAGAAACTATAATAATACAAGGACATATTAATAAATATGAAATTTCAAATAAAAGATTTAAAAAAAATTTTGTATTCTATTCAAAGCAATAATGTAAATCAAATGAAAATAACGAGTAATGAATTTGAATTAATAATTAATAAAACTTTGGGATTAACAAGTACAACTAATATCACAACAACAACTAAAAAAAGACACTATATCAATACGCATAAAACTAATGATAATCATTTAATTGTACAAAAAAATTCGGACAGAAATCCTACTCAGAATAATGAATCTGAAACTTACTCTACAATAGTTTCACCCATGGTTGGTACTTTTTATCGCTCTCCTGCGCCTAATGAACCTTCATTTGTAGAACTCTATGATCTTGTTGAAAAAAAACAAACCGTATGTATAATTGAAGCTATGAAATTAATGAATGAAATAGAAGCAGAAGTACATGGAGAAATTGCTGAAATACTTGTTAAAGATGGTGATGTAGTAGATTGTGGACAAGCATTAATGAAAGTAAAACATTATTGAAAAAATCATATACTCTAAATTTAGATTTTAACTATTGTTAACAGATTTTAGGTATTGAAGTAGTTATCTCTATAATACTAAAGTATAATAAAAACTCACAGATCATTATACGATGAAATATAGATAGATCATAACTTATATGAGAAGATTATAAAAATTCAACGTGAGGGTTTTATTACCTGTCTCATTTTACACCTATATAGAATAGAGAGGAGAATTTAAATGGCAATTAGCTCACAAGAGCAAGAGACAAGTAAAGTCAAAGTCACTGTAGACAAAAATCCAGTTAGCACATCTTTTGAAAAATGGGCACAACCTGGGCATTTTTCAAGGAAATTGGCTAAAGGTCCTAGAACAACAACATGGATCTGGAATTTACATGCAGACGCTCACGACTTTGATAGTCATACAAGTTCTTTAGAAGAAATATCAAGAAAAATCTTTAGTGCTCACTTTGGACAACTAGCTATTATTTTTCTATGGCTTAGCGGAATGTATTTTCATGGTGCACGATTCTCAAACTACGTAGCATGGCTAAGTAATCCTACAATGATCAAACCGAGTGCTCAAATTGTATGGCCTATTGTTGGTCAAGAAATTTTAAATGGAGATGTGGGTGGCGGATTCCAAGGTGTCCAAATTACATCTGGTTTTTTTCAACTATGGAGAGCTTCTGGAATTACAACAGAATTTGAACTCTATGCGACTGCTATTGGTGGATTAGTGATGGCATCTCTTATGGTATTTGCCGGCTGGTTCCACTATCATAAAGCAGCTCCTAAACTTGAATGGTTTCAAAATGTTGAATCCATGATGAACCATCACTTAGCGGGTCTACTTGGTTTAGGTTGTCTAAGTTGGGCAGGGCATCAAATTCATATAGCTTTACCCATTAATAAGCTATTAGACTCAGGAGTATCGCCACAAGAATTACCTTTACCACATGAATTTCTGGTCAATAGAGACTTAATGTGTCAATTATACCCTAGTTTCAGTAAGGGCATTCTACCTTTTTTCACTCTAAACTGGAATGAATATTCTGACTTTTTAACTTTTAAAGGCGGATTGAATCCTGTAACTGGTGGCTTATGGCTAAGTGATACAGCTCATCACCACTTAGCACTTGCTGTATTATTCTTAATAGCAGGACATATGTATCGTACTAATTGGGGTATTGGTCATAGCATGAAAGAAATATTGGAAGCTCATAAAGGTCCATTTACTGGCGAAGGGCATAAAGGTCTATATGAAATTCTAACAACTTCATGGCATGCGCAACTAGCAATTAATTTAGCTATGATGGGATCTTTAAGTATTATAGTTGCTCATCATATGTACGCTATGCCTCCTTATCCTTACATTGCTACTGATTATCCAACACAAATATCTTTATTCACACACCATATGTGGATAGGAGGTTTTTGTATTGTTGGCGCAGGTGCACATGCATCTATATTCATGGTAAGAGATTATAATCCAGCACAAAACTACAATAATGTATTAGATAGAATTATACGCCACAGAGATGCTATAATATCTCATTTAAATTGGGTGTGCATATTCTTAGGTTTTCATTCTTTTGGCCTATATATACATAACGATACAATGAGAGCATTAGGTCGATCTCAGGATATGTTCTCAGATACGGCTATTCAACTTCAACCTATATTTGCTAAATGGGTTCAAAATATTCATACACTCGCTCCAAGTAATACAAGCCCTAACACCTTGGCAACAGCTAGTTATGCATTTGGAGGGGACGTAGTATCAGTAGGAAACAAGATTGCGATTATGCCAATACCTCTTGGAACAGCAGACTTCATGGTTCATCATATACATGCATTTACTATTCATGTAGCTGTACTAATACTTGTGAAAGGCTTTTTATTTGCAAGAAACTCACGACTGATTCCAGATAAATCTAACTTGGGCTTCCGATTCCCTTGTGACGGCCCAGGAAGGGGTGGCACGTGTCAAGTATCTGGATGGGATCATGTATTTTTAGGACTTTTTTGGATGTACAATTCCTTATCTATAGTTATTTTCCATTTCAGCTGGAAAATGCAGTCAGACGTATGGGGAAGTGTATCACCAACGGGCACAATTTCACATATAACTGGAGGTAACTTTGCACAAAGTGCAATCACAATAAACGGATGGTTGAGAGATTTTTTATGGGCACAAGCATCACAAGTCATTCAGTCATATGGATCAGCCTTATCAGCATATGGCTTAATATTCTTAGGCGCGCACTTTGTATGGGCATTTAGCTTAATGTTTCTATTTAGCGGGCGAGGATATTGGCAAGAATTAATTGAATCAATTGTATGGGCTCATAACAAAGTTAAAGTAGCACCATCGATACAACCAAGAGCCTTAAGCATTACACAAGGAAGAGCTGTAGGTGTAGCACACTACCTTTTAGGTGGTATAGGTACAACCTGGGCATTTTTCTTAGCAAGAATAATATCAGTAGGATAAAATTAAATTAGGAAAATCAAAAAATGGCAACAAAATTTCCAAAATTTAGCCAAGCATTAGCACAAGATCCTACAACAAGACGGATCTGGTATGGAATTGCAACGGCACACGATTTTGAAAGTCATGATGGAATGACAGAAGAGAATTTATACCAGAAAATTTTTGCATCTCATTTGGGACATCTGGCTATTATATTTTTATGGACATCTGGCAATTTATTCCATGTTGCATGGCAAGGCAACTTTGAACAATGGGTCTTAAATCCATTAAAAGTAAAACCTATCGCACACGCTATTTGGGACCCTCATTTTGGCCAATCAGCTGTTAAAGCTTTTACGAAAGGTGGCGTGTCTTACCCTGTAGATATCACTTTTTCTGGTGTATATCATTGGTGGTATACAATTGGGATGCGAACAAATAATGATCTTTACAATGGGTCATTATTTTTGCTAATTCTTTCAGCATTAATGCTATTTGCAGGGTGGCTACATCTACAACCAAAATTCAAGCCAGGTCTTTCTTGGTTCAAAAACAATGAATCAAGGCTAAATCATCATCTATCAGGCTTATTTGGATTAAGTTCATTAGCGTGGACAGGACATCTTGTTCATGTTGCCATCCCGGAATCACGTGGACAACATATTGGATGGGACAATTTTACTTACACATTACCTCATCCAAGTGGTTTACAACCATTCTTTACAGGTAAATGGAGTGAATATGCATCTAACCCTGATAGCTTAAATCATGTGTTTGGAACAAATGAAGGAGCAGGCACAGCTATTCTAACTTTTTTAGGTGGCTTCCATCCACAAAGCCAATCTTTATGGTTAACTGATATAGCACATCATCACTTAGCAATTGCAATAGTATTTATTATTGCAGGTCATATGTATAGAACAAACTGGGGTATCGGCCATAATTTAAAAGATATTTTAGATGCTCATCGGCCTCCAAGTGGAAAACTAGGTACAGGACACAAAGGTTTATATGCAACCATTACTAATTCATTACATATTCAATTGGGCTTAGCTTTAGCTTCTTTAGGAACTATTACATCTCTTGTTGCACAACATATGTATGCTATGCCTCCTTATGCTTTTATGGCAAAAGATTTTACCACCCAAGCTGCATTATATACACACCATCAATATATAGCTGGCTTTTTAATGGTTGGAGCATTTGCTCATGGTGCTATATTTTTCATAAGAGATTATGATCCTGAACAAAACAAAGATAATGTCTTAACAAGAATGTTAGAACATAAAGAAGCTATTATCTCTCACCTAAGCTGGGTTTGCCTATTCTTAGGATTTCATACTTTGGGATTATATATACATAATGATACAGTCATTGCATTTGGAACACCTGAAAAACAAATCCTTATTGAACCCGTGTTTGCACAATGGATACAAGCAAGTTCAGGAAAAGCTTTGTATGGTTTCAATGTATTACTATCGTCACCTTCTAATATAGCAACACAAGCTGGTAGCAGTGTTTGGCTACCGGGATGGCTAGAAGCTATTAATAGCGGCAAGAATTCTTTGTTTTTAACAATTGGCCCAGGAGATTTCTTGGTACACCATGCAATTGCGTTAGGGTTACACACTACAACATTAATATTGGTAAAAGGCGCTTTAGATGCAAGAGGTTCAAAATTAATGCCTGACAAGAAAGATTTTGGATACAGTTTTCCTTGTGATGGTCCAGGAAGGGGTGGCACATGCGACATATCAGCATGGGATGCATTTTATCTATCTGTATTCTGGATGTTAAATACAATTGGATGGGTAACATTTTATTGGCATTGGAAACATATAACAATCTGGCAAGGAAATGTAAGTCAATTTAATGAATCATCAACATACCTGATGGGCTGGCTAAGAGATTACTTATGGCTAAATTCATCACCTCTAATAAATGGCTACAATCCATATGGAATGAATAATTTATCAGTATGGGCATGGATGTTCTTATTTGGTCATTTAGTGTGGGCTACTGGATTCATGTTTTTAATTTCTTGGCGTGGTTATTGGCAAGAATTAATTGAAACTCTTGCGTGGGCGCATGAAAGAACACCTTTAGCTAACTTAATTAGATGGAAAGATAAACCAGTAGCTTTATCTATTGTACAAGCAAGGTTAGTGGGATTAGTACATTTTTCTGTAGGGTATATAATGACATACGCAGCATTTGTTATAGCATCTACAGCTGGAAAATTTGGTTAAAAATATAAAAAGCAATTATAGATAAAGAGAAAAATGAAGATCATTAATTATATATTTAAACTTATATAATTAATGATCTTATTTTATTAATTATATGATTGCAATAATATGGAAAATTAGATAATATTTACTTAAATTTTAACATACATAAAAATAAATTAATCATGGCGAAAAAAAACATGGTGGAAAGAGAGGCTAAAAGATCAAAATTAATGAAAAAATACAAAAATAAACGCAAAAGCATAAAAGATAGGAGAAAAAATGTCGCAAGTTTTACAGAACAACTCAAAATTCAAGAACAACTGCAAAAACTCCCTCGTAATAGTGCACCATGCAGACAAAGAAATAGATGTTGGCTAACAGGAAGAAGCCGCGGATTTTACCGCAATTTTGGCCTATCAAGGCATGTACTACGAGAAATGTCACATGAATGCTTACTGCCTGGAATAAAAAAATCTAGTTGGTAAAATCAACAAAAATTGATCAGATTTATACTACAATTGATGAATAAAATGTTAAAATACATCCAAAAATAAATACTCTAAACATCTGTTTAGAATATTTATAGAATTATATATACTATATACGAAATTAATTATAGACCAAACTGATTTCCTCTACGATACTGCAAATAAGCTGCTACTAACAATCCTAATAGAGTCACAGGAATTAATCCTAGAACTATACCTGATAAAAGAGGTTCAACCATAAATAAAAATATGCCATACAATGTATAAAAAATTGTTATATATCGTAACTTTTATCTAAAACCTATCGCTGCTTGCCATACAAACGCCAAAAGCAAGAAAAATACTGGAATCACAGGCAGAATGTCAACTAGTGGTCTAAACATAGCATAAGCTTCGGGTAACTTAGTCAATATTACTGTTGTAAACATATAATAAACCTCTTATCTATTAAATAAAAAATATATTTATACTTATAAAAGTATACAGGACACAAAGATATTTGCTAAACTTCCTTCTTATTTTTTTATGTTGCTTAATGATAAAACGATAACATCTAAATTGGATATTTTAATTGATGTAATATATACCAACTTTTTATTATATATACATCAGCGACAATTTTCAGTAAGTTTTATTGCCAAGTTAATAGCTATCTTGTAAACAATCTTATAATAATGCATAAGATATATATAACAATATACATTATTATATATACAAATAATTATATTACTCAATTATCTAGTATTATAGTATTTAGTTAATTAATAAGGGGATCTTTTATGACAATAGTTGTTCAACTACTTGTAATTGCTCTAGTAATATTTTCTACGCTTTTAGTTGTTGGTATACCTGTAACTCTTGCATCTCCCGGGCAATGGGAGCAATCAAAGAATTTAATTTATACTGGAGCTGGTATATGGGCAGGACTAGTTATCATAACTGGATTTGTCAATTCATTCGTTGTATAAATCATAATTAACCTGTGGAATAGATAATACACAACATCTATTTTACATAATACTTATCTTGACAAATATATAACTATTTGACACAATAATATTAATAAGCGGGTATAGCTCAGCGGTAGAGCGTAACCTTGCCAAGGTTGATGTCGCGCGTTCGAATCGCGTTACCCGCTATTAATATTATAATAAACTATGCTTCTTTTGAGTTAGTATCTATAACTGTATCGTCTACCTGAGTATCCTCCTGTTGATTTTTGGGTTCCTGTGTACTGTATACCTTCTTACCTAAATCAACCATTTGCTGTTGTAGTTGAGTCTGCAGTGAGTTAATTAAATCATAATTCTCATCTTTAATTGCTTGCTGTAATTCTTGTATCGTATCCTTAATTTTGCTTTCTTCTTCATTGCTCACTTTACCGTGCAAATCTTTCAATTGGTTCTGCGATTGATAACATAAAGAGTCAGCCTGATTTTTCAGATCAACCTGTTCACGTCTTTGCTTATCTAAATCTGAATTTTGCTCAGCTTCCCTAACTAATTTTTCTACCTCTTCTTTAGGAAGTGTAGAAGCACCAGTAATCGTAATAGATTGTTCTTTTCCTGTTCCTTTATCTTTAGCATTTACCGATAAAATTCCATTAGCATCAATATCAAAGGTGACTTCAATCTGAGGAACACCTCTTGGAGCAGGCATAATACCATCTAGCCTAAAAGTCCCTAAACTTTTATTATCTTTAGTAAATTCCCTTTCTCCTTGCAGTACATGAATTTCAACATTAGGCTGATTATCTACTGCTGTTGAAAAAACCTCCGATTTTTTAGTAGGCACAGTTGTATTACGAGCAATAATTTTAGTCATAACACCACCAAGAGTCTCAACACCAAGAGATAAAGGGGTAACATCTAATAATAAGATATCTTTAACCTCACCAGCTAGCACTCCTGCTTGTACAGCTGCACCAATCGCAACAACTTCATCAGGATTCACACTTTGATTTGGTTCTTTGCCAATAATTTTTTTTACCAATTCTTGTATAGCTGGTATTCTTGTAGAACCACCAACTAGAACAATTTCATCTATTTTGGCAGCACTCAACTGTGCATCTCTTAAAGCATTATTAACGGGTATTTGACAACGATCAATTAAATCTTGACACAAGCTTTCAAATTTTGCACGAGTTATGGTCTTTTCTAAATGCTTTGGCCCAGTATCAGTTGAAGTAATAAATGGTAAATTAATATCTGTCTGTGTCAAACTAGACAATTCCATTTTTGCCTTTTCAGATGCTTCTGTTAATCTCTGTAGAGCTTGTCTATCTTGTCCTAAGTCAATACCTTCATCCTGCTTAAACTCCATAATCAACCACTCTACAATTTTACGATCAAAATCATCACCTCCTAGATGGGTATCACCAGAAGTAGATAATACTTCAAAAACACCATCACCTACTTCTAACAATGAAACATCAAATGTACCACCACCCAAATCAAATACTAGAATAGTTTCATTATTTTTTTTGTCTAATCCATAAGATAAAGATGCAGCTGTAGGCTCATTAATTATACGTAAAACATCAAGCCCAGCTATTTGTCCTGCATCTTTAGTAGCTTGTCTTTGAGAATCATTAAAATAAGCTGGGACAGTAATCACCGCTTGTGTTACAGATTGACCGAGATAAGTACTAGCATCTTCAACTAATTTTCTTAAAACTTGAGCTGAAATCTCTTCTGGAGCAAAATCTTTATTCAATGCAGGACACTCAAGCTTTATATTAAGATTAGTATCTGTCTTAATTTTATATGAAGCTTGTTTTGACTCACTATTGACCTCTTCTTGCTTACGTCCTATAAATCGCTTAACAGAATAGAAAGTATTTTCTGGGTTCATAACTGCCTGCCTTTTAGCAATATGACCAACTAACTTATCTTGCTTTTTCGTATAAGCAACAACAGAAGGTGTTGTTCTTAAGCCCTCTTTATTTGGAATAACGGTTGGTTTACCACCTTCCATGACAGCAACAACAGAATTTGTTGTACCTAAATCGATTCCCACTACTTTGCTCATAATTGGTTCTTGTTTCAGTGTAACTTATATGTATTTATAATTTATATAATGCATTAATTTAGTAAAAAAAAATATCGTATTTCCCGAATATATAATAATTCATATACTATATTAAACTTGAAAATTTTAAACAATTAGCAGATAATAAAGTAATTAATCAAAAAGAGGCCTGTGTACAACAATCTTTCAGAACTTGGAGGCACAATAAAATGTCAATTGGTCTGTTAGGAAAAAAAATTGGAATGACTCAAATTTTTGACGAAAAAGGTATAGCTATACCTGTTACTGTTCTTCAAATGGGTCCTTGTATTATCACACAAATTAAAAATATTGAAACAGATGGATATCAAGCAATACAAATCGGATATAAGACAATCAATGCTAACAAAACAACAAAAGCGATTATAGGACATCTACAAAAAAGTAAAATACCTCCTGTGAAATATATGCGTGAATATCGCGTAGAATCAACTGATAACTTTAAAGTTGGACAAACAATTACTGTTAATCAATTTAAAATAGGTAATTGCATTAATATATCAAGCACAAGCATTGGTAAAGGATTTACCGGATATCAAAAAAGGCACAATTTTAGCAGGGGTCCTATGTCACATGGATCTAAAAACCATAGACAACCTGGATCAATAGGTGCTGGTACAACACCGGGCAGAGTATTTCCTGGAAAACGAATGGCAGGACGTATGGGAGGCAATAAAATTACTATCAAAAATTTACAAATTATTGACATAAATGCAAATGACAATATTTTAGTGGTGAAAGGTTCTGTTCCAGGAAAAACAGGAAATATTATTAGTGTTAACCCAAAATAAATAAATGATCAAAGAAAAAAAATTAGTATATTCTATAATACGAGAAAATGATACAGAAGATAAAGAAATTATGTTTAGAATCAAAGAAGATTATACTCAAAACATGTATATTATTCACCGATCACTGATTCAGCAACTTAGCAAACAAAGACAGGGAAATGCTTGCACCAAGACCCGCAGCCAAGTAAGAGGTGGTGGTAAAAAACCATGGAAACAAAAAGGTACAGGGAGAGCACGAGCAGGCTCTATAAGATCACCTCTATGGAGAGGTGGTGGAGTAATTTTTGGCCCCACAACGAGAAACTATACACAAAAAATCAATAAGAAAGAAAAACAATTAGCATTACGAACAGTAATATATAACAAATTTAAAGATACTTTAATTATAGATAATCTCCTTAACAACTTACAAGAACCTAAAACAAAAAATATAATAAAAAATCTACACAACCTTGGAATATATAAAAACAAAAAAGAAAGAATCTTAATTATTGTAGATACGAAAAATAAAAATTTATACTTATCTGTGCGCAACTTACAAAATATAGAATTAATTGCAGCAAATCAACTTAATATATTATCTATGGTAAAAGCTCATAAGCTATTAATTACAGTAGATGGACTAACAAAAATTAACGAAATATACAATGGCTAATATAGTAATAGAAAGAAAACTCATCGATTTGGTCAAATACCCAATTATAACAGATAAAACCACAAAACTTATAGAAGAAAATCAGTATTGCTTTGCAGTGGATAATAAAGCTAGTAAATTGGATATTAAAGCAGCTATTGAATACATTTTTAACGTACGTGTTCAAAAAATAAATACAATGAAAGGTATAACTAAAAAACGTCGTATAGGAAAATTTTTTGGAAAAAAAACTAGTTATAAAAAAGCTATTATAAAATTACACGAAGATGATAATATTGAATTATTTCCAGACAGTTAATTATAATACAAAAAAACAATAATATGGCTATCCGTTTATATAAAGCATACACACCAGGCACCAGAAATAGAACAGTTTCTACTTTCACAGATATTACTACAATGAAGCCTGAAAAGTCTCTAATAAAGAAAAATCATCGTAGGAAGGGACATAATAATAGAGGAATTATAACATCAAGACATAGAGGTGGTGGACACAAAAAGCGTTATAGAGTAATAGATTTTAAAAGAAATAAACTAAATATAGAGGGCCAAGTAGCAAATATTGAATATGATCCAAACAGAAACGCGCGCATTGCATTATTACATTATGCAGATGGTGAAAAAAGATATATTTTACATCCTAGATCATTAACAATAGGAAGTAAAGTTGTGTCGGGTCCTTCTGCACCTATAGAAGTTGGAAATACTCTCTCTTTAGAATCAATTCCCTTAGGTACAGCAGTACATAATATAGAACTTACTCCTGGCAAGGGAGGTCAAATTGTAAGAGCAGCCGGCACATATGCACAAATTGTAGCTAAAGAAGGCAATTTTGTAACACTAAAATTACCTTCCAGTGAAGTTAGAATTGTAAGAAAAAAGTGTTATGCTACAATTGGACAAGTAGGTAATATTGACGCTAGTAATATTACTATAGGGAAAGCTGGCAGAAATAGATGGCTAGGAAAAAGGCCGCGAGTTAGAGGTGTCGTTATGAATCCGATAGATCATCCACACGGTGGTGGTGAAGGACGTTCACCTATTGGAAAACCACACCCCGTAACACCATGGGGTAAACCTACATTAGGTAGAAAAACTCGTAGTAACAAAAAATATAGTAATAAATATATATTACGTCGTCGCAAATAAAATATAAATCAAATAACATATGTCAAGATCTTTATTTAAAGGCCCATTTATAGAAGTAAAATTATTGAATAAAATTCAAAAATTAAATACTGAAGGAACAAAAAAAACCATAAAGACGTGGTCAAGATCATCAACAATCATACCAGATATGGTTGGCCATACAATAGCTGTACATAATGGTAAACAGCATTTTCCAGTATTTATCTCAGATCAAATGGTAGGACACAAACTAGGGGAATTTGTTCCTACCAGAACCTTTAGAAGTCATATCAAAAGCGATCGTAAAGCAAAAAGATAAATAAATCATGAGAAAATCAAAAACAGAAAGTAAAGCCACTGCCAAATACTTAAGATTATCAGCACAAAAAACAAGACGTATTCTAGATCAAATTAGAGGCAAAAATTATCAGGAAGCTTTAATGGTCTTACAATTTATGCCATACAAACCATGTAAAATGATTAAAAAAGTTTTAGAATCTGCTAGTAACAATGCTAATAATCTAAATATGAGTCAAAATGACTTAATTATTCATCAAGCATTTGCTAATGAAGGACCAAAATTAAAAAGATTTCAACCTAGAGCACAAGGAAGAGCGTTTCCAATACATAAACCTACATGTCATATAACAATAATATTAAAAGAAAAATCATAAATTTGTATAATAATCAAGTGAATATAAAAAATGGGACAGAAAACACATCCACTGGGATTTAGAATCGGCATTACTCAAAAACATAAATCTTCTTGGTTTTCTACGATGAAACTATATCCAGAATTAATAGAAGAAGACTATAAAATCAGATTATATATCAAAAAGAAACTTAGCACTGCCAGTATAGCGTTAATCCGTATTGACAGAAAAGTAGATCAAATTGAAATAGAAATACATACAGCAAGACCTGGAATTATTTTGGGTAGAATGGGAACAGGTATTGATAATTTACGAGAAGAACTCAAATCTAAATTAGCTAAAAATAAACAAATTAGAATTAATATAGTAGAAATAACAGAACCGGATACAGAAGCTGCACTAATTGCAGAATTTATTACACAACAACTTGAAAAAAGAATCGCTTTTCGTCGTGCAGTAAGACAAGGTATCCAAAGATCTCAAAAAACAAGCGTTAAAGGAATCAAAGTACAAGTATCCGGCAGATTAAATGGTGCAGAAATAGCACGTAGTGAATGGGTAAGAGAGGGAAGAGTACCACTACAAACACTAAGAGCTGATATTGATTATTCATATAAAACCGCACATACAATTTATGGAGTGTTGGGAGTAAAAGTTTGGTTATTTAAAGGTGAAAAACTAGCTAACCAAAAACCCAAAATCAATGCAGAAGACAGCGTAACTATTAACTCAATATAATATTACAGAATATGCTAAGTCCAAAAAAAACAAAGTTTCGCAAACAACATCGTGGACGTATGAAAGGTATTGCTAGCAAAGGCAATAAAATTGCATTTGGAGAATACGCTTTACAAAGCACAGAACCGGTATGGTTAACTTCAAGACAAATCGAAGCAACCAGAAGAACAATCACAAGATATATAAAAAGAGGTGGTAAAGTATGGATAAGAGTTTTTCCTGATAAGCCAGTTACAGCAAGACCTGCTGAAACACGTATGGGCTCTGGAAAAGGAGCACCTGAATATTGGGTTGCGGTAATCAAACCAGGTCATATTTTGTTCGAAATAGCAGGCGTACCAAAACAAACTGCACAACAAGCGATGAAACTCGCATCATATAAATTACCAGTAAAAACCAAATTTATCGCAAAAAATAACTAATAATATATTATGTCTTTACCAGAGATTAAACATAGCCGAGACTTAAGTTCTGAAGAAATAAAAAAAAGAATAATACAAGTAAAGAAAGACTTATTTAATATAAGATTGAAAAGAGCAACAAAACAAAATATAAAATCTCATATATTTAAACATAAAAAACATGAACTAGCTCAATTATTAATGCTAGAAACAAAAAAATCAAAAGAATAAAATATTTAATCAAATTAAAATGCATAAAAAAGAAACTATAGGAACAGTAATTAGCAATAAGATGGACAAAACTATCACAGTTGCTGTAAAAACCAAAGTAGCTCATAAAAAATATAGCAAAATTATAGCTAAAACAAATAAGTATTATGCACATGATGCAAATAATGAATGCCGGATTGGAGATCAAGTCAAAATAAAAGAGAGCAAACCTATAAGTAAAAATAAGCGCTGGATATTAAAAGAAAAAATAGTATAAAGTAAATTATGATACAAAATCAAAGCTACCTAAATGTTGCGGATAATAGTGGTGCACGCAAAATTATGTGCATAAGAGTTTTGGGAACAAGTAATCCTGCATACGCTGGGATAGGAGACATTATAATTGCAGTAGTAAAAGACGCTTCACCAAACATGCCTGTAAAAAGATCGGATGTGGTAAGAGCAGTAATTGTAAGAACAAAAAAAACACTAAGACGTTCTGATGGGATGAGTATAAGGTTCGATGATAATGCTGCCGTTATTATTAATCAAGAAAATAATCCACGAGGAACACGAGTGTTTGGACCAATAGCAAGAGAACTACGAGAAAAGAACTTTTCTAAAATCATCTCATTAGCACCAGAGGTTGTATAATGGTAAAAAAAAATAATAGCACAAGATATAATAAATCTATTAAAATTGGTGATACAGTAAAAATTATGTCAGGTAAATATAGAGGAGAAATAGGAGAAGTAATAAAAATCTTATCAAAAAAAGGAAAAATCGTTATTAAAAATATTAATTTAGTAACAAAACATATCAAGCCTAAAAAAGAAGAAGAAAGTGGACAAATAATAAAAATAGAAGCCCCCATACATATATCTAATATAATGCTATATAATAATGCATAAAAACTAGAATACTCAAATTTATGGAAAACTCATTATATCAACTGTACAATACAAAAATTTGTCCAGAACTAGTTCAAGAATTCAACTACAAAAATATACATGAAATACCAAAGCTAATAAAAATCACTTTAAACCGAGGGCTAGGAGAAGCTGGACAGAATACAAAAGCATTAGAAAAAAGTATAGAAGAATTCACTCTAATTACAGGACAACAACCAATTATAACAAAATCGAAAAAATCCATAGCTGGCTTCAAAATCAGAGATAATATACCCATAGGATTATCCGTAACACTAAGAAGAGAAAAAATGTATAATTTTTTAGATAAACTTATACACTTGTCCTTACCTAGAATCAGAGACTTTCGCGGTATTAGCCCTAAACAGTTTGATGGACATGGAAATTACAATTTGGGACTTAAAGAACAATTAATATTTCCCGAAATAGAATATGATAGTATTGACAAAATACGCGGCATGGATATTGCGATAGTCACCAGTGCAAAGAATGACAGGGAAAGTTTGTCTCTACTACAAAAATTTGGCATGCCTTTTCAAAGACAATAAAATATAAAATAATTCATGGGGTAAATGAAGTGGTTAACGACACAATCGCAGATATGTTAACACGTATTCGTAATGCAAATTTAGCAAAACATCAAATCGTCCAAGTTCCAGCAACAAAGATGACAAGAAATATTGTGAAAGTTTTACAAGAAGAAGGGTTTATATACGAATTTGAAGAAATTGGGGAAAACTTAAAAACCTACTTACTAATATCACTAAAATATAAAGGCAAGAATAAAGAACCAGTCATAACAGCACTCAAAAGAATAAGTAAACCTGGACTTAGAGTATATGCTAACCATAAAGAATTACCACGAGTACTAGGAGGCATTGGCATCGCTATCATATCAACATCACAAGGTGTAATGACTGATAGACATGCAAGACATTATGGGCTAGGAGGCGAAGTATTATGTTACATCTGGTAAATATTAAAAATAAAGAATAGGATAAAGTAATATGTCTAGAATAGGTAAACAACATATTATTCTGCATGAAAAGATAAACGCAGAAATTCAAGGTACAAACATATCCATCATCGGACCAAGAGGAAAAATATCACATAAGCTATCAAATTTAATCGAAATAAGACAAGTAAATAATAAATTATCATTGTATAGACTGAACAATAGTAAAAAAGCACAATCTTTGCATGGATTATCAAGAACACTGATCAATAATATGGTTATCGGAGTATCTAAAGGATTTAGTAAGCAACTAGAAATCCAAGGCGTTGGCTATAGAGCACAAATTCAGGGCAATGATTTAATCTTGAATGTAGGATATAGCCATCCTGTTACAATCAGGCCACCAAGAGATATATCCATAACTGTAGAAAAAAATAGTATTATTACTGTTGATGGAATAAATAAAGAAACCGTAGGACAAATAGCTGCTAAAATACGAAAAGTTAGACCTCCTGAACCATATAAAGGTAAAGGAATTAAATATAGCTATGAAATAATACGTAAAAAAGTAGGTAAAGCCGGTAAATAAATATACAATTAAGCATAATTATGAATAAAAAAATACAAGGTAACGAGACTGTTCCTCGTTTATATGTTTTTAAGTCGAATAAACATATATATGCACAATTAATTAATGATATAGACCAAAAAATCTTGGCCAGTAGCTCAAGTATTTCCCGTAAAATTAAAACTTCTAATAAATCTACAACATGTGACACCGCTCGAATGATAGGAGATGATATAGCAATAAAATCCAATAAAAGAGGTATTAATAAAATTGTCTTTGACCGTGGTAAAAAACCATATCATGGACAAATTAAAGCTCTAGCAGAATCTGCTAGAGCGGCAGGACTGATTTTTTAAAAAAAATATAAAAGAGTTAGATATGATAATGAAAAAAAAGAATAATAGAAGTAAAGAACCAGATACTAATTGGGAAGAAAGAGTTGTACAAGTGAAAAGGGTCACTAAAGTTGTAAAAGGAGGGAAAAAGCTAAGCTTTAGAGCTATTTTAGTAGTGGGCAATGAATCGGGGCAAGTTGGAGTAGGAGTTGGTAAAGCAAGCGACGTAATTGGTGCAGTAAAAAAAGGTGTTGTAGATGCAAAAAAACATCTAATAAATGTACCTTTAACTAAATCATACTCTATTCCGCATCCAATCAACGGAATATCCGGTGCTGCCAAAGTCATTATTAGACCCTCCGCTACAGGATCAGGTGTAATTGCAGGAGGATCAATAAGAACTGTTTTAGAATTAGCGGGAGTGAAAAATATTTTAGCTAAGCAGTTGCGCTCAAGCAATACCTTAAATAATGCTCGAGCTGTACTAAATGCACTAGCTAATTTGAGAACATTTAAGCAAACTACATATGATAGAGATATAAGCATAGAATATGATAATCAAAACTTAAAAATCACTAAATAATTTATAGAAGCCGTAACTATCTTACTTAATATATAATTAAAATTTACAAAGATAGACTTGGTACTAGTTGTTAAATAAAAATGAAAACATAATGAAAACAGCAATTAAGTTCAGGAAAAAAATTCTTATTACTTTAATTATATTATTGCTTGCTAGAATGGGTATTTTTATTCCTATACCTGGAATAGACCATGACTCATTAGAAAATAGCTTTGGACAAAATGGAGTTATTAACTTTCTAAACATCTTTTCTGGCGGTGGGTTTTCAACTATTGGTATTTTTGCATTAGGAATTGTTCCATATATTAATTCCTCCATTATCATGCAATTACTAATTAAAATCATACCTTACTTAGAAAATTTACAAAAGGAAGAAGGAGAATCTGGAAGACAAAAAATCACAAGAATAACGAGATATCTTACTTTGTTATGGGCTGTATTACAAAGTACAGCAATAGCTTTTTGGATTAAACCATATGTATTTATATGGAATTACTCTTTTATTATAGATTGCACATTAACCTTAACAACAGGATCTTTAATTATTATGTGGTTTTCAGAAATAATCACAGAATATGGAATAGGTAATGGCGCTTCACTATTAATTTTTCAAAATATTGTATCAGGCATACCAAAAAACTTCAAAAACTATACCATAGACATTTATAGTCAAGAAACTATTACTAAAATATGTGCTCTACTCATATTCTTTATTAGCATGCTAATTTTAACAGTATTAGTTCAAGAAGGAACAAGAAAAATAGCAATTGTGTCAGCAAGACAACTCAGTAAAATGAGTGAATTAAATCCCCAAAGCTATATACCATTAAAATTAAATCAAGGTGGTGTAATGCCTATAGTATTTGCATCTGCAGCTATGGCCTTACCTACTTATCTCATCAAAAAACTTGGAGATTCTGAAATAAGTCCTATTTTAGAAATATTTTTACCAAACAATATTCTTTATTTGCCGATATATTGTGTCTTTATCATAAGCTTTAGTTACTTTTACTCATCACTTGTCTTAAATCCAGAAGATCTATCAAAAAATCTAAAAAAAATGGGAGCAAGTATACCTAATATAAGACCTGGTTTAGATACTACTGAATACTTAGAGCAAATTATTTATAGATTAACTTTTTTAGGAGCTACTTTTTTATTTATTATAGCTTTAGTACCATCTATAGTATCAAATATCATAAACGTAAATACTTTCAGAGGACTTGGTGCAACATCTCTATTGATTTTAGTAGGGGTCGCAATTGACACAGCAAAACAAATCCAAACATATATAATATCTCAACAATATGATAATATAATGGAATAATTCAAGATAATATACTTCAAATTAAAATCAATAAAAATTATGAAAGTACGACCATCAGTCAAAAAAATATGCGAAAAATGTAGAATTATACGCAGGCATAGGAGAGTAATGGTAATATGTGAAAATACTAAACATAAACAAAGACAAGGGTAAAAACAATTGAATAAAAAAAATTCTAATCAAATAAGAGTAAGTATAAGGAATCAAAAATATGGCAAGAATAGCAGGTGTTGACTTACCTAGAAATAAAAGAATAGAAATAGGACTAACTTATATTTATGGTATCGGCTTATCTCGCTCACAAGTTATTTTAAATAAGATCAATATTGATCCTAGCACACTCGTTAATAAACTTAATGATGAACAAATCGTCTCCATTCGACAAATTCTGAATAATGAATACCAACTGGAAGGAGACTTAAGAAGACTTGAGTCACTAAACATTAAAAGACTTATGGAAATAGGCTCATATAAAGGAAAAAGACACAAGCTAGGACTACCATTGAGAGGACAAAGAACAAGAACTAATGCTAGAACAAAAAAAGGCAATAAGAAAACGATAGCAGGGAAAAAGAAAGCACCTAGAAAATAAAAACTCAAGATTCGAATCAATAAATCATTAATTAACCATGGCTAGACAAACAAAAAGAAATAGTAACAAACAGAAAAAAAATATTGTCAATGGTATTGCACATATTAAATCCACTTTTAATAATACAATTATTACTATCACAGACTTAAAAGGAGAAACTATATCTTGGTCATCCTCAGGAGCAAGTGGATTCAAAGGAGCTAAAAAAGGAACACCTTTTGCTGCCCAAACAGCGGCCGAAAAAGCAGCAAAACAAGCTTCAGATCAAGGCATGAAACAAGCAGAAGTGATGGTTAATGGACCTGGCGCAGGTCGCGAAACTGCTATAAGAGCTTTACAAGCTACTGGAATAGAAATTACTCTTATCAAAGACATTACACCAGTACCGCATAATGGATGTAGACCACCAAAAAAACGAAGAGTTTAGTATTAAGCTAAAAACTTTAATAGTCTGTTTAGTATACTAAGATATAAAAAGGAACTTTCTTGAATGACTCATTTTCAAATAGAATGTATAGAGTCAAAAACAGAAGGAGCACGCCAACAATACGGGCACTTCATCTTAGAACCTTTAAAACAAGGACAAGGTATAACTGTAGGTAATTCTTTAAGAAGAACAATTTTATCAGATCTGAAAGGAACTGCAATAGTAGCTGTACGGATTGCTGGGATAAACCATGAATTCTCTACTATTACTGGAGTTAGGGAAGATGTACTGGAAATACTATTAAACTTAAAAGAAGTTGTTCTTAAAAGTTATAGCGAAGAGCCTCAAATTGGACGAATTCGCATACAAGGACCAGCCATAGTAACAGCTGGCTTGCTTGATTTACCTCCAGACGTTAAAGTAATTGACCCAAAGCAATACATTGCAACTATATGTAATAATACCATTTTTGAAATGGAATTTAAAATTGAACGAGGACATGGATATCGTTTAATAGATAAAAAAATCAACAACAAATCCGTTGATTTTTTACAAATAGATGCTGTCTTTATGCCTGCAACAAAAATCAACTATATCGTAGAAGAAAAAAGAGTCAGTTCTACATTAATTCAAGAAAAACTATCATTAGAAGTATGGACAAATGGCAGTCTATCACCACAAGAAGCCATAAGTGAAGGTGCTAATGTACTGACTAATCTATTTCATCCTCTGACTAATATAGACTTCAAACCAACCGAAAATATTAATAAAAAAAATGAACAATCAATTAATCAAGTACTAATAGAAGAATTACAACTCTCAGTTAGAGCATATAATTGTTTAAAAAGGGCACAAATACATTCTATTTCTGATCTTTTAGACTATTCACAAGAAGAATTACTAGAAATCAAAAATTTTGGTCAAAAATCAGCAGAAGAAGTAATGGAAGCATTGCAAAATAAACTAGGTATTAGCCTAGGAAAAGAAAAGCTAGATTAAGAATGGAATTGCGCGAATATCAAAATATAAATACTATCAAAATGAATAAAACATACATACCTACTAAACAATCGCAGACCAAAACTCAGTGGTATTTAATAGATGCCAAGAACCAAACTTTAGGTAGATTAAGCAGTCATGCAGCAAAAATCTTAAGAGGAAAGAATGAAACAACATACACACCATCTTTAGAAAATAATATATATATTATTATTAAAAATGCAAACCTAATCGAAGTTACAGGTGAAAAAAAACACCAAAAAATTTATAGAAAACATTCTGGACGTCCAGGTGGACTTAAGAGCGAAACATTTTTAGAATTACAAAAGAGGATACCCACCAGAATCATAGAAAAAGCCATAAAAGGGATGCTACCAAAAGGTCCTCTAGGACGTAAACTGTTTACAAAACTTAAAGTATATTCAGGCGATAGACATCCACATGAAGCACAAAAACCTCAACAAATTTACCCATTTTAATTTCTTAATTATAGACAGATGAACATTGTATCAAATAATTCTAAGATTACTTATTCAGGAACAGGAAGAAGAAAAACATCAATTGCAAGAGTCAGATTAACACCAGGGTCAGGAAAATTAATGATAAATGGACTACCTGGAGAATCATATCTACAGTTTAGCCCTAACTATTTACGTATTTCATGTTCACCATTACAAATACTAGGCCTTAGTAATGAATATGATATTTATGTAAAAGCTGAAGGCGGTGGCCTAACAGGTCAAGCAGACGCAATACGGTTAGGTCTAGCAAGAGCATTATGTACTATTAATCCAGAAAATCGTATAGCTTTAAAATCTGAGGGATTTCTAACAAGGGATGCAAGAGTAAAAGAAAGAAAAAAATATGGCTTACGAAAAGCAAGAAAAGCACCTCAATACTCAAAACGCTAAATTTAATCAATCAAAATAAAGTAAAATGGTAAAAAAACATATACAACCTAAATGGTATCCTCAATCTAAAGTATATTGTGATGGACAGCATATTATGACTGTTGGCTCCACAAAACCTGAATTGCATGTCGATATTTGGTCAGGCAATCATCCATTTTTCACAGGCTCGCAAAGGATCATAGATACTGAAGGTAGGGTAGAAAGATTCATGAGAAAATATAATTTAGATAATATAAATAACTAAGGTAAAATTTATTATAATACGAATTCTATAAATAATAGGAAAAAACAAAAGGTTTGACACTGTATACTACAATCTTTATAATATAAAAAATATTCACTTGAATATGAATATAAACAATTAGTAATGCCAACTATTCAACAATTAGTAAGATCAGTCAGATATAAATCAAATAAAAAGACTAAATCTCCCGCTTTAAAAGCTTGTCCACAACGTAGAGGTGTGTGTACAAGAGTATATACAACAACACCTAAAAAGCCTAATTCTGCTTTAAGAAAAGTAGCTAGAGTAAGGTTAACCTCAGGTTTTGAAGTAACTGCATATATACCTGGAATTGGGCACAACATTCAAGAACACTCTGTTGTTTTAATTCGTGGTGGTCGTGTAAAAGATTTACCTGGTGTAAGGTACCATGTAGTAAGAGGCACACTAGATTCTGCTGGTGTTAAAGACCGAAAAAATAGTCGTTCAAAATATGGAACGAAAAAACCAAAGACATAGCAATAATATTTAAATTGAAGTTCTTAAAAGTACATAACCAACATGTCTCGTCGTAATACAGCAAAAAAGAGGACAATTAATCCAGATCCTATTTATAACAGCAAACTTATAAGTATGCTAATGGCACGTATACTAAAAAATGGTAAAAAGGGACTAGCTCACAAAATTATATATGAAGCCTTAGATATCATTAAAGATAAAACATCAACAGATCCCCTGCAAATACTAGAAAAAGCTATTAGAAACGCCACACCTTTAGTCGAAGTGAAAGCACGAAGAGTAGGAGGATCTACTTATCAAGTACCAATAGAAGTTCGAGCATATCGTGGAACTAATTTAGCTTTACGATGGATTACAAAATTTGCATCTACGAGATCTGGAAAAAATATGGCTGTAAAGCTAGCAAATGAGATTATAGATGCATCAAATGAAAATGGAAATTCTATCAGAAAAAGAGAAGAAACACATCGTATGGCAGAAGCAAATAAAGCATTTGCTCATTATCGCTACTAAATTATTTGATAATCGATACCAATATATTATAATTTGCTTTAATAATTAGGGAATAAAACATGGCACGCGCAAAATTTGAACGTAAAAAACCCCACGTAAATATCGGTACAATAGGTCATGTAGACCATGGAAAGACTACACTAACAGCTGCTATATCGGCAACATTAGCTGCTTCTAGTAATACAACAGCGAAAAAATTTGATGAAATTGATGCTGCTCCGGAAGAAAAAGCTCGTGGAATTACAATTAATACCGCTCACGTTGAATACGAAACAGATAATCGACACTATGCACACGTAGATTGTCCAGGACATGCTGACTATGTAAAAAATATGATTACAGGAGCAGCTCAAATGGACGGAGCTATTTTAGTAGTATCTGCAGCAGATGGTCCTATGCCACAAACGCGAGAGCATATCTTACTAGCAAAACAAGTAGGTGTACCAAATATTGTCGTATTTCTAAATAAACAAGACCAAGTAGACGACGAAGAACTACTAGAACTGGTTGAGTTAGAAGTAAGAGAATTATTAGGACAATACGACTTTCCTGGAGATGAGATACCTTTTGTTGCTGGTTCAGCATTAATGGCTTTACAAGCAGTTAATAATAATAGTTCCATTCAAAGAGGACAAAATGAATGGGTTGATAAAATTCATTTATTAATGGATAAAGTCGATGAATATATACCAACCCCAGTAAGAGATGTAGAAAAAACATTTTTGATGGCAGTAGAAGATGTATTTTCAATTACTGGAAGAGGAACTGTAGCAACTGGCCGGATTGAAAGAGGAGTTATTAAGGTAGGAGATACAATAGAAATCGTGGGTCTAAAGGACACAACTACAACTACCATTACTGGACTAGAAATGTTCCAAAAAACTTTAGATGAAGGTATGGCTGGTGATAATATAGGCATTCTGCTAAGAGGAATACAAAAGAAAGATATTGAACGAGGAATGGTATTAGCACAACCAGGTACTATCACACCACATACTCAGTTTGAGGCGGAGGTATATATTTTAACGAAAGATGAAGGCGGTAGGCATACTCCCTTCTTCTCAGGTTATAGACCTCAATTCTACGTAAGAACTACAGATGTAACTGGTACAATTACACAATTTACAGCCGATGATGGATCTGCGGCAGAAATGGTAATGCCCGGAGATAGAATTAAAATGAGTGCACAATTAATCAACCCCATTGCTATTGAACAAGGTATGAGATTTGCTATACGCGAGGGAGGCAAAACGGTTGGAGCTGGTGTAGTTTCTAAAATTCTTAAATAAAAGATAAATATATGACACTTTCTAAACAAAGTAAAATAAAAATCAAATTAAAAGCATATGATCGCTACTTATTAACAAACTCTTGTACAACAATTATTGATACAGCCAAGAGAAATAATACTAAAACAAAAGGCCCCATACCATTACCTACGACACGTAAAATTTATTGTGTCTTACGTTCACCGCATGTAGACAAAGATTCAAGAGAACACTTTGAGATTAGATCTCACAAAAGGATTATATATATATATAACCCATCTTCACAAACAATAGATTCGTTAATGAAATTAAATATTCCTGCTGGAGTAGATATCGAAGTCAAGCTGTAAATTATAATAAATCATGAGAGAATGTCTCATATTTCTTATTCAAGTAAAATTGAATAAGAAATATGAGACATTCTCTCATGATTTATTAAAAAATCTATAGCGGAACTAATATAATTCTTCTTCTTGGTGAGTTTTTATAGAACAGTCAGAAGTTGGAAGAGCTACACATGTCAAAACCCAACCTTTCTCGATTTGTTCATTATCTAAAAAAGACTGATCCGACTGATCTACAGATCCTTCAACCATAAGTCCTACACAACTTGAACAAGCACCCGCACGACAAGAATAAGGCAAATCTAAGCCAGTTTCTTCGGCAGCATCTAATATATATGTTGAATCATCACATTCTATTGTTACAGTCCCACCATCTGGCAATAAACAATCTATTTTAAAAACGGCCATTTAAATATCTCCTTATAAACAAAATTATATCGGCAAAACTGCATATGATCTACAGTTTATTCAATTAATACTAGATCATACAATATAATCTTATAATAATTAACCATATTCAAATAAGTAAAATATAATTTATATAAAAAAATCACAAATTAAAGCTAAAAAGTTTTTAAATACATTTACATAAGTAATATAATGATAAACACCTTACAACAATCTACATTAAAATACTCTATAAAATTGGAGCCTAAAAAGATAATTAGAATAAAAAGAGATAAAAAAAATTTACTATGTGAAACTTATGCCTTAACAAAAAGATTATATATACAACTAATAAGAAGACCTTCCACTCTAGTCTCCGGGATAATTCAGCCACTGCTATGGTTAATACTATTTGGAGCTCTATTTCAGAACGCTCCTGTAGAACTTGTAACATCAAATGTAAAATATGGAAAATTTTTAAGTCCAGGTATTATTGTTTTCACTGCATTTACAGGATCTATTAACGCTGGTTTGCCATTAATGTTTGATAGAGAATTTGGTTTTTTAAATAGATTATTGACAGCACCTCTAGCATCAAGAGATTCTTTATTAATATCATCTATGATATTTATAGCCACAACTACAATACTGCAAACCTTTTTTATAATAATCTTCACACTGATATTATTTAAGAGCATTACGAATTTTTATAATATATACATTATATTAACAATCGCGCTTTTAATTGCATTGAGTATAGGGAGTATTAGCTTATACTTAGCTTTTATTTTACCTGGCCATATAGAATTTTTAGCATTTATATTAATAATCAATTTACCCACTTTATTTTCAAGTACGGCATTGGCACCTTTATCGTTCATGCCATACTGGCTTCAAATTATTGCGAGTATAAATCCACTTACATATGCTATAGAAAGTATAAGATATATATCCCTGAATAATAGTAATAGTATTATACAAACCGTATGGCGTAATTTAGAGATCAATGAATGCATATATTTATTGATATTTATAAATATAATAAGTTTCCTAATAGTTAAAAATCTTATCTCCTACAAATTTGAATAAATTATACTTGAAAGATATGAAGAATGTTATAATATTCTCATATGTAGTTTTACATAAACTTAAGCGTAAGAAAGGTAAAATATTAATCTCTTATTTATAGGAGGGATATAGTTCAATGGGACTACCTTGGTATCGCGTACATACAGTCGTTTTAAATGATCCTGGACGCTTAATTTCTGTCCATCTAATGCATACAGCTCTAGTAGCTGGCTGGGCAGGATCAATGGCATTATACGAATTATCTGTATTTGATCCATCGGATCCAGTTTTAAACCCGATGTGGAGACAAGGAATGTTTGTCATGCCATTTATGGCACGTTTAGGGGTAACAGATTCATGGGGTGGATGGAGTATCACTGGAGAAAGTGTATCGAATCCTGGCTTATGGAGTTTTGAAGGAGTTGCAATAACGCATATTGTACTGTCAGGGATGCTATTTTTAGCTTCTATATGGCATTGGGTGTATTGGGATCTAGAATTATTTAGAGATCCCAGAACGGGTGAACCTGCTCTAGATCTCCCTAAAATCTTTGGAATCCATTTATTATTATCTAGCTTATTATGTTTTGGATTTGGAGCATTCCATGCGACTGGCTTGTTTGGTCCTGGAATTTGGGTATCTGATGGATATGGTGTGACAGGTAAAGTACAACCCGTAGCTCCTGCATGGGGACCAGATGGATTCAATCCATTTAATCCAAGTGGCATAGCATCTCATCATATAGCAGCTGGGACTGTTGGAATATTAGCAGGATTATTCCACTTAACTGTTAGACCGCCTCAAAGATTATATCGTGCACTAAGAATGGGAAATATAGAAACTGTACTATCGAGCAGTATTTCAGCGGTATTTTTCAGCGCTTTTGTAACGTGTGGAACTATGTGGTATGGTTCAGCAACTACACCTATAGAACTATTCGGTCCAACAAGATATCAATGGGATAGCGGGTACTTTCAACAAGAAATAGAAAGACGAGTAGAAAACTCATTAAATGAGGGTGCAAGTCCAGAAGAAGCATGGTCAAAAATACCAGACAAATTAGCATTTTATGATTATATAGGAAATAATCCTGCTAAAGGAGGATTATTTAGAGCTGGCCCTATGGATAAAGGAGACGGCATTGCTGAAGCATGGCTTGGTCATCCTATATTTCAAGATAAAGAAGGAAGGGAATTAACTGTAAGAAGAATGCCTGCATTTTTCGAAACATTCCCAGTTATTTTAGTTGATAAAGACGGAATTATTAGAGCGGATATACCTTTCAGAAGAGCTGAATCAAAATATAGTATAGAACAAGTAGGTGTAACAGCAAACTTTTACGGAGGAAAATTGAACGGTAAGGTTTTCACTGATGCACCTAGTGTTAAGAAGTATGCACGTAAAGCACAACTTGGAGAAGTATTTGAATTTGATAGAACAACACTAGAATCTGATGGTGTATTCAGAAGTAGCCCTAGAGGATGGTTTACATTCGGACATGCTAATTTTGCACTAATATTTTTCTTTGGTCATTTATGGCATGGATCAAGAACTATCTTTAGAGATGTATTTGCAGGGATTGGAGCTGAAGTAACAGAACAAGTAGAATTTGGTGCATTTCAAAAACTGGGAGACAGAAGTAGTAAAAAACAAGGCGCAGTATAGTATAATTTAAATCAAAAAAGTACAAAATTCAATTTTATCTATAAGGAGATAAAAATGGAAGCACTCGTTTACGTATTTTTATTAGTTGGAACACTAATGGTTATCTTTTTCGCAATATTCTTTAGAGATCCTCCAAGAATTGCTAAATAATCATAAAATGATTTAATTAAACGTAAAAAAAGAATAAACCACTCTCGATATTCGAGGGTGGTTTAACAATCAAACAAAATAGAACTTATAATTATTTATTCTTCATGCTCTTCAAATGGGTCTCTTAATTCTTTGGCTACAGGACCAAAGGCAGTATACATAGAATAAAAAGTAATACCTAATAGTAAACTTGAAATAAAAATACTAAGAACTGTTGCAGTTTCCATAAATCAAATACAAATAAAGTTAAGTTATTTTTATAATAACATTATAAGTATTACAAACAAGAAAAATCGATAAAACAATTATGGCACTAAGAACTAGACTGGGTGAAATATTAAGACCTTTAAATTCTGAATATGGTAAAGTTGCTCCAGGTTGGGGTACTACTCCAATTATGGCTGTTTTTATGTTACTATTTTTTCTATTCTTATTAATTATATTGCAAATATATAATTCTTCACTAATTTTAGAAAATGTAGATGTAGATTGGGCAACGCTAGGAAGCTAGAATTTAAAATCAATTAATAAGCAAAATAAAAAAGCATTGCATCGTTAATATAGATGGCAATGTTTTTTTATAGCCCAGGTCAAGAAAATAATTAAATAGTTAAACTACTGTCAATTCACTCTCAGCAAAATTATTACTATTAACACCACTATATGTTTCTTTTACAAATCTTACCAGTACAGGATATTTTATATCTTTATCCACTTTAATAACTGTACCAAGATCTTGGTACCAATATGATTCTTTCCTTAAAACTTTTACTTTTGCACCTTTTTTAATCATAAAATATTAACTAATTGAATTAATTATAAATATAATTTTTAATTATATATTCCTAAACAAAGATATGAATTAACTTATGTAAACCGAAAACTATTTTTTTAATGTATGATAGTTGCCGATAAAATCTGAAAGATGTTACATTCATGTAAGTAATAGAAATATTAATGCTTCGAATAAATTTTCACTGAATATAATATAAATCTATTAAACACCAAGAATTAAACTATTAAGGCTTAACTATTATGAAATTATCTTGGAAGACTTTTTTATTATGGTCTTTACCAATAATCGTTATTGGATTTTTTTTATGGCAAGGTTTTCTTGCTCCTACTACAAATGATTTAAATAACAATATCTCAAGTTCGAGAATGACATATGGTCGATTTCTCGAATATTTAGATATGGGGTGGGTAAAAAGAGTGGATATGTATGACAATGGCCATACTGCAATAGTAGAAGCAGTAGGGCCAGAACTAGGTAATAGAGTACAGAAAATTAGAGTTGAATTACCAGCAAGTGCTCCAGAACTTATTACAAAATTAAAAAAAGCTAATGTAGATTTAGACGCACACCCAACTAGAAACACAAGTGCTATATGGAATTTAGTAGGAAATCTAATTTTTCCATTACTGTTAATCGGTGGATTAGCTTTTCTATTTAGAAGATCTAATAATTCAGCCGGCGGACCTGGACAAGCAATTTCGTTTGGAAAATCTAAAGCATTATTCCAAATGGAAGCAAAAACGGGGGTAGTGTTTGATGATGTAGCTGGTATTGATGAAGCTAAAGAAGAGTTCGAAGAGGTAGTCACTTTTTTAAAGCAACCAGAATGCTTCACAGCTGTGGGTGCTAAAATACCTAAAGGAGTCTTACTAGTAGGACCTCCTGGAACTGGAAAAACATTATTGGCAAAAGCAATAGCCGGGGAAGCTAATGTACCCTTCTTTAGTATTTCAGGATCTGAGTTTGTAGAAATGTTCGTAGGTGTTGGAGCATCAAGAGTAAGAGACTTATTCAAGAAAGCAAAAGAGAATGCTCCTTGTATTGTTTTCATAGATGAAATTGATGCTGTAGGTAGACAGAGAGGTACGGGTGTCGGGGGTGGAAATGATGAACGAGAACAGACTCTGAATCAACTCCTGACTGAAATGGATGGCTTTGAAGGAAATACAGGGATTATAGTCATTGCAGCAACTAATAGAGCTGATATACTGGATTCTGCATTATTACGACCAGGTCGTTTTGATAGACAAGTCGCTGTAGAAGTTCCAGACTTTAAAGGTAGACTAGCTATTTTAAATGTACATGCCAGAAATAAAAAAATGGACGACAGTATCTCATTATCTATGATAGCTAGAAGAACACCTGGCTTTTCTGGAGCAGACTTAGCAAACCTACTTAATGAAGCAGCCATTTTAACAGCGAGAAGAAGAAAGAAAGCTATAACATTAAATGAGGTAGACGCATCAATAGATAGAATCGTAGCAGGCATGGAAGGAACTCCTCTAATTGACAGCAAAAGCAAACGATTAATAGCATACCATGAGGTAGGGCATGCAATAGTAGGAACATTACTTAAAGATCATGATCCCGTACAAAAAGTCACTTTGATACCTAGGGGACAAGCAAGAGGACTGACTTGGTTCACACCTTCAGAAGATCAAAGTTTAATCTCGAGATCTCAAATTATCTCAAGAATAATGGGGGCATTAGGCGGAAGAGCAGCTGAAGAAGTAGTCTTTGGAGATGCAGAAGTAACCACAGGTGCAAGCAATGATTTACAGCAGGTGACATCAATGGCTCGTCAAATGGTCACTCGATTCGGAATGTCTACAATTGGACCATTATCATTAGAAAGTGAAGAAACAAATCCTTTTTTAGGAAGAGGTATGGGCAGTTCATCTGAATATTCAGATGAAATTGCGATCAAAATAGATCAACAAATTCAATCAATAGTAGAAGAGTGCCATAAAAAAACAACACAAATCATACGAGATAATAGAGTAGTAATAGATAGACTAGTTGACCTATTGATAGAAAGAGAAACAATTAACGGAGAAGAATTTAGGCAAATTATTAACGAATATACACCTGTACCAGAAAAAGAAATATATATACAATAAATATATAACTAATATGAATGATCTATATGAATTTACGGGACTGACGGGACTCGAACCCGCAACTTCCGCCGTGACAGGGCGGTGCTCTAACCAATTGAACTACAGTCCCATGACATTAATAATATCTCATACTTTAGTCAATTTTGTCAAATACAAACTTAAAATATGTATATGAAAAGAAAAGCTTTAATCATAAATAAAATCAAAAAATAAAGCTTTTAAAAGTCAATACATCAATATCAAGGAGAAGAAGGGATTCGAACCCTCGGTATGATAATATCATACAGCAGATTAGCAATCTGCCGCTTTCGACCACTCAGCCACTTCTCCAAATATTTAAGAAATAAATTATGGCTCAGGCGGGACTTGAACCTGCGACCTTGGGCTTATGAGTCCCCTGCTCTAACCAGCTGAGCTACTGAGCCTTATATAAAACATCTTCAATTATAACACTAAATTTGAAAACAAACAATTAATTCAAAAGATATTGTTAATTAAGAGTTAACATAGAACCGATACCTTCATCAGTTAAAATTTCGAGTAATAATGCATGCTCTACCTGGCCATTAATAATATGTGCTGAATTCACATTGTCCTGTAAAGCTTTAATACAACATTCAACTTTAGGAATCATACCTCCAGAAATAATTCTATTTTTTTTCAAATTTTGAGCTTGTACAATGTCTATATGCTTAATTAAAGTCTTAAAATCATCAACATCATGCATAATACCATGCGTATCGGTTAAAAGAATAAGCTTTTCTGCTTTTAATGATGATGCTAATGCTCCTGCAATAGTGTCAGCATTAATATTATAAGAATATCCTTGAGAATCTGCTCCTATGCTAGCAATAACAGGTATATAATTATTATCTAATAATAACTCTATTATTTGTGTATTAATATGATTAACAGTACCTACATAATTATCTTCCTGATTAAACAATTTTCGAGCAACAATCAAATTTCCGTCTTTACCTGATAATCCAATTGCATTGGCACTTCTTTGAGTCAATAAAGTAACCAAATCTTTATTGACTCTACCTGATAAAACCATCTCAACTACTTCCATTGTAGCTTTATCGGTTACACGTATGCCATCTTTAAACTTAGGTTCTATATTCAATCTAGACAACCAAGAATTGATCATAGGACCACCACCATGAACTAAAACAGGTCTGATACCTATAGAAAATAAAAATAAGATATCTTCAATAACTTTAGATCTCAATTTAATATCTTTCATAGCCGCACCACCATATTTGATAACCATAGTAGTACCAGAAAAAGACTGGATAAAAGGCAAAGCTTCACTAAAAGCTTGAACTCGTTGAAAATTATTTAGCATTTTTTGCACCTATAAATAATTAAAGCAAAAATAACAATTTGCAAAAGAAACCTTTATTCATTATTTTAATTTTATGAACAATAAAAAAAACATAATTAAAATGAACAGTTTTTGGAAAAATATAATTAAATACCCAAGATTCTTAATATCAATAATAACAGGGTTTTTCTTGACAACTCTTTACCCACTTTTTAAGCTATTAACAACGAATAAAAATCGATTTTTATTTATTGCTATATTTAATTCAATATTAATAGTTTTATACTATATAATAAGGCTGATGCTAGACATAAATTAAAAAAAAAAAAAGATAATAAAAATCAAAATTAAACATATATAATATTATTATATTTAAGTATCTTTACTTAAACAAGTTTTTTATTATTAAAATCTTTTAATTTATTAAAGTTATTTTTAAAATAAATTTATATTTAATTTAATTTGTGTTATGCAAAATCATTTATTATAAGGATCTTATATGTTTACCAATTTTACTAAAACTGGAGTCACTGGTGCTTTTGCATTGATGGATAGTCTAGTAAGACATAACGTACGTTATATATTTGGTTATCCAGGAGGTGCTATATTGCCTATATATGATGAATTATATAATTGGGAAAGTCAGGGTTTAATTCAGCATATTTTGTGTAGACATGAGCAGGGTGCTTCTCATGCTGCTGATGGTTATGCTAGATCAACAGGAGAAGTTGGGGTGTGCTTTGCAACTTCGGGACCTGGTGCTACGAATTTAGTTTCTGGTATAGCTACTGCTCAAATGGATTCTGTTCCTCTATTGTTGATTACAGGTCAAGTAGCTCGTTCTTTTATTGGTACTGATGCTTTCCAAGAAGTTGATATTTTTGGTATTACTTTGCCTATAGTTAAACATTCGTATGTTGTTAGGGATCCTAGAGATATGGCTCGGATAGTAGCAGAAGCTTTTTACATTGCAACTCATGGTCGTCCGGGTCCTGTATTAATTGATATACCTAAAGATGTTGGATTAGAAAAATTTTTATATGAGCATGTAGATCCGAAAAATATTAATTTACCTGGTTGTAGACCTATTGTTTCACCTAAAGTTAAGCATATAGCTAAAATTGTTCAACTTATTCATCAATCAAGTCAACCATTGCTTTATGTAGGAGGAGGAGCTATAATCTCTAATGCTTATGATGTTGTACAGAAACTGGCCGTACTATTTCAGATCCCTGTTACCACTACTTTAATGGGTAAAGGTATAATTGATGAAAGCCATCCTTTATCTCTTGGTATGTTGGGGATGCATGGAACGGTATATGCTAATTTTGCGGTTAGTGAATGCGATTTATTAATTGCATTAGGTGCTAGATTTGATGATCGTGTAACAGGCAAATTAGATGAGTTTGCATGTAATGCTCAGGTAATTCACATAGATATTGATCCTGCTGAGGTTGGTAAAAATCGAATACCTCAGGTTGCTATCGTTGGTGATATTAAGCAAGTTTTAATTGATCTTATGAACTATATCCAATCTCAGTCCATTTCTACATATACTGTTGAGCAAACGAGGTCTTGGAGAGAGAGAATAAATTTATGGAAGCAGCAGTATTCTTTATTAATTCCAAAAAATGTTGATATTTTATCTCCCCAGGAAATTATTTCTGTGATTTCATCAATGAATCCAGAAGCTTATTTTACAACTGATGTTGGCCAGCATCAAATGTGGGCAGCACAATTTGTAAATGTTTTACCTCGCCATTGGATGTCTAGTGCGGGGTTAGGTACAATGGGCTATGGTTTGCCAGCCTCTATAGGAGTTCAAATGGCTCATCCGGATAGCTCAGTGATTTGTATAAGTGGTGATGCTAGTTTTCAAATGAATTGTCAAGAGTTAGCTACGATAGCGCAATATAACTTACCTATTAAAATAGTAATTATTAATAATAAGTGGCAGGGTATGGTTAGACAATGGCAACAAGCATTCTATGGTGAGAGATACTCTCATTCCAATATGGAAAAAGGATCACCTAATTTTACTGAATTAGCTAAGTCTTTTGGGATTTTCGGTATGGAATTAGAAGATAGAAGTGAAATTAAAAAAACTTTAGAAGTTTTTTTTAGTTATGATGGTCCATGTTTATTAGATTGTAAAGTTAAAGAAGAAGAAAATTGTTATCCTATGGTTGCTCCTGGTAAAAGTAACTCACAGATGATAGGAGTTGTAAAAAGAGCTAAAAATATTAATACCGTGATTAATACACATAATTAAATATGCAGAGCTCTGCATATTTAATTATGTGTATTTTAAGATCAAAAGCTTGTAAGCCCTTAATGAGAATTGAACCCATGACCTTCTCCTTACCAAGAAGATGCTCTACCACTAAGCTATAAGGGCTATTAATTAATTGGGCCGGGTTGGATTTGAACCAACGCAGGCATAGCCAGCGGATTTACAGTCCGCCCCCATTAACCACTCGGGCACCGACCCATTAGAATGCTAATAATATTAGCAGATTAAAATTTAAAAAGCAATTATTTATCATGATTTATTTGGATATAACTGGACTCGAACCAGTGACTTTCACGATGTCAACATGATACTCTAACCAACTGAGTTATATATCCAATAAAATATATGATTTTATCATAGCACGAACTCGATGTTTATAAATCCAAAAATTCAGCTCTAAATATATGAAATAACTCAATCTTAGGTGAATTTTTGTTTTAATCTTGTTGCTTTTCCCGATCTTTCTCGTAAATAGTACAGCTTAGCTTTTCTAACTTTCGATCTTCTAGTTATGATTATTTTTTTAATTCTTGGTGAATGAATTAAGTACACTCTTTCTACGCCTATATTCTGTAAAACTTTTCTAACGGTAATAGTCGTATTTAGTTGAGAATTGTTTTTTGAAATTATAACTCCTTCAGATACTTGTATTCTTTCTTTATTGCCTTCTTGAATAAGTATATTAATTTGAACACTATCTCCTACATGTATATCTGGAATATCATTTTTTTTGAATTTATGCTCTATTTTAGAAATGATCGAAGATCTTGTATCAGTTGTTGAAGTCATATGTTTAAATATATTTTTTTGTTATGCTTTAATTATTTTATGGAATAATTATAATTGTAGTCAACTAGAATAATATATTTTTATTTTTTTATAATATTTATTTATGCTTTTTATGGAAATCATAAACCCTATATCGACTAATAATTCATTAATTAGACATGATAATGGTGTATTTTTTCAGTATTTATTTTTCATTCGTAAATCTCCAAGCTTATCTGGCGATACTAACATTTCATTTTGCTATTTAATATGTATGGAATATAATTATATGCTTATTAATCATGCATATATGCGTGTTTCTATTATTTTTAATCAATATATTTCTATTGATTATATTAAAAGTATTAGTTCTCTTATAAATAATAAATTTGTTAATCCAGGATTATTGATATTTAGCATATATTCTTTATTTTATATTAGGTTTACATGTATCTTAGTACTTGAAGTCAGTGCCTGTAATTTACACGCTTTTAGCCTATATTACTGGCTGGGTTTTCAATTAATCAGAAGAAGAGATGGTTACTATAATACTAATTATATTCATAATGTATCTAATACAGCCTATATTTTAGTGAATACAAAAGTTTCAAGTAGAAATATTTTGATACGTTATTTATTATAAATTTCATCTTAAGCATTATAATTAATTTCGTAATTTTTACTTTTTGTATTAATTTATTAATTGTAATATGTTATTATTAAATAGTATCAAAGGTAATCAAAAATATTAGCTGGTTCTATGACATGTTTGAACGCTTTACAGAAAAAGCTATTAAAGTAATTATGTTAGCCCAAGAAGAGGCTAGACGCTTAGGACATAATTTTGTTGGTACTGAGCAAATTTTATTAGGATTAATAGGTGAAGGAACAGGTATTGCTGCACAGGTTCTAAAATCTATGAATGTTAATTTGAAGGATGCGCGTATAGAGGTTGAAAAGATTATTGGACGTGGTTCAGGTTTTGTAGCAGTAGAAATACCTTTCACGCCTCGAGCAAAAAGAGTATTAGAGTTATCCCTAGAAGAAGCAAGACAATTAGGTCATAATTACATAGGTACAGAACATTTATTGATGGGTTTAGTTCGAGAAGGTGAAGGAGTAGCAGCCCGCGTATTAGAAAATTTAGCTGTTAATGTTTCTTCGATTAGAACTGAAGTGATACAAATGTTAGGTGATAATGCAGAAGCTAATACTAATAGTAGTGGTAATATGCAAACAAGAAGTAAAACACCTACATTAGAGGAGTTTGGCTCTAATTTGACTGAATTGGCTATAGAAGGTGTTCTGGATCCAGTTGTAGGTAGGCAAAAAGAAATTGAAAGAGTAATTCAAATCTTGGGCCGAAGAACAAAAAATAATCCTGTATTAATTGGTGAACCTGGTGTTGGTAAAACAGCTATAGCTGAAGGTTTAGCTCAAAGAATAGCAAATAGAGATATACCAGCAATTTTGGAGGATAAATTAGTAGTAACGCTGGATGTCGGTCTTCTTGTAGCAGGTACGAAGTATAGAGGAGAGTTTGAAGAAAGACTGAAAAGAATTATGGATGAAATTAAGTCTGCTAATAATGTAATTTTAGTGATTGATGAAGTCCATACATTGATTGGAGCTGGTGCTGCAGAAGGCGCTATTGATGCGGCTAATTTGCTTAAGCCTGCTTTAGCAAGAGGTGAGTTACAATGTATAGGTGCAACCACTCTTGAAGAATACCGTAAGCATATTGAAAAAGATGCAGCTCTTGAAAGACGTTTTCAACCTGTTTTAGTGGGTGAGCCAAGTGTAGAGGAGACGATTGAAATTTTATTTGGTTTACGGGATAGATATGAAAAACATCATCAGTTAAAAATGTCAGATAGTGCTTTAGCGGCTGCAGCTAAATATGCTAATCAATATATTTCTGATCGTTTTCTGCCGGATAAGGCTATCGATTTAATTGATGAGGCAGGCTCTAGAGTTCGTTTACTTAATTCTCAACTACCGCCGGCTGCCAGAGAGCTTGATAAAGAATTGAGATCTGTATTAAAAACAAAAGATGAAGCTATAAGAGCGCAAAAATATGAAAAAGCAGAGCAGTACAGAACTCGTGAAATGGAGATTAAAGCACAAATTGCAGCTATAGCACAAAGTAAAAAAAGCGAACCTGATTTACAAGTAGAAGAACCAATAGTAACAGAAGAAGATATTGCAGAGATTGTTGCTTTTTGGACTGGTATACCTGTAACTAAATTAACTAAGAGTGAATCGGAAAAACTTATGCACATGGAAGAAACTTTGCATAGTCGTATCATCGGACAGGATGAAGCGGTAGTTGCTGTTTCTCGTGCTATTAGAAGAGCTAGAGTTGGTTTAAAAAATCCTAATAGGCCTATAGCTAGTTTCATTTTTTCAGGTCCTACAGGAGTCGGTAAAACAGAATTGACCAAAGCATTAGCATCTTATTTTTTTGGTGCCCAGGAGGCTATGGTAAGATTAGATATGTCTGAGTATATGGAGAGGCACACAGTTTCAAAATTAATTGGTTCACCTCCTGGATATGTTGGTTATAGTGAAGGAGGTTACCTAACCGAAGCAGTTAGAAAACGTCCATATACGGTAATTTTGTTTGATGAGATTGAAAAGGCGCATCCGGATATCTTTAACCTTTTACTGCAAATTTTAGAAGATGGCCGACTAACTGATGCAAAAGGTAGAACCATTGATTTTAAGAATACTCTTCTTATTATGACTTCTAATATTGGATCTAAAGTTATAGAAAAAGGTGGTGGCAGCTTAGGTTTTGAATTGGGTGAATCTCAAACAGAATCTCAATATAATCGTATTCGATCTTTAGTTAACGAAGAATTAAAGCAATATTTTCGTCCAGAGTTTTTAAATAGGTTGGATGAAATTATTGTATTTAGACAGTTAACAAAAGACGAAGTTCGAGAAATAGCTGATATAATGCTGAAAGAAGTTTTTGATCGTATCAAACAGCAAGAAATAGAATTGGATGTAACAGAAAGATTTAAGAATCGTTTAGTGGACGAAGGTTATAATCCTAGTTATGGTGCACGACCTTTACGTAGAGCTGTTATGCGCTTACTAGAAGATAGTCTTGCGGAAGAAGTTCTTGCTGGAAAAATTAAAGCAGGTGATAGCGCGGTAGTTGATGTGTCTGACGATGGTAATGTAGTAGTATTATTAGGTGAGAAATTAGAAGTATTACAATCTAAATAAAACCTCTATCAATACTCAACTAATAATGAATTCATTATTAGTTGAGTATTGGTGTTTGAATTTTGTTTTTTATGCCAGGAACCAGATTTGAACTGGTGACACGAGGATTTTCAGTCCACTGCTCTACCAACTGAGCTATCCCGGCTACCATAAAGATACTAGCAAAAATATTATTAGATTGCAACTTATCACATAAAATCGTCCTCATCAAATACGCTTGATAATTGTTTACTCTGTAAATTTGTAAAACTTGTATTCTCTAGCGAAAATAATATTTGACAAGATCCTGTTGGTCCGTTGCGATTTTTACAAAGAAAAATATCTATTACCTTTAGTGTTAGATTTTCTTGTTTGTTTTGTTCTTTTAAGATCATTACTAGATCAGCATCTTGTTCAATAGAGTTATGTAATATTATATTATGTGCTATAAAGTTCGAGTAATCATCAACTTTTATATCATATACAGTTGAATATTTAAAATATGATAGATTTATAATATAAGAATTTTCTAGTATATAATTCGTATTAACAGTAGATTGCTTTAAAATTTTTTCTTTTTCTATTATGTAGTTTTGTTTAGTCCATTTTTGTTTTGTGTATAATTTATGGTTTTGCGTAATTTCTAAACAATTGTAAATATTTATATGAATTTTAAATATATATTGAAGTAATATGTGGATAGACTTATAATTTATTCGTTTTTGTTTCTTAATTAAAATATTATACTGATTATTAACATGATTTACTTGAACTATTTGTATATCTTGTTTAATTTTATTGGTAGAAAAAATATTTGCAACATGGAGGTAATTCATAGAATCACTATTCATTAAAATAGATGTGTTTAAGCATCCACTTTCTCGTAAGTCAGATAATAAAGGTTGTTTATTGATTCTTGTTTCTATACTTCTATTTAATTGGGATAGAATAATAATAGGTACATTTAGGTTTTGAGCTAAAAGCTTTAATTTTCTTGTAATGTAGCTTAATTCTTGTGATCTATTTTCACAATATATTTCTTCAGTTTGTATCAATTGTAAGTAATCAATTATTATTATCTCCACATATTTAGTTTCTTTTTTTAACAATTTTGTTGTATATTCGATATAGTCTACAGACATGTTTGGCGTGTCATTTAAGTACACTTTTGATGATAGGAGTTTTTTGCATACTGTCTGGATGTTTTTCCATTCTCCACTATTTATTTTATTTAATATTATTTGTTTAGTTGGTATTGTAGAAGCAATTGATATTAGTTTTTGCAGAATTTGCATCTTGGACATTTCAAGGCTAAAAATGCAAACACCTATATTGATCTCTGTTATAATATTGTACACTATATTAATAGCTAACGAAGTTTTTCCTGTTGATGGTCTACCAGCTATAACAATTAAATCTCCATTAGGCAGTCCATTAGTAAGTTTATCCAGTTGCTCAAACCCCGAAACAAGACAATATTTATCGTTATTTGTTTGCTTTATTAGCGTGTTATCTATATCTGTTTTATGCAAACTTAGTAAAAAATCTCCGATAAGAGTTTTAAAGTTATGCATATTTTCTTTAGGTATTTTTTCTGCTGTAGTGTTTAATTGATTTGTTACTTGATTATAAAGCTGGTGACTAGGGAATTTTTTTATATAAGCAAGACTAATAACATTGTAACCATATTGAATTATCAACCTTTTAATGTAGTCATTATTAATTATATCCACTAATTCTTTAGTATATATAATTATATTGTTAGATGACATAAACACCTGACTTTGTTTCATAAGTTCAATAATTTTATTGATTCCTCCAATCGTATTTAATGCTTTTGTATCAGATAAGCAGTAAAGAAGTTGTATTATATCAAGTTTATTTTTTCTATGTATATTTATTAAATTTTTATAAATTATTTGATGGCATTCTAAAAAAAATGAGTCTTCTTTTATAAGAGGAGTAATTTGCGGAAAAATACTAGGATGAATTAGTATAGTACCTAATAATATTTCTTCTGCTAAGTAATTTTGAGGTGGAAAAAGATAAAAGTGCATAATATTTAGGCTCCATTGTATTCTCTTGATATTAAATTTATAATGCAAGAATTGATGAATATTAGTCACATAATTATTTTTTCTTTGAATAAAAATTTTATATAGTTTATTTTAATTTGGAATTTGAAATATTTACGATGATTTTGTGATTTGATTTCCGATTTTTGGCAATTGTATTGATTTGTACATATTATTTGTAGATAATTAAATATCTATTTACTTGCTAATAATATGTAAGTAATAGATATTCTTTATACTTTAAATGTTTGCTGGTAAAATCTGTAATTTGATATTTGCAATAATATCATCTAGAATATGAATTTTTATTATATAAGTTCCTATCTTTTTAATTTCTGGTGCTTCTATCTGCTTCTTATCTAGCTTTATTCCTATATATTTGAATATTTTTTCAGTTATTTCTTTGCTACTTATATTGCCAAAAATATATTGTTTATCTCCTGTCTTTTTTTTTATACTAATTTTAGTAATCTTTTTAAACTGTTCTTGTAGCTCTGTTGCTTTAATTTTAATTATTTCTTTTTTTTGGTTTTGAATTTCAGCCAACATATTTACATGTTTTAATGTACCTTTAGTTGCCAAACTAGCTATTCTATTTGGAATTAGATAATTGAATGCATATCCAGGTGCTACATTAATAGCTTCGCCTTCTTGGCCTAGCTTTGGCATAGTTTTTTTTAAAATAATTTGAATATTCTTTTTCATATTTTTGTCTATAATATAGAATTGTATATCGTTTCATTAGTAATAAAGTATATAAAATATTGATGAAATATGGTAGTCTATAGGTTGTTTTATTGTCTTTACTTTCTAATGAAGATGTAATTTTATGTTTATTATTAGTGTTGATATTATATATTGCAAATGTCTGCTTTATATTTTAAATTATCTAAATACTGATTGAAGCCATTTTCTAGTACGCAATGTCTTATTTTATTTTTGTATAAAATTGTAGAAGCAGTGATTGCACGAGAATTGGAGCTGCAATAAATAATGGTTATTTTATCGACATGAGCATTTTTAATGAACTCAATGGTTCCTTTGTTTTTCATATAATTTAAAGGAATATTAATAGCATTTTTGATATGCGATTGTATAAATTCTATATTTTGTCGTACATCTATAATTATAGTATTACCTTCAATAAAAAAATTTTTCAGTTGTTTAAATGCAATAATATTGATATGATTTATTATTGGTTCATTAACTGTATTAGTATATGTATGTTGAGTTAAGGGATTAATCTTTATTTTTCTAAATGACATATTAAGCGCATTATATTTCATTATCTGCCCACTTAATACTTTGCCGTTTCCTAAAATGATTTTTATGGCTTCTATTCCTTGTAAAAGACCAATTAGTCCTGGTAATATTCCTAAGACACCTATATTATTGCAATTTTGATTCTCTAAGTTTAAATGATGAGGGTATAAATTAGAGTACCGGGGACCGCCTTTATAATTAAAAACACTAATTTGTCCCTCAAAATTTTGGATAGCCCCATATATATGTACTTTATGTAATTTATAGCAGACGAAATCAACTATATATCGAGTTTCGAAGTTATCACAAGTATCTATGATTAAATCATAGTTTTGAATTAAGTTTATTGAATTATTTGAATTAAGTTGATATGGGTAAGTCACAACTTTGCATTCGGAGTTTATTTGTTTAATTTTGTATTTTGCAGCTTTGACTTTGAGTTCACCTATATTATCTATATTATACAAAACTTGTCTATGTAAGTTAGATATTGATACAGTATCGTGGTCAATAATACCAATATGTCCTATGCCAGATGCAGCAAGATAAAGGATGGCCGAAGAAGCCAATCCACCGGCACCTATGAAGAGTAAACTGGCATTTTTTAATCTTTTTTGTCCATTTATTCCTATTTCATCTACTATTAGGTGACGGGCATATTTTTTATATTCTTCGGCTGATAAGTGTGTACTGTATAATAGGGGATTTAACATGTTATATTTTGAAGCCTCTTAATATATATATTTTTAATATATTTGTTTAAATCAATATATTATTGTAAGGTAGTGACTATATAATACGCCTTTAGTTCAGTTGGTAGAACGCAGGTTTCCAAAACCTGATGTCGAGGGTTCAAGTCCTTCAAGGCGTGTTTTTCAATTTTTACATAACTTAGGTAAATTACGTGTGTATTTTTTATAGTGAAAATATAAATAAAAGATTTGCAATCCTTAGTATATTCAATTATTTCCTCTTGATTTTTATTATTTATCTTGTTTTGAATCAGATATTGTTTTTTTATACACCGAACTATTTAAGTTAATATTTATAAGAAAGTCCAGTATTTTTAGATATTTTTTTCACGTGGTTAGGACTAAAAAAATATTGATAGAGATTCGCTTGATTCAGTAATTCTATTTTTTGTTTTATGTATACAATAGGCTCTTGCAAATGAAGATATTTATATGCTTAAATACAAAGTTCTTTGAAAAACCAATAAAAAATTACTGTAATTTGTTACAAATAGGTATTACATTTGTAGTAGCTATATTTTTTTAATCTATGAGTTAATAACAATACTTCATTATTTATTAACATTATGCAATTACGAATATCTGAGTTGAATCTAATATTTCTAAGACTCGCTTACTCCATTTGTTTTCTATATATATAAGCTCGAGTATTGATCATTTTGGTTTCCAGATATATTCATTATACAATTTGTTAATGTATTTATACAATCTATCCTTTTTCTAAAGTTATTAAAGTTAATATTTATCTTTTAACTGTCTTTATAATACTTTTTTTAAGCCTGCAAATACAAAAAGGGAATACTTTTGACGGTAGCCTTCATGTATTTTAAGGCTATGTAATGTAGTCATAAATAGATATTTGCTGTAATCTATCCACACCGATATTTTCTAGTATTGTGTCACTAACCAGAACATTTTTCTACCATTATCTGTATCAGTGATAATTATGACAAAATCGCTTAAAAAAATATAGATTATATTCTAAGAACTAGAATCATGATAAGAGTATGTTTTATGTGAAAAAGATTGCATAAATAAGTCATGGTTAAGAAAATAAGAAGAATATGTTATATTGTATATACAAATTTTGATTTTGTGTGTTCATATAATTTATACATCTAAATATATAACCTTAATTTGGATGTATAAATTATATGATTTCAGACCTAAATCAAATAAATTAGTTTTTTGTTATTTAGATTTTGTCTGATTGAAAACTTGATGTAGTATTTACTTTTTTTGTATATTAATTTGTTTATGATAAACTGTTGAACACATAATTGTATCAATATATTTTTAAAAATATTCTTTTTAGCCATTAATATAAATTGACTGTATTTGGAAAAAAAGCAAATGATCTATATAATGGTTATGTAAACGTATTAAGTATTATACTGCTCAATACTAGCATATCAGAATAAAGTATTTTTATTACTTCGTTTATCTAATTATATCATTTTGAATTAAAATTTTATAAGTATATGTCTAAAAAAGTGATTGGCTTGGTCAAATTAGCTTTAGTGGCTGGCAAAGCAACTCCTGCACCACCAGTTGGTCCTGCATTAGGGCAGCATGGTGCTAATATTGTTATGTTTTGTAAAGAATATAATGCTAGGACAGCAGACAAAGCAGGATTAGTTATTCCCGCTGAGATTTCTATTTATGAAGATCGAAGTTTTTCTTTTATTCTAAAAACACCTCCGGCTTCAGTATTATTAGCAAAAGCAGCGGGTATACAGAAAGGTTCGGGACAGCCTAACTCAAATAAAGTGGGTTCTATCTCTCGCAAGCAGTTGGAAGAAATAGCCATGACTAAGCTTCAAGATCTTAATACGCAAGATCTTAGTAAAGCAATGTTAATTGTATCTGGAACAGCTCGAAGTATGGGCGTTCAAGTTCTTGATTAGTTTTTAGGAGTAAAAAATATATAATGCGTAGATATTCTCGCCGTTTTCAACAGGCATTGCAAAAAGTTGAAAACGGTAAATTGTATTCGCCTCTAGCTGCTCTAGAGTTGTTAAAAAGTTTATCTAATGTTAATTTTATTGAAACATTAGAAGCTCATATTGTTTTAGGTTTAGATCCTAAGTATGCTGACCAGCAATTAAGATCAACAGTTGTTTTACCAAAAGGAACTGGTAAGAAGATTAGAGTCGCTGTGGTTACTACTGAAGAAAAATTATCAGAAGCTATATCTGCGGGAGCAGATATAGTAGGGTTTGAAGACTTGGTAGATGAAATTGCAAAAGGTCGTCTAGATTTTGATAAGTTAATTGCTACTCCTAATGTGATGGTGACAATTGCTAAATTGGGTAGAATTTTAGGACCTAGAGGACTGATGCCTTCACCAAAAGCAGGCACTGTAACTACAGATTTAATAAGCGCTGTTAATGAGTTTAAATCAGGAAAAGTAGAGTATCGACTAGATCGTGCAGGCATTTTGCACATACCTTTTGGTAAAGTATCATTCTCAGCCGAAGATTTGTTATTGAATTTAAAAGCATTGCAGGGATCTATAGATAAAAATCGTCCTCCAGGAGCCAAAGGTAAATATTGGAAGTCTATTCATCTATCTACTACAATGGGTCCATCTGTGCCAATTGATATTAGTATTTTAAGGGAAGGTATTGTATAATTAGGTCAGTATAGACTATTGCATAACTATTATTAAGGTTATTAAGTATAGCATTTTGTTTATTTTATTTGTTTGTTATTTTTATTTATTTTGGTTTTGATTATGGTTACTAAAATTGATAGCATTATTGAAGAATTAAAGTCTTTGACATTATTAGAAGCAGCTGAGCTTATTAAGCAAATAGAAGAAACTTTTGATGTGGATGCCTCAGCTGCTTCTGGTGCTGGTATGGTTGTAATGCCTACATCATTAGAGAATTCATCTTCTCCTAGTGTTGAGGAAAAAACAGAGTTTAATGTAGTTTTGGAAGAGGTTCCTGCGTCAAAAAAGATTGCTATATTGAAAATTGTTCGATCCCTTACTTCTTTAGGATTGAAAGAAGCAAAGGATCTAGTAGAATCTGTGCCTAAAACATTAAAAGAAGCAACATCCAAAGAAGATGCGGAAGAAATGAAATCTAAGTTAGAAGAGGCAGGCGCCAAAGTGTCAATTACTTAATGATTAATTGATTAAGACAACTGAGTATAGATATACTCAGTTGTCTAGTTTAGATATGATTGATATATGAATTTTGCTAGTTAGAATATACCTAAGCTTATAGCTTTATTCAATGGCATGGTTGCTCCAATACCTAGCCAAACACTAACAAAAGTACCAATTAAAAATATAGTTGTAGCTATAGGTCTACGAAAAGGGTTTTGAAACTTGTTTACATTTTCAATAAACGGTACAGCAATTAATCCAGCAGGTACGGAAGCCATGGATAAAACACCAATTAGCTTATTTGGAATAACTCTTAGTAAATTGAATGTCGGGAAAAAGTACCATTCGGGTAAAATCTCTAAAGGAGTTGCGAATGGGTTTGCTTCTTCACCGATGACTGATGGTTCTAGAATTGATAGTCCAACGTCACACGCTATTGTAGCTAAAATTACCACAGGAAATATATACAGTAAGTCATTAGGCCAAGCAGGTTCTCCATAATATTGATGTCCCATACCTTTAGCTAATTTTGCACGTAATTTTGGGTCAGTTAAGTCGGGTTTTTTAATGATTGACATGGTTATTTTTCTTTTCCTTATTATTTATATAAATCAAAAAATACTTATTTATAATGGTCCTGATATTCCTTGCTTACGGATCATTAAGAAATGCATTAGCATAAATACAGCTGTTAACAAAGGTAATACAAATGTATGCAAGCTATAAAATCTTGTCAATGTACTTTGTCCAACGCTTACACTACCTCTTAGTAGTTCTACTATACTACTACCCACTACTGGTATAGCTTCTGGTACTCCTGTTACAATTTTTACGGCCCAGTAACCAATTTGGTCCCATGGTAATGAATAACCTGTTACACCAAAAGAGACTGTTAGTACAGCTAGTATTACTCCAGTTACCCATGTTAATTCACGTGGTTTTTTAAAACCGCCTGTTAAATAAACTCTAAATACATGTAGGATTAACATTAGTACCATCATACTAGCCGACCATCTGTGAATTGATCTAATTAGCCATCCGAAGTTTACATCTGTCATAATATATTCTACAGATGAGAAAGCTTCAGCAACAGTTGGTCTATAGTAAAATGTCATTGCAAATCCACTTGCTACTTGGATTAAAAATGATGTAAATACTATACCTCCTATGCAGTAAAAAATATTTACATGTGGAGGAACATATTTGCTTGAAATATCATCTGCAATGGCTTGAATTTCTAAACGTTCTTCAAACCAGTCATATACCTTGCCCATAAATATGAATTCTTATATTACATAAATAATTTTGCTTTTAGACAACAAATTACATGGAAACAAATAGAATTATAACATATAGAATATACTTTGTGTTTTATTATTCATATTTTCTATACTTTGTATAGATATAGTTTAAACTCAATGGATCCTTCAGTATAATTTTTTTGTTTTTAGAGTATTTAATTAGCATTTGATTAGACAGATTTTTTATTATCTTATTGGTGGTTATTTTGTTACTTCCAATTATATGTCCTATATTTATTTGTGAAATTTCAAAAGGAATTACAATCTCTTGTTTTCTGACTATACCAAATTCTTGGCATAAAAAGAAAATTAATTGAATGACTCTATTTTTCATGTATTTATGAGTCATTATATGGCTCATTTGTTCGTATCTATATATGGTATTTTCATATGATTTAATAATTTGATTTAGGATCAGTGTTGATACTTTCTCTTGTTCAGTAATATCTTGCAATTGAAAGCTAAGTATATATGTTGTTTTGAAAGCGATAGCTTTGTAGTAATAATGTTTTAGATCAGCAGTGGTATGTCTTATGTTAATTATGTGATTTTCACTAAGGATTGCGGTGGTTGATATTTCACCATTCGTAAAAACTTTGAATACATATATAACTCCATGTAATATAATTAATGATTGGTGTGGATTTTTATTTGACTCGTATACAATACAATCATGTTTATTTAATTTATATATGTAAAAAGGAACCTTCAGTATAGATAATTGTTGTACCCATTGCATAGTTAATAGTTATAATAATATGGTTTAGCAGATCTAAAGTAAAAAATGAAGAAACAGCTTTTAATTGTTGATGATGATTTATATATAAGAAATTCTATATCGTCTTATTTAGTTTCAGCGGGTTTTTTGGTCGACACAGCTATTAGTGTCGAAGCGGCTTTACGAGTGATCAGATTACATAAACCTGATCTTATAATAGCAGATATTATGATGCCTTATTTAGATGGTTATGATTTATTAGCTATTTTACGTGCGGATCAATTGTTATCTAATATACCTATAATTTTCTTGACCGCCAAGGGAATGACCGACGATAGAATTGCTGGATATGATTTAGGTTGTAATGCGTATTTAACTAAGCCTTTTAATCCTCAAGAGCTACTTGCTATCATAAATAATATCTTTGTTAATATAGATTTGCTTCTAAGTAAGCGTAGCTTGAAGCCATCTTTGCTCATTACAGAATCTCAGTCAACTGCTCTATTGAATTTTACACATAAGGAATCAGAAGTTTTGTTTTTGGTAGCTCAAGGTTTAATGAACAAGGAAATAGCTTTACGTTTAAATTTGAGTCAACGTAATATAGAGAAATATGTTAGCCGTTTATTAAAAAAAACTAATACTAGAAACCGTACTGAATTAGCGCAGTTTGCTTTATCACAAAATATTAACCAAGTATAAAAAAATCAAGATAATAGTATGTTCTTATCTATTGATTTTTAAATTTTAAATTGAAGGGCGAATGACGGGACTCGAACCCGCGAATGATGGAGCCACAACCCATTGCCTTAACCTCTTGGCTACACCCGCCATATTTTTGTAATTAGTATAGTATTTTTTTATTATTACGTCTACTTTTAATATCAAATTTGGAAAACCTTATGAAATATAATACAGTATTTGTTAATGGTCAGGCATTTAATTGCTATCAATCTATGTCTTTAAAAGATTTATTAATTTATTTAGATTTTAATACTGATTTTGTAGCTGTTGAATATAATAATGAAATATTGGACAATTCTTGTTTTCATAATACATTCATGCAGCCTCAAGACACTATAGATGTTATCACTATTGTCGGCGGTGGTTAATTATTGTTATATGTCTCTAGTTGACACAGATAACCTTCCTTGCTTCGTGTCTATATGAATAATTTTCACCTGGATTTTGTTTCCTAAAGCAAATTTTTTATTAATATTATCTATATGCTTGTAGCCTATTTCTGAAATATGTAATAGAGCGGGAATACCGTAAATAGTTATAAATAAACCGTATTTTTTTATCTTGGTTATCTCCCCGTTTACTATATTTCCTATTTTAAATCTGTCTGTAAATTTTGCTAGTAGAGCACATTTATTACTACATATTAATTGATTTTTCCTTTCATCAGCAACTAATAGTTTGCATTCTATAATCTGATGAATTTTAATTATCTTTTTTTCTTGTGCTGTTATATGTGAGTTTGGTATGAAACTTTTTAACCCTTCTATTCTAACTATAAGGCCACCTTTGTTAATATTGATTACAATGGCATGTATAATGATATCCTCTGCTTGTATTTGCTTGATTCTTTTCCATGCTCTAATGTATTCTAATCTTTTAATTGATAGCAAAAGTTGGTGTGACTTCTTATTATAGGCTACAATAAAAAATTCTCTTGTTTCATTAATTAATGATAGTATTTTATCTTCGATTGCTTCATCATGTGTCATCAATGATATTTCTTCTTCCGGTAAATATCCGGCAATATCTGCTCCTATATCTACTAATAAGCCTTGTGATTCTCTATTGAATACAGTTCCTGCTACTATATCCCCTGTATGTAAATTATAATCATACTTATCCAACATTGAGCCAAAATCTTTCTCAGAAAATCCTTTTTTATTATGTATTGTTGTGTCCATTAAAGAATAATGTGAATTGGTATTTGATTTTTTACTTTTTGTATCTTAGTATGTAAATACCAAGTAAGCGTAGGTAGTTGCAAATCTTTGACAGATTTGAGGAAAGTCCGGGCTTTATTTAAGTTAGTATAGCTATGTAATCAATAGTGCAGGTAACTGCGAGGAGAGTGCCACAGAAATAAACCGCCTTTTAAGATTGTTAATTAAATAGGTAAGGGTGCAAAGGTATGGTAAGAGCATACCAGAAATGCTATTAAGGTATTTGCTAGGTAAACCCCATAAAAAAGCAAAGTAAGCAGTGAATCTTTTGATTGTACTTATAATCATTTTAATTATATTTATTTTATAACTGCGATTTAATACTGCAAGAAGTTTATTTTAATATGAACTCGAGATTAATAACTACCCTTGTTCTATATTATAGATATATAAATATGAGCAAGAACAGAATCCGGCTTATGACTTACTTGTATGATATTTCATACACTTTCTTATTTTATGTTATGTTTTAGAATATGTTTAATTTCTTCATTAATTTTGGTAAGGTCTTTATCGTCTAAAGTTCTGTCTTGTGCTCTGTAAGTGATTCTAAGACTAATATTCCTTTTATTATTATTATGTTTATATTCATTAAATATCTCTATTGATTCAAGTAAATTATTCTTTTGATTGATTATTTTTTGACGTATTGTATCAATATTTTCATGATTGTGTAGTTTGATAGAAATATCGCGAGTTACACTAGGATATGACGAATATGGTTTAATCCTGTATTTTAGGTGATCTTTACGATTGATCGTTTGCATTAAAGCTGACAACTGGATTTCAAAGATGTAAGTTGCACAGTGTTCTAAATGATACTTACTTAAGTAACGTAATTGTCCAAAAAAACCTATATTTTCTTTTGTTATCGGATTATATATTTTGCTTGTTCGTTTTAGATTGAATAAATGGGCTATTTTTTGATTTATTTGTGTTATATCTGAGTTGGTAAATTTTTTCCATGCAACAGTTGCATGTAATTTTTCAAAAAATTCTTCTAATATACCTTTAGCATGAAACCAGCTAAGTTCTTTAGGTTCATCTGTCCAAGATGATCTCAAAAAATTTGGTTTTCCCATAATACAAGCTATACATATCTGTTCTTGATTTTGCTGAGTATTGATGGAATTTTGAGATATTATTTGATTTCTTATAAATATTCGCCCTATCTCGAATGCTTCTATACTAAAATTTTTTTGGTTTATATTATATTGTTGTATTTCAAGAAGATTTGCGAATAGACTATTTTGTAGTATTGTTTGATCTTCATTTAGCGGATTATATAATCCTATAATATTTTTATTATTTTGGTCATATCTATTCTTTCTTTTTAAAGAGTAATGAATGACTTCATGCATTCCAAGATTTCTTAATATTGTACGTATTTTTTTTGTAATTTGTCTCTCATCAGATGCAAGACCTCTGTTTATTGTTTGAGGTAAACCATCATAGAATTTTTCGAATCCATATATTCGTCCTATTTCTTCTATTACGTCTATAGGTCTTGTAATATCATGGATTCTATATTCTGGAATGGTTATTGTAAATACTTGTTTTATATAATTATAAGTCGATCTAAAATTTAATTGATCTAGTATATGCAATATTTCTTTTACGGATAAAAATTTATTATAATGATTTTTAATAGGTCCTAAAATATTATGTATATCCTCCTTATTAACTAATAGATTTTTTTGTTTATATGGTAAATTATGGTATGTGTATGCTTTGCCGACAATTCCTTTTGCGAATGTTGATATTAATCTGATAGCTTCTTCATAAGCATATAAAAAGTCGCATCGTAGAATTTTTTTTCTATGTTTTGTAGATTTTTCTGTTTTAATATTCAATTTTTTTATAATTGCTTGAATATATGTAGCCTGACAAATTGTTCCACATACTATAATTGATGATGTATTTAAATCGCACTTAAGATTATGATTTGATTTGATACCAATTACAGATAAAATTGTATTTTTATATTGAAGAAGTTCTGGACTGATATTACAAGAATAGTTTTTCTCATCTATGATTTGACTAATATTGCCGTTATTTAAAATTTGTATTTTATTATTAGATATAGAGTCTATACCTATCTTCCTTGCATCAAAAATTTCAATATCTTGTCCCCATTTAAGATTAATGTATTCTGTAATATCATTGAGTAAATTAGTTCCTTCTATATTATGGCTTTTTAAATAATTTTGCATCCACGCGGGAGAATGTCTATTTTTTATATTTTTAATTATATTAAATTTTAGATCGTTTAATGATTGATATGATGCGTTATTACATTTTCTATTTATATTATTGGCTTTTATATGGTGATAATAATTTTTGAGAGGTTTGTTAAGCAAGGTACTAATTTCTCTTGCAAGTCCGATTAAAAATGAGGTATCTTGTCTATTTGCTGTCAGTTTTAGTTCAATTATTTTATCTTGAAGTGCTCTTAATTGATATGTTTCTTCTATCTCAAATCCGGCCATTGTTAGTTTTTCAGTCAGCTTATCAAACTCTATGTTTTGTAAGTCAATTATTTGGCCAAGCCATTTCCATGATACTTTCATTTTTATTATTTAATATAATTCTGCATATTAAGATGATAGTTTATTAACTTTTATAGCGATTGAATACAACTGAAAATATGATTATATTTACTTAGCTTTCTTGAAAGATAATTCATTGTCTTTAGCATACTTTTCCATGAAACGCATAAATCTATCCCAATCTGATGGGCTTTTAATTACATAAATTGATTCAATAGCATGAGGTTTTCCATTAATAAATTTTGCATTTACATCTTTTGTCATAATTTCTCCTTCATCATCTCTTAGATACATGCCTGTAATGTCTCCCTCATCTTTCATTACTGATTGCAGGATATTTGGATTACTAAATCTAAAAGTCGCTGTCCCTGTACTACCGTCTTTAGATCTCGTTAGTTTAACTTCTGGCACAACATCTTCGTTGATTCCTTTAATAAACTGAATAACAGCCATAATTATATTCTTTCCCTCTTTTTAAAAATTTGAATATTTTTGTTATGTAATACAATAAAATAAATATTTATTATATGTTGGCAATAAGCTAATTTCTAGTGTAATTGTTGTTGCAATTTATAATTATAGTATATTTTGTATTGAATATATTATTAATTATGAAATTGTGAAAAGCGGAATCTTATGATTATATTAGATTGTATCTTTAGTAACATTTATATCACCAGCCTTATATGTGTCCATCCTAGATATAGAATTAATTAATTATTATTTCAATATTTTTTATACTGGGGTGGGAGGATTCGAACCTGCGAATGGCGGAGTCAAAGTCCGCTGCCTTACCGCTTGGCTACACCCCAACAACTATATTGTAACAAAAAGATATAGTATTTTGTCAAGTTTTAATTCTTCCTCAAAATAGCTTCTAGTTCTTGCGGTAAATTGGTATTGAATATACGCTTTTGCTTTTTTGTATTTAAATATTTTAACGTTATTTCTTTTTTATTAATTTCATCGTCTCCTAATATAAGACATACGGATGCATTTGATCTATAAGCCCTTTTCATTTGTTTTTGTAAATTGTTGTTATATAAATCTAACTCAAAATTGATTTTGTATTTTTCTAAAGTTTTTATAATATTCCAAATTTTTCTTTGTGCTTCTGTACCTTGAGTAATTATATATATAATTGGATTGTTTTTTTTGATGTGTAAATTATGTTTTACGATAGATAAAAGTCTTTCTATGCCAATTGCCCATCCTACTGCAGGAGTATGAGGTCCTCCTAATTGTTTAATTAAACAGTCATATCTTCCTCCTCCACAAATTGTATCTTGACTTCCTAGCTCATCTACTTTCATTTCAAAAGCTGTATAATTATAATAGTCCAACCCTCTTACTAATTTATCGTTAATATCGTATTCAATATTTAATTCGTTTAAGTACTGGCATACTAAATTAAAATGATTTCTAGATTCGTACCCTAAATATTTATTTAGTGATGGTGCTTGATTCAGTATTTCTTGTGTTTTTTTATTTTTACTATCTAAAATTCGTAGAGGATTAGTTTTTAATCTTGTTTGCGAGTCATTGTCTAAATCTTCTTTATAGCTTATTAAATAGGTGATGAGAGATTCTTTGTAAAGGTTTCTTTCTTCAAGATTACCTATGGAATTGATTTCTATTTTATAATTAAAACATTGAAATTCTTGTAACAGTTGAGTAGCTAATCTAATAACCTCTGTATCTGCCATAGGGTTGATGCTACCTATACATTCTATGCCAAGTTGATGAAACTGTCTTTGTCTACCTTGTTGAGGTCTTTCATATCTAAACATGGGACCTAAGTACCATAATCTATTAGTTTTACTTTCTTGATACAGTTTATTACTAACAAATGATCGAACAACGCTTGCTGTTCCTTCAGGTCGAAGCGTTATTTGTCTTTTGCCTTGATCAGTAAAACTGTACATTTCTTTATTTACTATATCTGTTTCATTGCCTATACTTCTATTAAATAAAGATGTAGATTCTAGTATAGGTGTTCGAATTTCAGAATAGTTTGATAAAGCCAATATTTCCTTAGTTTTATTATATATGTGTTGCCATAATATAATATCATTCGGTAGTATATCTTTAGTTCCTCGTAGCGGTTGCATGATATAATTTTTAATATATTTTGATTTTATTATATTTCAAATTTTTGATTTTTACTATCATTATTAATGTTTTTGATCGGGCAAGGAGGGATTCGAACCCCCGACACCATGGTTCGTAGCCATGTGCTCTAATCCACTGAGCTACAAGCCCTTGTGTAAATAAATTATATCATTTTTTCATGAAAAACTTGTTTTTTATTTAATTTAACTGTAATATTCTCATGTGTTTTTGAAATTTTAACTCGTTATTTTCTTAGATTTACTATCGATTTTATAAAATATAGTTTTTAATAGTTTTTTGTAATTCATATTAACATTAAGATGATTTTATGGGTAAAACAATACTTTATCAAGATAATGCTCGTAAAGCCTTGGAACAAGGAATGGATATTTTGACGGAAGCTGTTTCAGTTACTTTAGGCCCTAAAGGTAGAAATGTGGTACTAGAACGTAAATTTGGTGCTCCTCAAATTGTTAATGACGGTGTAACAATTGCAAAAGAGATAGAATTGAAAGATTTAATTGAAAATACTGGTGTAGCTTTAATTAGACAGGCAGCCTCAAAAACTAATGATGTTGCGGGTGATGGTACCACCACTGCTACAGTATTAGCTCATGCTATTGTTAAGCAGGGCTTGAAAAATGTAGCTGCAGGTGCTAATCCAATGGTATTAAAAAAGGGTTTAGAGAAAGCTGTAAAGTTTGTTGTTTCCAAAATAGCCGAATTTTCTAGACCCGTAGCTAATGTAAGAGATATAACTCAAGTTGCTGCTATTTCAGCAGGTAATGATCATGACATAGGTATAATGATAGCAAATGCTATAGAAAAAGTCGGTAAAGAGGGAGTAATATCTTTAGAAGAAGGTCAGTCTACAGTAACTCAGCTAGATGTGAAAGAAGGTATGAAATTTGACAAAGGTTTTATTTCTCCTTATTTTGTTACAGATTCATCTAAAATGGAAATAGTTCAAGAAAATCCTTATATTTTATTAACTGATAAGAAAATCACCTTAATTCAGCAAGAGCTTTTGCCCATTTTGGAACAAGTATCTAAAACAGGTCGTCCCCTATTAATTATTGCGGAAGATATAGAAAAAGAAGCTTTGGCTACAATTATTGTCAATAAGTTAAGAGGTATAATTAATGTTGTTGCTGTAAGAGCTCCTGGTTTTGGAGACAGAAGAAAAGCTTTACTCGAAGATATTGGTGTTTTGACTGGTGGTCAAGTAATTACTGAAGATATTGGTTTAACACTAGATAATATCTCTTTAGACAGTTTAGGTATTGCTAGAAGAATTTATGTGACGAAAGATACGACTACTATTATTGCTGATGGGCATGATATTTATATAAAAGCAAGGTGTGATCAAATTAGAAGACAATTAGAAGTTAGCAGTAATAGTTATGAAAAAGAAAAATTACAAGAAAGATTAGCCAAATTGGCTGGTGGTGTGGCTGTTATTAAAGTTGGTGCCGCTACTGAAACTGAAATGAAGGACAAAAAACTACGTTTAGAAGATGCAATTAATGCTACTAGAGCTGCTATCGAAGAAGGAATAGTACCCGGTGGTGGGTCTACGCTTGTGCATTTATCTACAGATTTGAATCTATGGGCAAAAAATCATTTGATAGGAGAAGAGCTAGTTGGTGCTTTAATTGTAGAAAAAGCTTTATTAGCTCCATTAACTAGAATTGTTGAGAATGCAGGTTCTAACGGAGCCGTTATTGTAGAAAAAGTTAAGCAAAGCGATTTTTCAGTGGGATATAATGCAAATACAGGTAATTTAGTTGATATGTATGAAGAAGGTATAATTGATCCATCCAAAGTGACACGCTCTGCTTTACAGAATGCTTCTTCTATTGCTTCAATGGTTTTAACTACAGAATGTATCGTTACGGAAAAGGAAGATGAATAGTTTATAATTATTTTTATGGTATAATACTAAGACGAATATAAATATTTGAGTATCAAGTAAATCCCATGCTTTGTTTTGAGTTGAGCAATAATATAGAGATTGATAATAGCTATTTCTGTAATATTGACATTAATATAGTAAGTGTAAATAGAATAATAGTTTTGTGTTTTATTATATATATATTTAAATCTTTTAATATATTGTTGACTTGTTATTGACGTAGGATTTTTATAGTGATTATTCAATACTGTAAATGCCATATTTTGTGTGAATGAATTACTCAGCACTTTCTGAATAATATGAATAGTTTTAATGCTATCTTCAAATTCGCATAAGCAGTTGTTACTAGGGTGTCTAGTATAATTTCCAGATCTAAGACGAAAAATTTGCTCTTTTTTTCTTGATCTAATAAGTCTATTTTCATTATAAATGTTTTCTAGGTTATATATATCGATTGCTTCCAAACTAATTAATAATAAATCTATTTTTTTTTAAAATGTAGTTTTTTATTCATGGGTTTTAAAATCATGTTTCTCGCTTAAATTAATACAAAAAAAAGAATACCATTATATTTTTGATGATTAGTATGATATTAATTATTTACTAATCATCTGAGTTCCTTTAGTTACTTCCAGCAAATGTAAAATGTGGAAATTTTTCTTGAGCCTGTAAAAGAGATTTATTTTTTCCTTTTTCTTGCCAAAAATTTATGATTTCTGTTGCTTGATTTAATAACTTGACTTTTTCGTTACCTGAGATCCACGGTTTCGCTTCTAGTTCAGTTTTTAATTGTTCCCATGCATCATTCCGTGGCCAAAAAAAATAAGCAGTAAGTGGGCTGGAGTTTTTACCTACCATATGATCAACAGCAATTGCTACATTATTCTCCAACCATAATATTTTAAATGTAAATTTGGACAATTTAGTTCTCCCGATTGTAGATTTATTTATCTATAGCTTTAACAATTAAATTATTTACAGTTTTGGTTGGTTGTGCACCTTCTTGTATTCTTTGTTGAATTTTCATGATATTTAGTTTTGTTTGTTTTGTTATGGGATTATAAAATCCAACCTCTTCTAATGCTTTGCCATCTCGCCTCTTTTTGCTGTCAATTATAATAATACGATAACTAGGTTGTTTTTTTCTACCGAATCTTTTTAGTCTAATTTTTAACATAGTTTTTTAGTCTATTATAGTATATGAGCATCAAATATGGAATACAATTATATATAAACGATTCTTTGATATACATTATGCTTTAAGTATATAAAAATCGTATTTAGTGTTAATTTTATGTTACTGATTCGATTCTGATATTATTGAAAATAACAGTTAAGCATTGTAAAAATATAATTCCTAGCATTGGGGACATATCCATACCAAAAATCATAGGTATTGTTCCTCGAAACAATCTTAAATATGGATCAGTTAATCTGTTTAATGAACAGAAAGGCTCATTATACCAATTCACTGTCGGAAACCAGGCCAAAGATAGTTTTAGAAGTATTAAAATTAAATATATCTCAGAGAAATTAGCAATAGATGTGAAAATTAAATTAAAGGAGTTTGTTATGATGTTCATTATTTGTATATTGATTTAATAATTGATAGTAGAGTATATAACTATAATTATAAAATTTTAGTTGTGTAAATATTTAAATCAGGATATTTGTTTCCTATTTTTTCTAATATTTGATGCTTACAAGTAATACAAATGATTTTGATTTGATTAATTTTAACATGTTTTTCTTTTGTTAAATAATCTAAAAAATTAATTAAAATATCGTTATTAATATGTAAATTTACTATGATAATTTTTTGTTGTTTTTTGTTATTCATATTAATAGTACAATTATTCATCTTATCTAGTTTTTGTCTAAAATTTATATGATTTAATTCTACCCCTGGTATTAAGTTTAGAGCATCTGTTATAAAGTTATAGGAATCTACCAAATCAGTTAGTATCATATATGATTCTTTTTGTTTTAAAGTGCAAAATGTTTGGATATGATCAATTTGCTTAATATAAATATTTTGTATGTACATCCATTTTCTCATTACTTCGTAAATCATAAGCAATCCTAACTTTCTGTAGCTTTCATTATACATATTTTGTGAGACTAATGTAGGATTCATTATTTGGCTTGATAATTGTTGTATGATAGGATGTGATACAATGTATATGTTTAATTGCATATATTTTAATTATGATATTTTCTGATTTTTTATATAGTTTAAAGTATTTATTTATAATATATAATGATCTTATATGTTTTAGGAAGATTATATGGTAATTAAGACTTCTCGCAACCGATGGAATTGGGGTTTTTCAAAGGGAGCCGAAAGCTGGAATGGTAGATTAGCTATGCTAGCTTTTATATTGATTTTTTTATTAGAATTTTTTTTTCTTTTTCTGTAATTCAATTTCTTGGAATAGAATAGCTGTTCAAAATAAGAAAACTATTCCTAATCTTACTAAAAAGTAAGATTAGGAATAGTTATATTTGTCTATATGTTTTTTTATTATAGTCTAGTCTAAGGGTCTCATTGATAGTACAGCCTCGTTTTCTCTATTGATTCCTTTTTCGAAACCAGCAGCTGCAGCTCTAGCTCTACCAGCATGCCATAGATGTCCTATAAATAGGAAGAAACCTAAGAAAAAGTGAGATGTTGTTAACCAACTTCTAGGAGATACATAGTTTACTGAATTGATTTCTGTTGCAACACCACCTACAGAATTTAGAGATCCTAATGGTGCATGAGTCATGTATTCAGCAGCTCTTCTTTCTTGCCAAGGTTGTATATCGTTTTTGATTTTATTTAGATCTAATCCATTTGGCCCTCTTAATGGTTCTACCCAAGGAGCTCTTAGATCCCAAAATCTCATTGTTTCCCCTCCGAATATGATTTCTCCACTAGGAGATCTCATTAAGTATTTACCTAAGCCCGTAGGACCCTGTGCGGATGCAACATTTGCTCCTAGTCTTTGGTCTCTAACTAAGAAAGTAAAAGCTTGTGCCTGCGATGCTTCGGGTCCAGTGGGGCCATAAAACTCGCTTGGGTAAGCTGTATTGTTATACCAAACAAAGTTAGATGCTGTTAAGCCCATTATAGACAAGGCTCCTAAGCTATATGATAAATAGGCTTCGCCAGACCATACAAAAGCTCGTCGTGCCCAAGCAAATGGTTTAGTTAAAATATGCCAAATACCACCAGCAATACAAATAACACCAATCCAAACATGGCCACCGATCAAGTCTTCCATATTATTAACACTAACAACCCATCCATCACCTCCAAAAGGTGATTTTAGTACATATCCAAAGATTATAGAAGGATTTAAAGTAGGGTTATTAATTAGCCTGACGTCTCCTCCTCCTGGTGCCCATGTATCATATACTCCACCAAAAAAGATGGCTTTGATAACGAGTAAAAAAGATCCTATACCCAATAAGATTAAATGAATCCCAAGTATAGTTGTCATTTTATTTTTGTCTCTCCAATCGTATCCAAAAAATGGAAATGATTCCTCTAAAGTATCTGGACCAATTATAGAATGATAAAGTCCACCAAACCCTAGAACGGCCGAAGATATTAGATGCAGTACACCAACTACAAAATATGGATATATATTGTTGATTTCTCCACCTGGCCCGACACCCCATCCTAGTGTTGCTAGATGGGGAATCAGGATAAAACCTTGCTCATATAGTGGTTTTTCGGGTACAAAGTGTGCTACTTCAAAGAGTGTCATTGCTCCTGTCCAGAATACCATGACTCCTGCATGAGCTACATGAGCACCTAATAGTTTTCCGGATACATTTATAAGTCTTGCATTACCAGACCACCATGCAAAACCTGTAGATTCTATATCTCTTCCACCTACGCTAGTATTGTTATTAAAGGGCGTTTCCACGTGGTAAAACCTCCTCAGGGAATATGAAGTTTTCATGAGGTTGGTCTTGAGCAGCCATCCATGCACGAATACCTTCGTTTAGTAAAATATTTTTAGTATAAAATGTTTCAAATTCTGGATCTTCGGCAGCTCTTAGTTCTTGTGATACAAAATCATAGGCTCTTAAGTTTAGAGCTAATCCTACAATTCCAAATGCACTCGTCCACATGCCTGTTACTGGAACAAACAACATGAAGAAGTGCAGCCAGCGTTTGTTAGAGAAAGCAACACCGAATATTTGTGACCAGAAGCGATTTGCTGTTACCATTGAATAAGTTTCTTCTGACTGAGTTGGAGTAAATGCTCTGAAAGTATCTGCAGCATCACCATCTTCAAATAATGTGTTTTGCACAGTTGCACCATGAATAGCACATAGAAGTGCTCCACCTAATATTCCAGCTACTCCCATCATATGAAACGGGTTTAAAGTCCAGTTATGAAAACCTTGTAAGAATAATAAGAATCTGAAAATAGCTGCGACTCCAAAACTAGGAGCAAAAAACCAGCTTGCTTGTCCTAAAGGATACATTAAAAATACAGAAACAAATACAGCTATTGGTCCAGAAAAAGCGATTGCATTATAAGGTCTAATACCCACTAGTCTAGCTATTTCAAATTGTCTCAGGCAAAAACCAATTAGACCAAACGATCCATGTAACGCAATAAATGCCCATAATCCACCAATTTGGCACCACCGTGTGAAGTCGCCTTGCGCTTCAGGTCCCCATAATAACAACAATGAGTGTCCCATACTATTAGCAGGTGTTGACACTGCCGATGTTAAAAAGTTGCAGCCTTCTAAATAAGAGCTTGCTAAGCCGTGTGTATACCAAGATGTTACAAAGGTAGTTCCTGTTAACCATCCTCCTAGTGCAAGATAAGAGCATGGAAATAGTAATAATCCAGACCAACCAACAAATACGAAGCGATCTCTTTTTACCCAATCATCTATTAGATCAAAACGACCGCGATTTTTTTCTTGTCCAATTGCTATGGTCATATATAAATTCTCCAGAGCAAATTAATCAAGTAAATATATCATAACTAATGATACAAAATTATTTTGTTGACTACACTACTAATTCTAGTTTCGTGAGTTCTTTAGCATGAGTTTACTTTTCTTTACGGTTAAATATAATTATAAGTGTAATTACTCACGAAATTGATTTACTTTGAAAAACTATATAACTATAGTCCTCTAAGTTTTATATTAGCAATTTCACTATTACTCTAAATCAATATATTGCATTAAACTATATTTATTTGTGAATTAGGGCTTCATATGTATTTTGATATTTTATATATACTTTTAATAAAGTTTCTCCATTTGCTTTAATATTAGTTTTATCCTGCATACTGTTTAATTAATATTCTGCTAACCTCAATAATTAAATTCAAAATACAGAATTGAAGCATTTTTAGAAAAGTATCTATGGTCATATAAAAATACTCCGTTAATAAAAATATAAAGAAATTATTTGTGTAAAAGTAAAAAAAAAGAAAGCTAAGTGTAGTTTAGTTAGTCTTTTTTTTTTTGAAAACATGACTTTAAAATTCTATAACTGTGGTTGACAAATATATTTTTTTTATAAATTATATATAAATACTTTTTCTTTCAATACATATGCCACTATGTTTTTATTGATTTTTTGTTCTATGTTATTAAGTTTTAGAGAAGATACGAAAAATTGATTACATATATTGATTAAAGCTTAGGATTTATAAGAATTAATCCTTGATGGTTCCTGAGGACATTTGATTAAACGATTTTTGTCTAGTTTAATGGCTATACTTGTTAAGCTAATAAAGCGATAAGATCGACCTGAATATACTTCAATAGTAGAAGAATTATCTACTTTGTTTATTCCTCTTTATTTCTTGTAATCCCATTAACCTTTAAATAAAATATGTAAACCTTTCCCAATAGGACTAACTTTACAATAAGCATCCGGGAAAATTTGGATGATATTATAGATAGTATGTGATGATACAAAATGATCATGGGATATAGTTAAGCAATTATCTAAATCAATAAATACATAGGGACCTTGATTTAGAATTAATCCTAGATCATGATTATGTTTGTCTTTATTATATAAAGTACCCAGATTTTTGTAGCTGGACCAATGAGATTATTTCTTAAGAACAGGTAAGATTGAGCCAGGTGTATTCATAACAAAAGGACACTTTAAAAGCTTTGTCTTGAAGAGAGGAGGCTATTATATTATCATATTATTAGTTAGTTATATTACTATTTAATTTGTTTAAATTATATCTTTTTTTTTCTCTATTTGTGTTGTGTTTTACGCTTGTGTATTTACTTTTGTAAAATTTATTTAGTAAGATTTTATATATTTTTTTACATGTCTTATTTCTAGCGTTGTTTTCATTATTTTTGAAGAATTTTTAGTTGAATAATTTAAGCTTGTAGGTTCTTTGCTTATCCTTAGTTAGTTAATATTGTGTTCACGGAGCTTATAAAATATTTTATGTTGCTAGAATGGTTTATTATTTGTTGTACTAAGGGAATTTATATAACTTTTGATTTAATTGCGTATTTTTGCTTTTAATCTGTAAAACTATCCGATATGATATTTGTGTTTCCAAATGAAAATTCGTCCATAAAATTTCCTCATGATATACTATTTAGAGTTAAAATAATTAAAGTTCTATATCAATAGAAAGTTAGTCATGATAATATAGTGAAAAACAAAAGAGCAAACTATATGATGCTTATAAAATATTTAGCTTTTATATTCGCTTTTATGAATCCTTTCAATACTGTACAGTCTGTTCTTTCAACTGTGCTTCTTCCTCATATTTAGTTGCTATAGCTCCAGATAGTGGCTATATTAGTCGAGAACAAATAAAATTAACCCTCTTAGGTTGTTCTGTTAATCAAAGTAAACGCAATAAATCTGAAGGATCTGTATAAATAAGAGAGACTTTGATTTATATTACTTTAACTACTGTAAGTCCTTCTGATAAAGTAACCATAAAAGCGAGTTCTTGTTCAAAACAAATGTCAGATGAAGATTTTCAATATATGAAAATCTTCATTCTTGATTTTTTGAGAAAAAGAAAATAAAATGAGCTTGTTTTCTTGTGCGTTTTGTTGATGAGTTGTTAGTAGTAGGCCAAAATATTGTTAATAGTTCTGATAAAGTGATTTCAGTAAAAAATTTAGCACGAAGTATAATTTGTAAACATAAATAATTATACAATAAGTGAAGTTGACTATTCGGCAGCAAATTACGATGATGCAAAATTAAGAAATTATAGTGGTAATTTGATTGTTTTATGATATTAAATGTTAAAAAATTGAGTTCTATAATAAATTTACTGTACTTTTTATTTGATTTTGAATTGGTCTTAGTAAAATTATCATAATTGATGAGGTCTTTTACTCCTTTGTGAATTGGGCTATTTTTTATTACTTGTTTTCCAAATGACATTTTGACTAAAGATAATCTTTCTAAAGATTGTATTAATTGTAATCTAAATATATATATTTATTTCTTAGAAAATCTATTCTTTTTGTTTTGCTGAATTTTTATATTTAGCTGACTTATTTATAAAATTAGATTGCAAGACTCTTTACCATTTTTATATATCTTATTTTTCTGTATTGCATTAAAAGCATGTTTATGGAAGTTTAATAAAGTGTATAAAATGATTTATATTGCATATACTCTATACGTAATATTTAAATTCCAAGCTAGTATAGTTTTTTGCAATTCAAACAAATAAACTATATCATTCATTATTGCAATTTGATATGAAGATAATTTTAATTTCTAATGTATATAAACAATATCTCGTAGATATTAATTGATGATTATTTAATTAAATATTTTTAATAAACTTTAAAATGATAGCTGAGATCTTACGCTTTTTAACACCCAATAATACAATATATTTTATAAATGAGTTCAATATTTTTTGTCTTACACAATAAATTTGCTATTTTTATATATGTATTTTAATATGGATCATTTTTATAGATTTAGTGTAAATGAAGATTCAGTAAGTAATTTAATCTACCACCATATACTTTTTCTGTTCACTGTGTCAAATCAGTAATTCTTTGGAATAGATAACCAGTACCCCTTGCAGTTAAAATTAAGTCTGGATTACTGGGATCATCTTCAAGCTTTGCTCTTAATCTAGAAATATGAACATCAACCACTCTAGTATCAACATGTCTTTCGGGTGTATAACCCCATACTTCTTGTAATATGGATGATCTTGAAAAAGCTTCTCCAGCTTTACTAACTAATAATTCCAATAAACTAAATTCCATTCCTGTTAATCTAACTCTTTCGTTATTTTTATATACTTGTCTTTTATTTGTATCAATTTTTAGAAAACCAATATTGATTATTCCCGAACTGGGTATACCAGGATTTATATTGATTTTATCTGCTCTTCTTAATACTGAACGAATTCTTGCTTCTAGTTCTTTGGGTGAAAAAGGTTTTACTACATAATCATCTGCTCCCAGCTCTAATCCGGTAATTCTGTCGGATACATCACCTAAAGCTGTTAGCATAATAATAGGTACATCCGATTCTTTTCGTAATTCCTGGCATACGCCATACCCATCTAGTTTTGGCATCATTACATCTAATACAACTAAATTTGGATATTCTTGTCGAAATACTATCAATGCTTCTTCTCCATCCGATGCACTTACGACTTCATATCCAATCATAGATAATCTAGTCTCTAAGATTCTTCTTATACTGGTTTCATCATCAACTACGAGTATTTTCTCTCTTTGTATTTCCAATTTATATTTCTCCTATTATCTCACATATTATGTCAACTATAAATTATAGTAAATGATATTTCATTTCATATTCCATCATGATTATTGATAAATAAATAAACAAATCGCGTATTTTGTTTGATCATTCTTATACTGACTTAGCTTAGCTTGAAGTCTTTTTTGAGTTTTATTTTTATAATGCAATACAAAAAAAATAAAACTTTAAAAATCGTGTTTTTATTACTTTAATCTATATCTATATTTATTACATTATTATTATATAGTTATATATGTATTCGTATGTTTTAAAAAGATGCTTGCTTGTTTAATTGATAGCTTATAGTGAAGTTTTACTGATTTATAAAAAGTACAAATTATTGTTTATATTTAAATCTATAAACTGAAAATTTTTAAGAAGTTGTATTCTTACAGATGTTCAGATTACTTCTATATAATTTTATGTTATAGATATAGTCTGAAAAATGGTAGATAGTACTGTAATGTCAAGTAAAAGTTCTTGTATATTTTTTCAAAAACTACATAATCAATAATAAAACAATAGAACCGATAGTAACTGTTACTTTCACTAAAAAATTAAAAAGAGATAAGAATAGTGACATTGTTAAGGAAGCTGATATTTTACAATCCACATAATAGTCAGGTGAAAATATATTCTTTAATTTAGCACTAAAGGAATTTTCAGTTTACATAAAGTATAAATAAGAAATGTTTGATTTTTATAGTTTTATATTGAAAAAACTGAAATTCATTACTAAGCTAAGAACGATACGATAGTAAGTTTAGATGATTTAGACAGTCAATTAGTCAAGAGAATAAGATCGTCTATCATTATTTTTTTAATATAGTTGTGAATGCTTAGTAAGCAGTTATTGCAGTTATAGATATTACACATCAGTATCTACAGATATTGATTATATATATAAAAAGCTATTTATAAAAATACCTACATCAATTGTAGATATTAAAAAAAAGCAATTGAAATTAAATTGAGAGAATAATGTTTTACTCTTGATTTCAAAAAATATGACCAGTCACTAGTGACTGGTCATATTTTTTGAAGCAAAAGACCATGCATCTAGAAAACATTTTATGGTGCTTTAAAGAACAAAATTTACTTATATTTATTACATTATAGTTATATATATAGTTATCTCAGCAAATTATTTATGTATTTATAAATATCTAAGTGCTAGTATTTTAATTTCTATGTCTTTCCATTTTTTACTCTCTTGAGAGTTTCATCTAAATAAACTTTTCATGGTAAATAGATCAACTTTTTATGTAAAATAATCTAAAAGTTTATTTGTGCTGATGAAAATATCTACACTTAGAAGCTTCAAGAGATTGTACTCCCATGATAGTCATATTGTCTCTATGTTGCTTCATCTTGGAGCTACATCTTCAAAGGTGTTCAAGAACTTATAATCATCAAAAGAAGGATGTGACATGACCTCTGAAAAAGTACATCATAAATAACGGTAATATAAATGAGATAATCTTAGTTTCTTTTACTAAAAAAATAAACAGAGATAAAGACGGTAATGTTATCAAAGAAACAGATACTTCACAACTTAAATATCATTCAGGTAAAAATACGTTCTTTAATCTATCACCGAAAGGAGCATCAGGTGTATCTAGTTCAAAGAAAAAATAAATTAATTTCAATAGTAAAAGTAAAAAATGTTTGAATTTTCTATTTTATATAGCCACATTAATTTATTCCAGAGAGTCATAAAATTGCTATTTGTTGCATCATCTAATGTATTACAGTCTTTTATTAATAAGTGTTTATTTGTAATTGGATTAATGTATGTTATAAAAAAAATACACCGTTTCACGCATTACCATCTCACGAGCCCATAGCTAAGCTGAATCCTTTTAGAGTTTTCCAACATTCTATTTGTATTTATCAAAATTTCCCTGATTCGTTACCAGATAATGAGTTTATATGGATACTGAAAAATGGTTTTTGGGTTACAAAAAATTTTGTAAGAATGATCTTTGCAGATGATTTTAATAATGTTGTTACTCAGATTTTTCATATGTTAGCCGGAAAAATAGACTCTAAGCATTTAATACCTAAGGCAGGTAGATATATCTATATACTAGCTTTCTCAGAAGGTGCTTTAGCTTCAGTTTTTTTATTGAGTATAAGTTTGTTATTTATTATACCTCTTGTTCTTAAACGTACGGTAATATATCTTAGTCGTGATCTTCATAAGCACTATGAGATGGCACTCAAAATAAAAAAGAGTATTGTATACCAAGACATTCTACTGGTGGACAAGTTAAAGCTAAATTAGCAGATGATTCATTGTATAAATTTATTTAGATAGAAGTGAGGCTGACTTTAATAAAGTAATGAATACGATAATAAATGAGTTCATAAAGGAAAATGAGGTTTAATTTCTTTAAATGATAAAAAGCTAATTATTATGATGTGTAATAATTCATTGAAAATTATGTCAGGCACAAGTGACTGGTCAATTGAGAAAATAATTGGGGTAATTAATATTGTAGATGAGACAATTCATATTTGTATTGACAGTCTAAATAAGTAAAAAATATCAAGTAAAGGAATTTGTAAAATAAAAGAAAAGATAGAAAAAGCCCAATATAATCCTAATTTTGGTCTTTTAAAGAGAAAACATAGCCTTCGTGTTTTCATGTATGACTCGAACACAAGCACAAAGTTATGAAAGCGGGTAAGTGTTTATCCAGTTTTAATTTAGCCTACTAGTATGTTCAGATAGTAGGCCGTGTTTTGGTAATAAGTAATTATATTCATTAAAACCTATGATTAATAATAGCATAAAAAAACTCGAATACATTCTTTTTTTAATTCTTTAAAGAATAAAAGTTATTGGTTTACTTTTGGTGAATACTTAACTTTTAAAATTTTTTTTATAATTTCAATCTGGTCTTGATATTAATAGATGGACCATTAAATGTAATTGATATTGATAATTATCAATATCATAAGACTTTAGATCTAATCTTGTTTAAAATGCTAATTAAAGGTGCATATATTGAAGTTAGTCCAAGTGCAACAAGTCTACATATTTTTTATACCGGTAAATGGTCTTACCATCAAAAAAAAGTATTATTTCGATTGGCCATAAATCTGTGAAAATTACATGTGGGGTTTATTGCAGTAATGATGTGCGCTTTATCATTTTAACGGGTCAATCAATAGTCTTAAAAACTCAAATGACTAATAAGCCTTTAGTAAATTTATCTGATTTGAATCAGGAAATAGAAAATTTAGCTCAACTTTTTTTCGATTATGATACATTTGTAGATATTTATAATTCTTTTGAAACTTTTGAAAAAACACCTCTTAATCTAAATCTGCCAACTTTAAATACAGCTGGCATTAGTAAAAAGTATATTCAAATAAAAGAAAAAAGTTTGGTTTCAAATTGGAAATAGCAGTATATTTTAAACGATAAAGAGTAGATATAATTTTAGATGTTTCTATTACGTTGATTAATTTAAATAATTGCAGGAATTCATTTGTGAAAAGTTTGTATAATCGTACGATGATTAGAACTTCTATTATTGCACTAGCATTACTTTTGTTTTGCTTGATTATACCTATATTAATTACAGACTTTTATTGATGATCTTTGAAATATATATCAACTATATTTTACTTATATTTAAATATGTGTTGATAGTTATTTGATCGAAAAGAGTGATAAGTAAACTGTTCAATAGGTAATTTTATTCTGGAGTTTTTTGGTTACGTTCTAGCCATGTGGACACAAGATATAATTTCCAAAAAATGTTAAGAATAAGGGGTTGACAATATACTATTAGAGGCAGTATGCTTGTCTACATACAGTTGCAATTTAAGTTTTAAGAAAACTAAATATATGGCAGCTTATAAAGAGCGATTTGAATAATTTATAGCATCTATTTGAATGCTACATATTCTGGATACTACGGAGAGTTTGATCCTGGCTCAGGATGAACGCTGGCGGTATGCCTAACACATGCAAGTTGAACGAAAGCTTACGCTTTAGTAGCGGACGGGTGAGTAATACGTGAGAATCTGCCCTTGGGAGGGGAATAACGATTGGAAACGATCGCTAATGCCCCATATGCTTTAGAGTGAAAAAGAGTAATCTGCCCGAGGATGAGCTCACGCCTGATTAGCTAGTTGGTAGAGTAAAAGACTACCAAGGCGACGATCAGTAGCTGGTTTTAGAGGATGATCAGCCACACTGGAACTGAGACACGGTCCAGACTTCTACGGAAGGCAGCAGTGGGGAATTTTCCGCAATGGGCGAAAGCCTGACGGAGCAATACCGCGTGAGGGAAGAATGCCTGTGGGTTGTAAACCTCTTTTATTAGGGAAGAAGTATGACGGTACCTAATGAATAAGCATCGGCTAACTCCGTGCCAGCAGCCGCGGTAATACGGGGGATGCAAGCGTTATCCGGAATCACTGGGCGTAAAGCGTCTGTAGGTGGTTTAGTAAGTCTGCTGTTAAATATTAGGGCTTAACCCTAAGCCAGCAGTGGAAACTATTAGACTAGAGTATGGTATGGGTAGAGGGAATTCCCAGTGTAGCGGTGAAATGCGTAGATATTGGGAAGAACACCAGAAGCGAAAGCGCTCTACTGGGCCATTACTGACACTCAGAGACGAAAGCTAGGGGAGCGAATGGGATTAGATACCCCAGTAGTCCTAGCTGTAAACGATGGATACTAGATGTTGCGCGTATCGATCCGTGCAGTATCGTAGCTAACGCGTTAAGTATCCCGCCTGGGAAGTATGCTCGCAAGGGTGAAACTCAAAGGAATTGACGGGGGCCCGCACAAGCGGTGGAGCATGTGGTTTAATTCGATGCAACACGAAGAACCTTACCAGAACTTGACATGCCATGAATCTTTACGAAAGTAGAGAGTGCCTTAGGGAACATGGACACAGGTGGTGCATGGCTGTCGTCAGCTCGTGTCGTGAGATGTTGGGTTAAGTCCCGCAACGAGCGCAACCCTTGTCTTTAGTTGCCATCATTAAGTTGGGTACTTTAAAGAGACTGCCGGTGACAAACCGGAGGAAGGTAAGGATGACGTCAAGTCAGCATGCCCCTTATGTTCTGGGCTACACACGTGCTACAATGGTCGTGACAAAGAGTTGCGAGCTTGTGAAAGTAAGCTAATCTCATAAACGCGGCCTCAGTTCGGATTGTAGGCTGAAACTCGCCTGCATGAAGGTGGAATCGCTAGTAATCGCCGGTCAGCTATACGGCGGTGAATCCGTTCCCGGGCCTTGTACACACCGCCCGTCACACCATGGGAGCTGGCCACGCCCGAAGTTGTTACTCTAACCCTTATGGAGGAGGGCACCTAAGGCAGGGCTAGTGACTGGGGTGAAGTCGTAACAAGGTAGCCGTACTGGAAGGTGTGGCTGGATCACCTCCTTAATTAGGGTTTGCAAAGTGAACTTAATAACTTTACATCCCAGATCGAAAATATAAGAGCTCTTAATTTAAGTGTTCTAAGAAATTTGAGTAACTAAGGGCTATTAGCTCAGTTGGTTAGAGCGCACCCCTGATAAGGGTGAGGTCCCTGGTTCAAATCCAGGATAGCCCAGCTCAAAGTAGCGGGGGTATAGCTCAGTTGGTAGAGCGCTGCCTTTGCAAGGCAGACGTCAGCGGTTCGAGTCCGCTTATCTCCAAAAAAATAATTCAACTATTTAAGCTTAGACTAACTAAGCTTAAATAGAATGTACTAGTATATGTTAGTACAAGTATTAAGTAAATTTAAGGCTTACGGTGGATTCCTTGGCATTTAGAAGCGATGAAGGGCGTGACTACCGACGAAATGCTTCGGGGAGCTGGAAGTAAGCTATGATCCGGAGGTTCCCGAATGAGGCAACTCTTTAATACTGCCTATTGAATTCATAGATAGGTAAGAGCTAACTTAGCGAACTGAAACATCTTAGTAGCTAAAGGAAAAGAAAGCAAAAGCGATTCCCCTAGTAGCGGTGAGCGAAATGGGAACAGCCTAAACCACTTGAATAAGTTCTAGTGGGGTTGTGGGACAGTTAAAATAATAGTAGCAAACTAGGCGAAGCAATTGGAATATTGTATCATAGAAGGTGACAGTCCTGTAGCCGAAAGTAAGTTTCTATTTATACTGCATCCCAAGTAGCATGAGGCACGTGAAATCTTGTGTGAATCAGCGAGGACTACCTCGTAAGGCTAAATATTACTAAATGACCGATAGTGAACCAGTACCGTGAGGGAAAGGTGAAAAGAACCCCGGGAGGGGAGTGAAATAGAACATGAAACCGTAAGCTTACAAGCAGTAGGAGGACGACTAAACGTCTGACTGCGTGCATGTTGAAGAATGAGCCGGCGACTTGTAGGTGGTGGCAGGTTAAGATAGAGAATATCAAAGCCATAGTGAAAGCGAGCTTTAATAGAGCGTAAGTCACCATTTACAGACCCGAACCCGGATGATCTAGCCATGGCCAGGGTGAAGCTTAGGTAGTACTAAGTGGAGGTCCGAACCGACTGATGTTGAAAAATCAACGGACGAGTTGTGGCTAGGGGTGAAATGCCAATCGAATCCGGAGCTAGCTGGTTCTCCCCGAAATGCGTTTTGGCGCAGCGGTTGATGCTTAAACTTAGGGGTAAAGCACTGTTTCGGTGCGGGCTGCGAGAGCGGTACCAAATCGAGGCAAACTCTGAATACTAAGTGTGTAGTCAACCAGTGAGACAGTGGGGGATAAGCTTCATTGTCAAAAGGGAAACAGCCCAGACCACCAGCTAAGGCCCCTAAATAATTGCTAAGTGGTAAAGGAAGTGGGAATGCATAGACAACCAGGAGGTTTGCTTAGAAGCAGCAATCCTTTAAAGAGTGCGTAATAGCTCACTGGTCTAGTGATCCTGCGCCGAAAATGAATGGGACTAAGCAATTTGCCGAAGCTGTGGGATGTTTTACATCGGTAGGGGAGCGTTCTGTGATAGGTAGAAGCATTAACGTAAGTGGATGTGGACAAAGCAGAAGTGAGAATGTCGGCTTAAGTAGCGAAAACATTGGTGAGAATCCAATGCCCCGAAAACCTAAGGTTTCCTTCGGAAGGTTCGTCCGCGAAGGGTGAGTCAGGTCCTAAGGCGAGGTTGAAGAACGTAGTCGATGGATAACAGGTTAATATTCCTGTACTATTTATTGTTGGTATCGAGGGACAAAGAAGGCTAAATTAGCCGGATGTTGGTTACCGGTTTAAACTGTCAAGGTGATGAAGGATGGAGAAAACATCTAGAGCTAAGCAGTGAGTACAAAACACCAAGGTGTTAAAGTAATTGATGTCATACTTTCTAGAAAAGCTCGAAATATCTCAAATAATAAATACCTGTACCCTAAACCGACACAGGTAGGTAAGTAGAGTATACTAAGGGGCGCGAGATAACTCTCTCTAAGGAACTCGGCAAAATAGCCCCGTAACTTCGGGAGAAGGGGTACCCTCGTAGGGTTGCAATAACCAGGTCCAAGCGACTGTTTATCAAAAACATAGGTCTCCGCGAAGTCGTAAGACAATGTATGGGGGCTGACTCCTGCCCAGTGCCGGAAGGTTAAAGAAGTTGGTTAATTGTTAAGATGAAGCTGACGACTGAAGCCCCGGTGAACGGCGGCCGTAACTATAACGGTCCTAAGGTAGCGAAATTCCTTGTCGGGTAAGTTCCGACCCGCACGAAAGGAGTAACGATTTGGACACTGTCTCGGAGAGAGACTCGGCGAAATAGAATTGTCTGTGAAGATGCGGACTACCTGCACCTGGACAGAAAGACCCTATGAAGCTTTACTGTAGCTTGGAATTGAGTTTGAGTCTATTTTGCGCAGTATAGGTGGGAGGCTAAGAATATATACTTGCGGGTATATGGGAGCCATCAGTGAGATACCACTCTAATTAGACTAGAATTCTAACTTTGATAGCCGTCAACCGGCCAAAGAACAGTTTCAGGTGGGCAGTTTGACTGGGGCGGTCGCCTCCTAAAAAGTAACGGAGGCGCGCAAAGGTTTCCTCAGGCTGGTCGGAAATCAGTCGTAGAGTGTAAAGGTATAAGGGAGCTTGACTGCGAGACCTACAAGTCGAGCAGAGACGAAAGTCGGCCTTAGTGATCCGACAGTGCTGAGTAGAAAGGCTGTCGCTCAACGGATAAAAGTTACTCTAGGGATAACAGGCTGATCTCCCCCAAGAGTTCACATCGACGGGGAGGTTTGGCACCTCGATGTCGGCTCATCGCATCCTGGGGCGGTAGCACGTCCCAAGGGTTGGGCTGTTCGCCCATGAAAGCGGTACGCGAGCTGGGTTCAGAACGTCGTGAGACAGTTCGGTCCATATCCGGTGCAGGCGTTAGAGTATTGAGAGGATTTCTCCTTAGTACGAGAGGACCGGGAGAGACATACCTCTGGTGTACCAGTTATTGTGCCAACAGTAAACGCTGGGTAGCCAAGTATGGAAAGGATAACCGCTGAAAGCATCTAAGTGGGAAGCCTACCTCAAGATGAGTACTCTTCCTTTTAGGATAAGATCACGGTAAGATTAACCGTTTGATAGGCGTTAAGTGTAAGTGTAGTAATATATTCAGCTGAGACGTACTAACAGATCGAAAACTTAATACTTAATTGTTATTAGTTAGTTTATTAACATATATTAGTTTAATTTATGTCTTGATACTCATAGCGTAGTGGACCCACTCCAATCCATCCCGAACTTGGTTGTTAAACACTACAGCGGCGATGATACTTAAGAGGAAGCTTTTTGGGAAAGTAGCTCAGTATCAGGACTCTAGACAATTAATTTTTTTATAAATCATCTTATATTTATAAATTACGTATTGGTAGATTGATAGTTAAAGATACTTAGAATATACATATATAGTAAGATAAGCATTATTAAATAAGAAGTTGGTAAGTAAATTTTTGCAGCAGCATGCTTATGCGATTTGTATATATAGTATATATAGGAGGTCGCATAGTAGAGTAGTTCTGGAGTATCATTTGAATTTTTGTTTTTATCCCTTATAAATAATCTTAAGTAAAGCCAATATAAATTGGAATGTATTTTTATTATGATTTTTCATCCAATCATATCATTGTTTTCAGAGCTTAATTTTAGCAAGAGAATTCTTTTGACAATTATATTATAGTTGTTACAGATTAATTATAAACTATCTATTTTCTTCAGAAGCTAACCTAACTTTTCCTAATCTAGCCCAATCTTGTAACGCAGATATAGATCTTTGATCAGTAAAAGACAATGGTACAAAATTTTCAATTACTGTAATAATATCTTGTGTGTTAAATTCTCGCTTTTCATAAAAAGCATTGTGCATGGCCTCTATAATTAGCTGCCTAATCTCAGCACCTGAAAACTTATCTGTTAATTTGCTTAAATTTTCAATATCATATCTTTCCCATGTTAGAGGACGTACTTTCATTAAGTGTATTTGAAAAATTTTTAGTCTTTCTTTATAGTTTGGTAAATCCAGAAAAAAAATCTCATCAAATCTACCTTTCCTTAACAATTCTGAAGGTAATGATAATGCATTATTTGCTGTTGCAACAACAAATACTTGTGTTTCTTTTTCCGAGAGCCATGTGAGAAAAGAACTTAGAACTCGATTTGTAGTACCACTATCCGTATTGTTAGTTAGTCTTGTAAATGCTTTATCAATTTCATCTATCCATAGTATACACGGAGCTGATTGTTCTGATATTTTTATCATTTTACGTATCCTTTTTTCGGATTCGCCAACAATTCCTGTGAAGATTTTTCCTATATCCAATCTCAGCAATGGTATATTCCATTGGTGTGATATAGCTTTTGCACTTAAAGATTTACCTGTTCCCTGAATTCCAACTAACAATATGCCTTTTGGATAAGGTAGACCATAGTTTTTAGCCTGTGTGGAGAATGAATTAGAGCGTTTTTTTAGCCATTCTTTTAAATTGGTCAAACCACCTATATCTTCTAAATTATGGTTACTATAATAAAAATCTAATATGTCAGTCTGTTGAATTAGTTGTTTTTTTTCTTCTAATATACTTTTAAAAACTTCTTGTATAGACTTTTGAGAATATACTAGCTTTGATATAGAGCGTCGGATTTTGTCTATGGAGAATCCTTTATACGCAGATGTTAGATGTGTGTTGTTAATAGAAATATCCATAGACATTATGGCAAATAGTCGTTTTAATTCTTCCTCAATTTCTTGTGTATTAGGTAAAGGAAATTCAATAACAGTAATAGTTGTAGTAAGTAAAGATGGAATTTGTATAATTGGAGCTGATATAATCACATATGAACTCGTCTTATGTAATATTTTTCTTATATTTTTTATCTTTCTAATAACAGCAATATCATTCATGAATACATGAAAATCTTTTAATATAAAAATTTTGGGTGTATTAGATGTTAGAATTTCTATAAACTCTAAAGCTTCGAGAGGATTTCTTTGGGCTTTATTCATATGATTAGGATTGTTTTGATATCCATCAATAAAATCCCAGGAGTAAATAGAATTATTAAATTCTTGATTAAATATTTGGCTAATTGTATATTCCAAGCGTTCTTCTTCATCACTAACGATATATATTAATGAATGCTGAGATGTTAATAGAATTTTGAACTCTTCTTTGAAATTCATGAGTTTATTATATAAATAAGATAATAGTTTTTATTGGATTTAAATGATACCTATATCATATTTAAATTGATAAAATCCAAGATATAGGTACTATTAAATTATTGTATCCCAACATTCTTTCTATTCTTATTACGTCTAGAATTTATGATTCTTCTACCACTTGTAGTTTTCATCCTAGCTCTGAATCCTGATTTCCTTTTTCTCTTTATATTAGTTCCTTGTAAAGTTCTTTTGCTCATTGTATTTTTTTCATCGAGGGACAATATGCCGTATATTTTTAATAAATGTGCGATAATATTAAATCTTCTATAATTATATATATATAACGTATATTTTGTATAGATGGTTTTTATGTTTCAATTATATTTGGTGTTTATTATTTTATTTTTAATTCCTCTTTGTTATTTAGTGACAAATGAAATAGTCAAGCTATTATTTGAAAATCGTTTATCTAAATCTCTAATTCCCTTAGGTAGAAGCCAAAAGTTGACGAAAGAACAAGTGTTGTCTTTAGCTAAAATATATATTCGTAAAAAACAATGGTTATCTTGTATTTTAATGCTTGAGTTTTATGCCAAAATAGATAATTCTAATTTGGGAGAATATTATAATTCTATTGGTTTTTGTTATCAATTAATTGATTTTAATCTTTTGGCAAAGGATTACTATAGCCAAGCAAGAGCATTCTCTCCATCGAATATTTTGTTTTTAAAGAATTTAGCGAAGGTTTATTGGCTTTGCAATAATTTGCAAGATTCTTTAAGTACATATAAGCAGATTCTAGAATTAGATCCTCAAAATAAAATAGCTCTTGATAATATTAATATTTTAATTAAAAAAATAAAGAAAACCTTTTAGATAATAATCGGGATAGCAGGATTTGAACCTGCGACATCCTGCTCCCAAAGCAGGCGCGCTACCAAACTGCGCTATATCCCGTAAGTCAAAACCAATTATACTAAAATATTAAATGAATGTCTACTCGTAAAAAATGTTGACACTTATAGTGGGTACCAAAACATTCCTTTAACACCATCCGGATCTGTAATAAAACCTAAATTTCGATAAAAGCTAATTACATGTGGGTCTGCAAACAGAGTAATAGTACTAATATCGCAAGATCTAAGCTGTTTTATTGTTTGATCCATCAATGTTTTGCCTAGCCCTTTACCTTGAAAATCAGGATGAATAACCACATCCCATATAGTTGCATTAAACGCACTATCAGATGTAGCTCTGGCAAAGCCAATTAATTTTCTTTTTTTATTGTATTCACAGAATAGAGATACTGTTAAAAAGCTATGTTCTATAGCCATTTTTACTTTTTTTAATGGTCTACGTACCCATCCTACAGCATCACATAATTCTTCCAGATCGTAAAGATTGATATCAGTATCAACACTCATATAAATATTTATTGCCTGACCTTTATTTTCTAAATGTTCTATTAATAGAACATTCTTGATTGAATTTGTTTTCTCCATTTGGTTAGGCCAATCAACTAAGTGTTTATTTTTAAAGAAAAATTTCCAAAAAGCCATTCGGTGATTTATTTAATTAAATTTAATTAATGTAACTATTTAAGTAAATCAAAATTTATCCGATATTTTGTAGTTCGATTTTCAATAAATGTTACTATATAAACATAAAATTCATATTATCGACTAACATATTATAGTATAACTAATTTTTTTGTTTTAGTTAGCTTGTAACCTTTTGTTATATTACATATCGTTATATTTTCTAAGAGGACTTTATTATCTTATGACGAAATTACTTACTACTTTCTTTGTTGTTTTCCTATTTATATCAACTAATTCAGTAGGTGTAAATGCAGATGTTTCTGGATTAATTCCTTGTAAAGATTCTACTGCGTTTGCTAAAAGGCTAAAGAATAGTGTCAATAAATTAGAGGCACGCTTATCAAAATATGATGCATCGACTCCACCTGCTTTAGCTCTTCAATCCCAAATTGAAAAAACTAAAGTACGATTTGATAAATACGGAAATTCAGGTGTATTGTGTGGTCAAGATGGTTTGCCTCACTTGATAACTGATGGTAGATGGAATCATGCAGGCGAATTTATGTTCCCAGGACTTTTGTTTATTTATATTACAGGATGGATTGGATGGGTAGGTAGGGGTTATTTACAGGCTGTTTCTAATTATAGCAAGCCTGTAGAAAAAGAAATTATTATTGATGTGCCATTAGCTCTTAAATTTTCTGTTTCAGGATTTACATGGCCTTTAGCAGCTTTACAAGAGTTTACGAGTGGTAAATTATTGGCTTCTGATGAAGATATTACTGTATCACCACGTTAATTTATATAAATCATAAATCAAGGAATGAATTCTATGGATGAAAATTTAATGAAATATTTATCTACTATACCTGTTGTTGGTGCAATTTGGATTACATTTACAGCAGGATTTGTCATTGAGATTAATCGTTTTTTCCCGGATATATTATTTTTCTCTTTTTAAATTTATATTTTAATAAGATTATGTAGTTTCTTAATAGTTATCTACTCTAGCAAGCTTTGTATAGTATAAGCTTGTTTTTTTATTTTATTTGTATAATTGTATTAACATAGTATTTATTAAAGTATAAATCTAATTTTTTATTCAAAAGATATTATGAGTTTAGTGAGTCAAATTATTGTTAGTGCAGATAATGAATTAAGATACCCAAGCATTGGTGAGTTGCAATCTATACAAAGTTATTTAAAAACTGGCGAGCAGCGTATAACAATTAGTTGTATTTTAAGAGATAAAGAGCAAGATATAATACAAGAAGCTAGTAAAGCAATTTTTCAAATTCATCCAGAGTATATAGCCCCAGGAGGTAATGCAGAAGGTGCTAGAAAAAGATCTCTATGTTTACGTGATTATGGATGGTATTTACGCCTGATTACTTATGGAATATTAGCGGGTGATAAAGAGTCTATTGAAAAAATAGGTGTTATAGGTGTACGAGAAATGTACAATTCTCTTGGCGTACCGATTTTAGGTATGATAGATGCAATAGACTGTTTAAAGAAAGCTACTTTGAAATTATTGAGACAAGAGGACGCGATTATTGTGTCTCCATATTTTGATTTTATTATACAAGGTATGTCTTAAATGATTTATAGTTGCTTGATAAGATATCTAGTGATATAATCTTAGTATGCTCGGAAAACTACACAGTAATAGCTCAAACTTGTCAGAACTGGAAAGTAGCAGCAATATAGCTAAATTACATAGGTATGTTTCCGGGTTTTGTTATTTTGTATAAATGAATTTCAAATAAACAATAAAATTTATTTACAATTAGCTAGTTAAATTTATATAAGTAAACTCAATATCTATTTTAAATATATAATCAGTAATATGAGTTTTTATAATTCAACTGAACTTTGAAAGTCACATGAAATCATTAAATATGCCAGGGGCTCGTATTCTTGCTACAGGCTCTGCTGTTCCTGAGTTATGTGTAAACAATTTCAAGATAAGTGAAATGGTTGAAACTTCAGATGACTGGATAGTAACTCGTACAGGAATTAAAGAAAGAAGAGTATTGACGGGAATTGATAAATCAGTAGTCGATCTAGCTTGTTTAGCTTCAATTAAGGCTTTAGATAAAGTGTCCATGAACCCATTAGATATTGATTTAATCATTTTAGCTACTTCAAGCCCTAATGACCTCTTTGGTAGTGCAAGTCAGGTACAAGCTCAAATTGGTGCTAATAAAGCAGTTGCATTTGACTTGACTGCTGCTTGCTCTGGTTTTGTGTTAGCTATGGTTACTGGAGCTCAATTTATACAAAATGGAAGTTATAAGAATGTACTTGTAATTGGAGCAGATGTTTTGTCTAAATGGACCAATTGGTTAGACCGTAGTACATGTATTTTATTTGGAGATGGTGCTGGCGCAGTTATTATTCAAGCTTGTTCCCATGATAATAATGGTATTCTAGGTTTTCAGTTAAATACTGATGGCGAGAAATACGATCAACTATCAATTCCGTATAGAAATAAAGCAAAAAATCAAACGATTTCTATTTGTCAGGGTGAATTTGATTTTATTCAAATGAATGGTAAAGAAGTCTATAAATTTGCTGTATCTAAAGTACCTCTCAGTATATTCAAATGTCTTCAATCTTTATGTATTTCTACTGACGATGTAAGTTGGCTGTTATTGCATCAAGCAAATGAACGAATAATACATGCTGTTGCAGAAAGATTATCAATTCATTCTTCTAAGATTATTTCTAATTTACATAAATATGGTAATACTTCTGCGGCATCAATTCCATTAGCATTAGATGAAGCATTGTCTAATAATAAAATAAAATATAATGATTTAATTGTTATTTCAGGTTTTGGTGCGGGCCTTACATGGGGTACAGTTGTAATTCAATGGAAATGTTAAATATTAATAGAAAACAAGAAAAGCTCGATAATATGATGATATATATTACAATATAAGAGAAATACATGATAGCGAATTAAATATAGATTACTTATTCTATTTAATCTATTTATTTATTTTGCGAATTAATCTTTTGCAAATCAATCATCAAGGAAAATCAAGAATGACTGCATCCTTATCTAGTTTTTTAAATAGTTTAATTTTAGGAGCCTTAATTGTTGTTGTACCCATTACACTGGCTTTACTATTTGTCAGCCAGAAAGATAAAACTTTAAGAAATTAATTATGGTTTAGCTAACCCAAACTTAGAAGATCAGATTAATTGATGGAATAATATATATTCAAATTTTCTGTAATCTTCTATAATGGGTTTTAAAATATCTTTATATTGATCAATAACTGCGAAATAAAAAGTTTATTAATGAAATCTTATATCACTAAATTAAATTAAGATGTCTTTATCTGAATGGTTAATTAGCAAACGTAAAGTTTCTTTAAAAAGAAATATAAATCTATTAAACTTATTTGTGCCTGAAGGGTTATGGATAAAATGTGATAAGTGTGGTTTTTTAATGTATTATAAAGCCTTAAATAAGAATTTGAAAGTTTGTCCACAATGTCAACATCATTTTCCTACTTCTAGTCAAGATAGAATTTTTCAAATTTTAGATGAAAATACATGGAAGCCTATAAATAATAATTTGGCATCTACAGATCCTTTGGGCTTTTCTGATAGAAAAGTCTATGGTATAAGATTGCGTGATATGCAAAATAAGACAGGTCTTTCTGATGCTGTACAAACGGGTTTGGGTCTAATTAACAAAATCTCTGTTGCTATTGGTATTATGGATTTTCGATTTATGGGTGGTAGCATGGGATCGGTTGTTGGAGAAAAGCTTACTAGATTGATCGAAATAGCAACTGAGCGTAAATTGCCAGTCATTATTTTATGTGCTTCAGGTGGTGCTAGAATGCAAGAAGGTATGTTAAGTTTAATGCAGATGGCTAAAGTTTCGTCCGCATTATATAAACATAAAGAAAAAGGTTTACTTTATATCACTGTGTTAACATCCCCAACTACGGGTGGTGTGACAGCCAGTTTTGCAATGCTAGGTGATATAATTATTGCTGAGCCTAATGCTTTGATTGCATTTGCTGGGCGAAGAGTTATAGAGCAAACTATTAGAGAAGATTTGCCCGATAATTTTCAGACTTCCGAATATTTATTTAAGCATGGGTTTATAGATTTAATTGTTTCTAGAATAGAATTAAAAAGTAAGCTTAAACAAATTTTAAGTTTTTATAATAAATCAAGATAGTAATTAAAAATATATTATATTAAGAAAATTTTAATAAAGATGTTTGAATATAAACTTACAATACAATAAAGATGAAGTACTAAATGATTGGTAGGAGTTAAATTATTATAAAAACCTTAGCTCATATGTTACTTTAACTCATCATAATATATATATTATTTTATATATCAATAGTTTTTTATTCAATTATGAAACATTTATGTTTAATTATGTTAAAAAAAAATCTTTGGCTATCATCGACTATAAATTATACAATTTTACTATTAGTACCATTTATAAGTTCTGCTTATGCGATAGAATTGGATGAAGCAACAAGAACAGTTCAGTTAGAAGAATCAGGTAAAACAGTTATTTTAACACCGGAACAAGTAAAAAGGGGAAAGCGACTTTTTAATAATTCTTGTGCTCAATGTCATAATGGTGGAATCACTAAAACAAATCCAAATATTGGCTTAGAACCAGAGTCATTAAGTTTGGCAACACCTGCAAGAGATAATGTGCTTAGTTTAATTGACTATATGAAAGATCCTACAAGTTATGATGGTGCTAATTCCATCGCGGAGCTACATCCAAGTATTAAAAGTGCAGAAATTTTTCCTAAGATGCGTAATTTGACTGATGAAGATCTATTTGCAATTGCAGGTCATATTTTAATACAGCCAAAAGTGGCCGCAGAAAAATGGGGTGGAGGTAAAATTTATTATTAGTTTATTTATATGCTATTAATTATAATGAATAAGAAAATAGTGCGATTTTAAATAAATAACAATTGAGATTAATAAAAATCGAATATAATGTATATAAACTATATATTAAGCTATAAGGACCATTATTTTATGAGAAGATTACTTACATTTTTAGCTGTGTTTAGTGTGTTATTCACAAATAATGTAGCTCAGAGTTATGCTGCCGATTTAGAAGCAGGTGCGCAGATTTTTAATGCCAATTGTTCAGCGTGCCATGCAGGCGGTAATAACGCTATAATGCCAGAAAAAACTTTGAAAAGTGATGCTCTGAAGGATAATGGCATGGATAGCGTGTTAGCAATTACTAATCAGGTAAAAAATGGTAAAAATGCGATGCCAGCTTTTGGTGGACGCTTAGCTGATGAAGATATAGATAATGTAGCTAACTATGTTTTAAGCCAATCTGAACAAGGTTGGTAATTGATGTGATTGCTTTTATTCTTGTTGCTTCCTGAAATTTAATTAGGATGCATTTTAACTTTTTAATTTATAAATAGATAGTTCTTAACTGAACTATCTATTTAAATTTATTGTACATATTAGAATGATACTAATTTTATTTATTTTACTATTTATAGATAATGAATGATTCTTTTTGCCCAGCTATTTTATATTTAGAAGATGGAACATATTTTAAGGGTTGGTCTTTAATAGATTTCACAAATTGTTTAGGAGAAGTAGTTTTCAATACAGGCATGACTGGATATCAGGAAATTATAACAGATCCTAGTTATTCAGGTCAAATAATTACCTTTACCTATCCGGAGATAGGAAATACTGGTTTCAATAACGAAGATGATGAATCTTATAATATACATGCTACAGGGATAATATTGAAAAATTTTTGTCGGCATTCTAGTAATTGGAGAAGTCAGATATCTTTTGTAGATTATATTGTTAAATATAAAATACCTCACATTTTTGGTATAGACACAAGGTCGTTAACTAAGCATTTACGCAATAGGGGAGTTATGAATGGGTGTATTTCTACAAGAGTTTTTGATTTTAGTGCCCTGAAAAATTTACTTCTAGTAAGTCCAACTATGCAGGGTTTAGATCTAGTTAAAAAAGTGACTACCAAAGATTCTTATGTATGGAATCCTAGTCTTGTACCAAGATTTAATTTCTCCCATTTAGATTATAAACTATTAAAGTTATATCCTACTAATTTATCCTCTGTCAATATTCTAGTGATTGACTTTGGTGTTAAATGTAATATTTTATCAAGATTGTCAAAGTTAGGTTGTAATATCCAAGTCATGCCTGCCAACAGTGAAATAAATACTATTTTAGCTATTGAGCCTGATGGCATATTGTTGTCTAATGGTCCAGGAGATCCATCTGTGGTTTCATATGGAGTTTGTTTAGTTCGGGATTTGATACGTGTAACGAATATTCCTATATTTGGCATATGTATGGGACACCAAATTTTAAGTTTAGCTTTAGGGGCTAATACATTTAAGTTGCGTTTTGGGCATCGAGGTTTAAATCATCCTGCGGGTTTTAATCAAAAAGCAGAAATAACGAGTCAAAATCATGGTTTTGCAGTAAATTTGACTTATGATTTAGCTCAAGTAACACATTTAAATTTAAATGATTCAACAATAGCTGGTATATTACATGTTAATAAACCCGTATTTTCTGTTCAATATCATCCTGAAGCAAGTCCTGGACCTCATGATTCGGATTATTTATTTGGCGCTTTTATAAAATTGGTTCATCTGATAAAAGACAAATCATCAATAGCCAGAGATAAAGTTATATAGATTGATCCCAGACAATATGTTGAAATAATGCTGATAAGACTTGCACGCCTCTGAGTTGATTAAATAAAGGCAAGTGTCCATTTGGTGCACTTGTGTTCCAGATAAATTCATTAGGATATCTACAAGGAGTTCCTTGATTCTTCCAGCCTATTTTATGCCATAGTTTTTCCCAGTTGCAATTATTTGTTAACCATATTTGTCTTTGGATAGAGAAACCAAATTTGCCTCGAGAATATGTTCTCCAAAGTTTATCAATTATATACAAATCTTTAGACGGTAGTAATGTTATATCTGTAAAATATAGCCAATTACGTTTATTATTTTCATTTAATCCAGCAAGTTTACATAGCAACACTTGAGTTAGCTTATCCGCTTCTAGAAATTCTTGAGATATGAGTAGTTGTTGTAGTGGTTGGTAATCATACTTTAAGTTCGTATCTAGTTTGATTAATCCTTCATCAAAAAATCTATTTAGTTCTTCTTTAATATACGAAATTTCTGTTAGTCGTAATGTTTCAAATATAATTCCATCAAGGTAGCTGATTTCTATTTGTTTTTCTATTAGTCTATGAACGAGTAATTTTAATAGAGCTTGTTGACCCTCCTCACCTTCTTTGGCAATCTCTTTAGCTATTTTTATTTGTTCTTTTGTTGATATAGAACTTTCCAATTTAACTATTTTATCTGTTGTTATGAAATTGATTTTTGCTTGTTTAGTCATGAGTAAAAATAAAATATGAAATATGTTAAGTATACTGTTTTTTCTCTGTTCAAACAATTGTTAAATATTCTTATTTCTTAATACCATATAGATTTGATGTAATTATACGAATTATAAAAATTGCGCTATTACCTAAAATATGAATTAGAATATAGAGTAGAATTCTACTAAGGATGAGTAAAAAATTTTCTATTTTTGGTAAGAGTAGGTCTTGTATTTCTATTAAAAAAATAGATAATAGTTTTAGTGTTGATAATTTAGGTAAATCATTTAATCTAGATATATGAATATATTTTGTCTGGATTCCTGAATTAATTAACCAGATTTGGTATCGTCCATTATATATTATTCTAGGTTGTGTAATATAAAAATATGTTATATTTTGCCAAATTAGACTGTTTCGAAATAAAGCAAGTGATCTAGTTGACGTAAAAATTGGGTTACAAAGTTGATGATGAATTAAAAAATCTAGAATATTAGATAATGATTTAAGGCTTTCAAAGAGCATGAATATAACAGAATTACTTACATGAATTATAAGATTTTCTAGTAGTATAGCTACATGTTTTTTAGGAGTTTTTTGGTTATTGAAAATAAAGCTTTGACATGTAACGTAAGATGAGCCAAATGTTAAGTAAATTAATAAATGTTCTAATATTAATCTATGTTCCGACAAAAGTCTGCGTGAATAAAAATATTCGGGTTGGTCAATGAATTTTATAGGATTATTTTTAAATCTCAACATTTTTATGAAACTATTAAGTGATTTCTGATTAAGATCACATAAGATTTTATAATTTAGTAACTTAATATGGTTTGTACTTAAATCTAATTCTATAATATCTAAAATAAGTAGTTCAAGTTGTACGAGAATAGTAGAAAATAATTTATGCCTACTTGAGTTATCGAGTATATCTGTATAAAGTTGTGTGTTAGTTGTATTTACTAAGTTATGGCTGAATTTCTGTTTTGTTGTTAAAAATAAACGTGCAACTTCGTTGTTTAGTTGAATACCTTGTTTGTTTGGCCAATATTCTACCATAGGAATCTACTTTATTATTGTGTTTTTATCAAAAGTATAGTGTTATAAGAAATAAAATTTCTGTAATATATGTTATTGTTGCGAACTCAAAGTTTTTTAATTTATCCGCTTGATTATTACTATCAATTTAGGTTATGAATATAATTATATTTTCAATATGATTAAATATACACACTATTTGTAGAGGTATTAAGGATAATATATAAATATGTATAATTATTATTTTGCAATAGCAAGTAAAAATTTTTTGATCAAAGAAGAACCTTTAGAAGAGATTTTAAGGGAAAGAACAGGTTATTATAAGAGTATTAATAAAGATATAGATTTTTGGTTGGTTTTAAATCCAGCTTTTATCGATCTGCCTGAACTGTATTCAGTTAAGAAGCAAATAGCAAATGACTCTGCAGCAATTGTATCTTTTGACAAAAAATTTATTCAATGGTTAAAATTAAGAGTGAGTTTTGTTATTACTGGTAATTTTAAATCTAACTCTTTATTGGAAATAGAAAATTAATAATAATCGTTTATTTCTTTATTTTAATTCTCAATAAACATTTTGTCTTGGGCTGGCGTTACGAATAAAGTTAATATTTCTCGGCTAAAAGTTTCTGCTGCTTTAGATTTATATCGATTAGGATTAACTATGATTGAAAGCATTCTTTTAATTGTGACATTCTTAATTCTAGCCCAATGTAGTATGCCGAGTTCCAGCTCTTTTGCGATTGCAGATACGGAAACAAAAGCTGCGCCTAATCCTGATTGAACGGCATTTTTTATTGCCTCTATTGAATTGAGTTCCATTTCAATTTTAAATCTACTGCTATCTATATCATGTTGATTTAGTACTTTATCAATAACTTTCCTAATAGTTGATTGTGTATCTAATGCAATAAAACGTAGTCTGTACAAATCTTCTTTTTGGATATCTGGTGACTTTGAAAATATATGCGATGTAGGTAAAATAAGTGCTAATTCATCTTCTGCGTATGAAGTTATTTGTAGGGTGTCTTTTAATTCTTTTGGTACTTCTCCACCTATTACGGCTAAATCAACTTGTCCATTCGCTACACTCCATGAAATGAGACGTGTAGAGTGTACCTGTAATTGCACATTTACCTGTGGGTATCTTTGGCGGAATAAACCTATAAGTCTTGGCATCAAATAAGTTCCTGTTGTTTGGCTTGCACCTATTACTAGCGTACCTCCTTGTAAATTTTGTATATCTTCTAATGCTCTACATGTTTCTTCACATAATGCGAGAATCCGTCCGCCATATCTTAATAGTAAACTACCTGCTTCAGTTAAAGTTGCTTTTTTGTTAGTTCTTTCAAATAAAGCAATATTTAACTGTTTTTCTAAGTTTTGAATTTGTAAACTAATGGCAGGTTGTGATACATATAAACTATCAGCAGCACGTTTAAAACTACCTTCTTTTATAATAGCTTTTAAAATTCTTAGTTGATCTAAAGTAAAAGGTAAATCTCTCATTTTTTCCTATAGTAAGCTAAAACTAATTGTTACTATTAATAAAAGGTTTATATATATTATCTATTCTAGTATACAATACGTTTTAAATAGTAGGCTTTCAAATTTTTGTCACATATTACCTATATCATACTATATTTTTGATAAAATATTATAAAGAAAGTCTATGCCAATTAAGTTTAATTAAAATTATAATATAATTTAAATGTCTAGTCATTGTGAGGATAATAACTATGGATATGAGACTCTTGATCGTGTTGACACCTGTTTTAGCAGCTGGTTCTTGGGCTTTGTATAATATCGGGAGGGTAGCTTTGCAACAATTACGTAGTATGTAAATTAAACTAGAAGTGTTAATTTTGGTTTTACAATCTATATATAAATTTAAATAAAAGTAGGAAATGTGTAATATATATGATTATAATTTCCTACTTATAAGAATTATACCTAATTAATGATTCTCTCTTTTAATCTTGCGCAATTAATTTTATAATTAACATTAATTATATTGACCATTTAATTACTAAATAAATTTAATTATGGCTGTTCCCAAAAAACGTACTTCGAGATCTAAATCTAGGCTGAGAAAAGCTAATTGGAAGCGTAAAGCTTATTTTAATTCTAAAAAATCTTTATCTTTAGCTAAGTCTCTTTTGACAGGTAAATCTAATAGTTTTGTGTATCTTGAGATAATCGAGGACAAACTTGAAGGTGATAATTAGGTGATATACAATGGATGATTGTAATTTTATGTAGTTGTAATTTAGTTGCTTTATCAAATTAAATTCTATATATTAGTTATCTTGATACTGATATACACTATATTTTTTGATTATGATATATGGTAATATACATGGATATTATTAATTTAACCCATAATATTTTTATATCAGGCCATAGAGTTAAAAGCTTTGCATTGAAGTTAGCGCAAACAAAACATATATGGCTTGTCAACTGTTATGAAGGATGTCAGCATGACTTAATCAAAAACAATATTAAAATCAGCCAAATTTCTGGAATTATCCTAACAGATTTAAATGCAGATAGTACGGCTGGTTTATTAGGTCTATTATCCAGCTTAAGTCTTGTTAACAGAAAAAAAATATTACATATTTATGGTCCTCCTAATTTGGATCAATATATTAAGTTGATGAAAAAGTACGCTAAAACTAATTTTTGTTATAGTTTGTACTTGCATATTTTCAAAACTAGGCTATTATTAGAATTTGATAACTATCAAGTGTATGCTTTTATAAAAAAGAACAAGGAATTTATTTTTCTTAACAAAGAAAGGAATAAAATATTCCAATTAAGCAAGGCTAAATTATTCTGCTTAATAGAAGGTCCGCTATATGGTAAACTAAAACAAGGTATGGTATTTTTATTACCTGATGGATTTGTTATCGATGGTACAAGTTTTGTATTGGATCGATATGCAGGTATTAAAATTTCTTTTCTTGGTGATTTTTACATTAATAGACAATCTGCTGAAATTAGTTCTCTTTCTAATATTATATATTCTTTATGTTACTAATTTTCATGAGTTAGTCTATTGTTGAGTGAGTTAAGAGTTTATCATCAATTATTATCAGATAAAATAAATGTCTGGTAAAGATATATAAATTTATTATTTAAAAAACTGTTCATGATGTATGCAATTATTGAAGCTAATGGGAAGCAAATTTGGGTTCAGCCAGGAAAATTTTATGATTTACATTATATTCATGCAAATCCTGGTGATATCATTAAATTTAATCGTGTGTTATTAATAAATCAGAAGGGTAAAATTTTAATTGGTAATCCCTGTCTAGCATCAACATATATTAAAGCAAAAGTTTTAAAACACTTATTAGGTAGTAAAGTAACTGTATTTAAAATGAAACCAAAAAAAAATACAAGATCTAAAAAAGGTTATAGGCAAAAGTTAACAAGGCTTTTAGTACAAGAGATTGTTAGCTAATTTAAACATCTAGTTTTGATGGAGAATGGTAATTTATGGCTCATAAGAAAGGTAGTGGTAGTACAAAAAATGGACGTGACTCTAATTCTAAAAGATTGGGAGTTAAAAAGTACGGCGGTGAAACTGTTAAAGCCGGTAGTATTATTATTCGTCAAAGGGGTAGTAAGTTTAAGCCAGGTAATAATGTTAAAATAGGAAAAGACGACACTTTATTTTCATTAATTTATGGTCGCGTCCAATTTGAAATAGTTAATAAAAAAAGTCACAAAGTTAGCGTTTATCCTGTATAGACTATACAGTTTTGTATCATAAATTAATGCTAACATGTTATTGATTATTATTAGTTTCAATTTATATTAATTATTTTTAATTTAGCTATGTTTTCGGAATGGTAAAAAAAATTGTAGTTTCTCATTTTAATAATATAGCGGCAATTTTACAAAATAATAAGATTCAAGAGATAATTTTAGTTAATGATGCCTATCAAGTAAACGATATTTATATAGGCATAGTACAGAAAATTTTCTCTAGTATAAATGCCGCTTTTGTAAAATTGGGGAAATATGGTAAAAGTGGATTTATTCATATTAGCGATATAAAACCTTTGAAAAAAGGAAGAAGAACAAATCATATTGCAGAAATACTATCGATTAACCAAGTTATTTTAGTGCAAGTCATTAAAGAGCCGACAGTTAATAAAGGTCCGAGATTAACAGCTAATATTAATTTAGTTGGTAAGTACGTAATTTTGATGCCTTTTTGTAATACCATATGTATTTCTCATAAGATTTATGACCAGAATGAACGTAATTATTTATATTCTTTAGCTCTTTTATTGAAGCCCGTAATGATGGGATTATTAGTCAGACCATCGGCAGAAGGTACGAAGGAAGATGCTATTATAGAGGATTTAGAGCATTTAAAGAGGCAGTGGAGTTTTATTGAAAAAGCTATGATCTCTATTTCTTATCCTAAGTTACTCTATAAGGACGAAGATCTAGTAAAAAAAATAGTTAGAGATTTTTATGAAGAAAATATTAGAAAAATTATTATTGATTCTGCAAGCGGTTTGAATCAATTGAATTATCATTTGCATCAATGGCATAGTGAATCTTGTGCAATAAATACAAAATTACAATTGTACAATAAGCCTGAGTGTATATTAGAACAGTTTAATATTAAGCAGGCTATGTTAAAAGCTTTGAAGCCAAAAGTAAAACTAGCCTCAGGTGGACATATTATAATTGAAAGTAATGAAGCTTTAACCGTTATTGATGTCAATTCAGGTTCTTTTAATAAATCTGATAATTCAAAAGAAGCTATTTTAAGGACTAATTTTTCTGCTGCTATCGAAATAGCATATCAGCTAAAAATCCGCAATATTAATGGTCTAATTGTCATAGATTTTATAGATATGCAATCCCAGCGAGACCAATTACAATTATTGGATCATTTTAGTAGGTGCTTATATTTGGATAACGCTAAACCACAAATTGTTCAGTTATCAGAATTAGGTTTAGTTGAATTGACACGTAGGCGCAGAGGACAAAGTTTACAAGAATTGTTCCAGAGTAAGAATCAGCTTAGCTACTATTCGCAGCAAAGTTTTGGAATTAAATCCGCAAATAGTATAATGGATGCTAATCAATCTCATGATTTTTTATTTCATAAAAATATTAATACACTTTTTTTTAAAAAGAAATTCAAAAAAAATATCACCTTAGAATTCAAACAATTTCAACCTAAACATAATTTTGCTTGTAAGTATTTTTTATATTTTGATAGAGTTAATACAATTAATTTATTTAAACCTAAAGCTAACTGTATTGTTCCACTTCTATTGTATTCTAAATTAATTGGTCATACTCATAAATGAATTATAATCGAATAGTCAAATATATATATGTATAAAAATGAGTAAAAGTTTCTGTTCGCCGAAGCGAACAGAAACTTTTGTTTATTCTGACTTTATTATAGCAAATCGTAAAAGACTTGGTTGTGTTTTTTTAGATTAGCCGTTAACAGCTGGAGCAATTAGAGCTACTGGTAAAGCTTCGTTAGATGCTAAGTCTAGAGGGAAGTTGTGTGCATTTCTTTCATGCATTACTTCCATTCCTAAGTTAGCTCTATTTAAAATATCTGCCCAAGTGTTAATCACACGACCTTGGCTATCAACAACTGATTGATTAAAGTTAAATCCATTTAAATTGAAAGCCATTGTACTTACAGACATTGCTGTAAACCAAATACCTACTACAGGCCATAGACCTAAGAAGAAATGTAATGCACGAGAGTTATTGAAGCTCGCATATTGGAAAATTAAACGACCGAAGTAGCCATGAGCTGCAACGATATTATAAGTTTCTTCTTCTTGTCCAAATTTGTAGCCATTATTAGCAGATTCATTTTCAGTTGTTTCACGAATTAAACTAGAAGTTACTAGAGAACCGTGCATAGCACTGAATAGAGATCCTCCAAATACACCTGCTACACCTAGTTGGTGGAAAGGATGCATAAGGATGTTATGCTCAGCTTGGAATACAAGCATAAAGTTAAATGTACCAGAGATACCTAGAGGCATACCATCAGAGAAGCTTCCTTGACCAATTGGGTAAACAAGGAATACTGCTGCAGCTGCAGCTACAGGTGCTGTAAAAGCAACTGAGATCCAAGGACGCATACCTAAGCGGTAGCTTAGTTCCCATTCACGACCGATGTAGCAACATACACCTAGTAAGAAGTGTAGAACAATTAGTTGGTAAGGACCACCATTGTATAGCCACTCATCTAAAGATGCAGCTTCCCAAATTGGGTAAAAGTGAATACCGATAGCTGCAGAACTAGGGATGATAGCACCAGAAATGATGTTATTTCCGTAAAGTAGAGAACCTGCAACCGGCTCGCGGATACCATCGATATCAACTGGAGGTGCAGCAACGAATGCAATGATGAATACAGATGTAGCTGTTAATAGTGTTGGAATCATTAATACACCGAACCATCCAATATATAGACGATTTTCAGTACTAGTAATCCAAGTACAAAAACGTTCCCACAGGCTTGCGCTTTCGCGTCTTTCTAAAGTAGCAGTCATAATTAATATAGTTTGTTTAGGATGAATAAGGATACTTCCCAAGCTTTACTTAATCTTGTTAAAAACATTATTACAGTTATAGTCTGTTATTGTAAAGTCTTATCTAAGAATATTTATTGTAAGTTCAGTAAGCTTATTTTTCAATTGAAGCTTGACCTTTTACTTATAATAAATAAGACTATATGTTAGTACAACTTAGGATAAGGATAAAAATTTAATTAAAATATCAATTACTATATTTATCTATGTTATGAGTGGTGAGTAAAACTTAATTTGTCAAGAAAATAAATGTCACATTTTAGTAGAATTAAAACAAGCATATCCGAAATGACTATACTGCGCAAAACACTAGAAGATCTTGGTTTTGAGTGTTTATCCAAAGAATGTTCCGTTAAAGATAGTTATGGAAATATACAGAATGTGGATCTTCTTATTAGAAGTGAAAATAAAAACATGCTGGGATTTGCATGGGATGGTAGTGAATATAATTTAGTAGCTGATCTTTACTTTTGGAATCAGAGTATTTCAGTTGAAAGGTTTGTAGATAAGGTAAAACAGCAATATGCTCTGAATTCTGTATTACAAGAAAGTGTTAACGAGGGATTTAATCAAGTTAAGCAAGAAGTAATGCGTGATGGGTCTATTAGGTTAATTATTCAGAGATGGCAATAATAGTGTTTATGAGTAATTATATCTATTTATATTAATCAATTGCGGACGGAGAGACTTGAACTCTCACGAGATTTTCTCACTAGAACCTAAATCTAGCGTGTCTACCAATTCCACCACGTCCGCATGAAGTTTTATGCATACTTTTCACACGAGGTAAGTATATCAAAAATTATACTTTAAAACAAGCCCTTCTATACTTAATTAACGATTACAAGACATAATTAATTATAGTGAATATCTTGTTATATATTTATTAGTTTGTTATAATCAACTGCATGTAGATTTTTCCTCAGTAGCTCAGTGGTAGAGCGATCGGCTGTTAACCGATTGGTCGTAGGTTCAAATCCTTCCTGGGGAGTATTTATTGCACAGTCTACTATTTTGATTGAGATGAGGTAAGCTATGATAAACTACATTCTTAATATTTTAGATATCCAATTATATTATTGGCAACAACAACTGTCTATGCTAATTTCTGCAGAGTTAGGTAATTGTACACCCTTAACTTTTACTATTTTACTGATGGCCGGACTTGTTACTAGCATGAATCCTTGCTTATTATCTGTATTGCCTTTGAGTGTTTCATATTTGTCTAGTAGTAGTGCTCACAACAAATCAGTTAGTAAGCTGGTTTTTATAGGTGGAGTTATTAGTAGTTTTATGGCCATGGTTTTAGTGACTTCTATAGTTAGTCAACAGTATGCCAATTTAATTAATATAATACCGATATTTTCATCTGTGTTTACTATTTTAATAGGTTTGAGTTTATTACAAATAATTAATATTTATAATTTTACATCTAATTTTGATATTTTCAGTTTTTCATCGAATACACAATTATTGCAAAATTATCTTACAGGTTTAATATTCGGATTAAGTTCTACACCTTGTAGTACTCCTATCATACTAATTATACTAGTATGGTTACTAAATGTTAAATATTGGTTGCTCGGATTTATATATTTATTTATCTATTGTTTAGGATATATTTTTCCTCTTATTATATTGATTAATTATGTTTTAAATTATGATCAAATCTTAAATATCATCAAGAGTTGGAACTATCTTATTCCTATGAGTGGTTCTTGTATCTTGGGAGTAGGTATATTTTCTTTTTTGCAGAAAACATTAATGTAGCCTTGATTTCCTAAAAATCTATAAATTTATATTTGTAATAGAGGATAATTATATGAAAATATTAAATTATAAGAATATTTCATGGAATATTCTTAAGACATTAAGCAGTTTAAACTTCTCAATCATATTACTTTTGCTTATAGCTCTCGTTAGCATTTTAGGAACTATAATAGAGCAAGATCAAAGCCTTTTGTATTATCAAACGAGTTATCCAATTTTAAAGAATAAATTCTATCCGTTCAATTGGCATACAATTATTTTTTTTGGATTAGACCATTTATATGCAAATTGGTGGTTTTTATGGATTATATTCTTATTTTTTGTAAGTCTTATAATCTGTACTTTTTCACGGCAGTTACCTGCTCTTAAAAATGCAAGAAATTGGAAATTTTTACAGCAAACAAAAAATATGAAAAAAATTAAAACTTTCCAATCTTTTTCTTTTGCGTCCATATCTAACATGATTTATTCACTGAATAGTTGTAGCTATTATGTGTTTCATAGAGGTTACAGTGTATACGCATACAAAGGTTTATTAGGGCGTATTGCTCCTATATTTGTTCATCTTAGTATTATCTTAACATTAATTGGTACTATCATGGGCTTATTTGGTGGTTTTATGGTGCAAGAAATGGTACCAAATGGAGAAACTTTTCATCTAAATAATGTTATTAAATCGGGTGTTCAAAGCAGATTGCCATATAATTTGGTGGGTCTTATAAATGATTTTTCTATACAATATAATCAGGATAGTTCCATCCAACAGTTTTTTTCTTCTGTTTCTATTATGAGTTATGAAGGAAAAACCTTGATTACCAAGCAGATTTCTGTTAATTCGCCTTTGATATTTAATGGTATTACATTTTATCAAACTGATTGGCAGGTTAATGCTCTTAGGTTTAGATTGGGGCAGGCGCCAATTATGCAAAAGAAATTAAATACTATACAAATTGGTAATAAAACTATATGGTTTTGTAACTTACCTGTAAGTTCCAAGGAAGGAATTAATATAGTTATTACAGGTCTAAAAGGAGAATTGTTTTTATATGATTCAAATGGCATGTTACTTAAAACATGTAATGTAAATCAGCGAGTCGAGATATATAATACGTCATTTATTGTTAAAGAAATTATGGCAAGCACTGGTTTGCAAATCAAAGTAGACCCAGGAATAAGCGTAGTCTATCTGGGTTTTTTTATATTAATTATTAGTGTCATTACAAGTTATTTATCTTATTCGCAAATTTGGGTTAAAAGCGCAGTGGATAATATGGATTTAGCAGGTTCCACTAATAGAGCTGTCTTAGCATTCGAGGAGGATTTTATCGCTATCCGAACAGTATACACTCATCATACTTTTCAATAGTTTATTCTTCTATTTAAAATTTAGAAAATTGTAAATGATAGTTTTACCTTTATCTGTCCATAAACTTTCAGGATGAAATTGTATACCTCGTAGAAGTTTGTATTTTTTATGACGACAGCCCATGATTATTCCGTCTTCTGTCCATGCAGTTATTTCTAGTTCTTGAGGTATAGTTTGCTTATCAATAACTAAACTATGATAACGTGTTGCCCAAAAAGGATTTGGTAGATTTGTGAATAAATCTGTTCCATGATGCTGAATTTTACTGATTTTACCATGCATGGGATATTGGAGCTGTATGATTTTTGCTCCATAGATATATCCAATACTTTGATGTCCAAGACAAACACCTAATATTGGTATTTCATTAGCATATTTTTTAATTAGTTCTAATGTTATACCTGTTTTTTCTGGATCTCCTGGGCCAGGTGATATGATTATATGTGTAGGTTTTATAATATCTATATCATTTAAAGATATTTGATCATTTCTTACTACTTGAATATCGAAACCCAGTTCTCCAACATATTGAACTAAATTTTGTGTAAAGCTATCGTAATTATCTATTATTAAAATCATTTTTTAGTTTCGTTTTAAATTTATTGTATTTATTATTTTTCTATCAGACCTTCTACAGGAGGCGAACTTGGTTGAGCTTGCAATTTTTTTTCCATTCTTCCAGCCAAGTATGCCATTCTGCCAGATATAACGCTGAATTTCATTGCTTCAGCCATATATTGTGGTTTTAGTGATTTGGCAACGGCTGTATTTAATAAAACAGCTGATGCTCCCAATTCCATCGCTTTACCTGCTTCGCTTGCAGTTCCAATCCCTGCGTCAATTACCACAGGTATTTTTGCATTATTAATAATGATTTCTAGGTTGGAAATATTTTGTAGTCCCTGTCCTGATCCTATAGGAGATCCCAAAGGCATGACAGTGGCGCACCCAATCTCTTCTAATTGCTTAGCTAGTATAGGATCTGGGCTAATATAAGGTAAAACAGTGAAGTTTTTTTTGATTAAGTATTCTGCAGCCTTTAGAGTTCCTATTGGATCCGGTAGTAAATATTTAGGATCAGGAATGACTTCAAGTTTTATAAAATTATTGTCAATTTGGCCTAGTTTTTTTGCTATTTCTCTTCCTAGGGAAGCTATTCGAATGGCTTCTTCGACAGTTTCACACCCAGCGGTATTAGGTAGAAGCCATAATTTTCGCCAGTCCAGACCATCGATTAAATTACTTTTACCAAAAGTTTTAGCATTTTGTATTCTACGTATAGCTACTGTAATAATAGAAGCTTGGCTTATCTCTATGCTATTTTTTGCCTCATGTAAATTTTTATATTTTCCTGTTCCGAGCATTAGACGAGAAGGAAATGTTATTTTGTCAATAGTTAATGGTTGTTTTTCGAGATCTGTCATTAGGTTTAATTGTTCATATTGTACTATGTTTATATATGCAGTTAAAACGGAGCTGAATTTGAAAAATATGATAATTCTATTGTAGAATCAATATGAATTGTATAACAAGATTTTTTTGTAATACAAGTATCGTAATTAATTTACTTTTGAAGTAAATCTATGAAATCATAAAGACCAAAGTACTTTTGGTTTCTTAATTTAATTATATATTTATCATTATTATGCCTAATCGATTACCTATATGGATAATTATAATCATCAGTACCTTAATAGTAGGTGTGACAGGTTTATTAATATATAGTATATATCAATTGTTAGCTAAGTCTTTAAAAGAAAAAGAATATGATAAAAAAAGTATTACAGTTATAGACCGTTTTGGATCCATATTACCTTATGGTCTTCCATTATTAGAAGGATTACAAAACTTCGGACAACAAATTTTGCCTGATTATCCATTCAGTTTAATGAGTCTTTATAAAAAAACTTTAATGCCTTTTGTGATTTTTTATGTGACACATCCAGAATTAGCATTCATTATATTTTTTGTTTTATACTATCTATTTGTTAGAGTAAAAAGTCCTGTTCCGGATAGACCTTTTATTAGGTTTAATGTTTTACAGTCAATATTATTATTCTTGATTAATTCTTTACTTGGTGCTACTTTTAGGGCCTTACCTATTGAATTTAGAATGAGTTTGTACGGATTAATGTTGTGTAATACATTATTTTGGTTTGTATTATCCACAATTACTTATTCTGTAGTAAAATCTATTCAAGGTAAATATGCAAAAATACCTGTTATTTCTCAAGCTGTGAGAATACAGATAGATAATAATCAAACATAGCACTTGTATTTATAATGTTAAATAATTACGAAACAATTTATATTTTAAAACCTGATGTTACAGAAGATACTAATCTTACTTTAGTAAATAAGTATAAATCTTTGGTTAAAGAAAATGGTGGTCAGAATGTTTTTGTGCAGCATAAAGGTAGAAGACACTTATCCTATAATATTACACATTATTATGATGGTATTTATATACAAATGAATTATGATGCTAATGGGTCTATAGTTAAGCTATTACAGAAATCTATGAGATTTGATGACCAAGTTATTAGATCTTTAACAGTCAGGCAAGACTTGCTTAGAGATGTAAATTTATAATTCAAAGTATTATTTTATAATGAGTGTAATATATCTAATTCCGTTATTTTTAAACTATATGAATTTATTGTAATGGAATGTTTTTTATTGGTAATCAGTATTTTATGAATTTTAGTATAATTTTGTATAATTCATCTTAACTTATTCATATAATAAAAAAATGATGTGTCTTTTTTCTCTAAATTTAACGTGTTTGTTCAAACTAATGAATATTAACTTATAATTAATCTTTTAAAAACATTGACCACATTATAGTTATAATATAAATATATGAGTCGATCTTAGACTTATTTAAGCCAGTTATTTTGTTTTTGATCTAAGGGAGTACTATGATTAGCGATAGTCAAATTTTCGTAGCATTACTATTTGCTTTAGTATCCGCTGTTTTAGCAATTCGTTTAGGTACAGATTTGTATCAATAGTTTAAATCTGTCATCTAATATATTATCTATTATTTTAGTCTTTTAAGTAAATTCTAATTAAAGATGTAACATTACAAGTATGATATAAATACTTAAAGTTACATCTGTTTATATATAATTTGCATTGTGGTGAACTATATGGCATTTTTGTTATGTTAAATGCTATGATAGGTAAAGTATATTTATAGTATAAAAAATTAAATAAGAAGTTTATTGTTGTGAGTATTGCAAAAGATAAAACTCGTCCTGTTTTTCCTTTTACAGCTATTGTTGGTCAAGAAGAAATGAAGCTGGCATTAATTTTAAACGTTATTGATCCTAAAATTGGTGGAGTTATGATTATGGGTGATCGTGGTACAGGTAAGTCAACCACTATTAGAGCCATAGCAGATTTGCTTCCTAAAATAGAAGTTGTAGAAGATGATGTATTTAATTCTCATGTTTCAGATTATGAATTAATGGGAGATTCAGTAAAAAGCAAAATCGAGAAATCTGAAAATCTTTCTACTACATTTATTAATGTTCCCATGGTGGATTTACCTCTGGGAGCAACTGAAGATAGAGTATGCGGTACAATTGATATTGAGAAAGCCTTAGCTGAAGGTATTAAAACTTTTGAGCCTGGTCTATTGGCTAAAGCTAATCGTGGCATCTTATACGTCGATGAAGTTAATCTACTGGACGATCATTTAGTTGATATACTATTGGATTCTGCTGCATCTGGATGGAATACCGTAGAACGCGAAGGTATTTCCATTCGTCATCCGGCTAGATTTGTTCTTGTAGGTTCTGGAAACCCTGAAGAAGGCGAATTGAGACCTCAATTATTAGATAGGTTTGGTATGCATGCTGAAATTCGAACAGTAAAAGAGCCTTCTTTGAGAGTCCAAATTGTTGAACAAAGAAGTAAGTTTGATAGTGATCCTTATATATGTTTAGAGGAATTTCGCGAACAGCAAGATAATTTAAAAAGTTCTATTATTGCAGCTCAACATAAATTACCGTCTGTAACAATTGATTATGACCTAAGGGTTAAAATATCTGAAGTCTGTGGTATTTTAGATGTTGATGGATTACGTGGAGATATTGTTACTAATCGTGCTGCGAAGGCATATGCTGCATATCAAGGCAAAGATCAGGTTGATGTTGATGATATTAAGCAGGTAATTACGCTTTGTTTACGCCATAGATTAAGGAAAGATCCTTTAGAAACGATTGATTCAGGCATAAAAGTTAGCGAAGTGGTAGGAAATGTTTTTGATAATCCTGAATGATGGTTATAGATATCATTTATCTAATTTTTGGTTTATTTATTAATGTTAAAATATCTAAGTAACTATAATATAGGCTCAGTAGGATTCGAACCTACATTAGAGACTTAGAAGGTCCCTGTCCTAATCCCTTAGACGATGAGCCCTTTAGATAGTGTTGAGCAGAAGCATCAATGGGCGGTACTGGATTTGAACCAGTGACCACCTGCTTGTAAGGCAGGCGCTCTACCGCTGAGCTAACCGCCCTATAATCATTAATATAATATAATTCTATAGATAATGCAATATATCCTTAGTAACTAATATACAATATCTCACCGTTTTACTTTATATACTTATAGTTTTGTGACTATTTTAAAAAAATATGTTGTTTCATTGAGGGCAATTTTATATAAATGGCATCAAAAACAGAAAACTGTGTTTCAGTTTTTAATAAGCTTATTTATACATTATAGAATCTCTAAAATAGAATTATTGAATACGTTAGATCAGATACAATTAGTTGGTCCTGGTTCTTTGAGTATATCTTTGATGACAGCATGTTTTGTGGGTTTTGTTTTCACTTTACAAGTAGCCAAAGAATTTTTATATTTTGACGCTGTTAGCTTAATTGGAGCTGTTTTGACTATTGCTTTCGTACGTGAACTCTCTCCCGTTTTGACTTCTGTTATTATAATAGGGCGTATAGGATCTTGTTTCACTGCAGAGTTGGCTACAATGAAAGTCACAGAGCAAATAGATGCGCTTTACCTTCTACATACGGATCCTTTGATTTATCTAGTATTACCTCGTATATTAGCTTGCATGATTATGCTACCTATTCTTAATATTTTTTCATTTGCTACTAGCCTAGCTGGTAGTGCTTTCATTTGTTTTGCTTTATATGGCATAGATCCAGTTCTTTTTTTCCTATCTTCTTTTTCATCTTTATCGTTTTTAGATATTACTAAATCTTTAGTAAAGACTATTATTTTTGGTTTTGCAATTTCTATTATTAGTTGTTTTTGGGGTTTAACAGCAAAAGGTGGTGCTAAAGGTGTTGGTCAGTCTACTACTTCATCTGTAGTTACTTGTTTATTAACAGTTTTTATTTTAGACTTTGTTCTATCTTATCTTATGTTTAGTAACTTAGAGAGTTCAATCAAAACTTTGTGATTTAATTTCCAATTAATAAATGAGTATTATGGTTATTTTCAGTAAAATGAGGTCAATGTTTTCTAGATGGTGGTCTGATATTAATTTGAAAACTCGTTTGATGGCTTTAACAACACTAATTGTGTCGTTAATCATGAGCAGTCTAACTTTTTGGGCTTTAACTATAATACAAGAAGACTCTATTATTACCGATTCACGTTTTTGTAAAGATCTAGGCATACTATTTGCTTCTAATGTATTAGAGTTGGTAGAAGCTGATAATCAACAGCAATTGGCCAGTGCCGTTGAAAAAATTTATTTAAGTACGTCAAGTCTGAGGTATATTTTATTCTTCAGGGTAGATGGAACTTTGTTTTTTGGCTTGCCAGTATATACTAATAAAGTACAGAATTTATTACAATTACATCACAATCTATTTCAGATTGAAACTCAGGATTTTTTATTTGATACTCCCCTAGTCAAGTATAGTACGAGTTTTAAAGACAATATTACTGATATCATTATACCCTTGACTAAAAATGGAAAAAATTTAGGTAGTTTAGATTTGGGTATTAATTCTAACCCAGCTCTTTCTTCCTCTTCCAAATTAATTAATGATATCAGTATGGCTATTTTTGTATCCATTTGGTTTATGGTGTTTATAGGTGCAATTTTAAATACATTTATAATTAATAAACCTACTCGTGAATTGCTTTTAGGTATTAAAAGTATTGCATCCGGTAATTTTAATCAACGAGTTAACTTGCCTTTAGATGGTGAGTTAGGAGATTTAATTGTCAGTTTTAATGAAATGGCAGAGAGATTGGAATCTTATGAAAAAACCAATATAGATAAGTTAACTCTAGAAAAGAATAAGTTGGAAACAGTGGTATCAATTATAGCAGATGGAGCAATTTTAGTTGATACTGAATTAAGGTTGTTGTTTGCTAATAAAGTAGCAATTAAATCTTTTAATTGGAGTAATTTAGATATTATAGGTAAGTCTATTTTTAGCTATTTTCCTTTGCATGTAATTGAGGCTTTATTGCCTATTCTCAATGATTTAGTTAAATCAAATTGTTTAGATAATGCTACATATAAAACACAAGAAATATGTATAGATTTTGATTATGATTCGAAAAAATTTTTTCGTTTCTTGTTAACAGCTGTTTTAGAGAAAAATAGTAATACTTTAACGGGGGTGGCTATAATCATTCAAGACATTAGTCGAGAAGTCAAGTTGAATGCTGCTAAAACTCAGTTTATAAGTAATGTATCTCATGAACTTAGAACGCCCTTATGTAATATAGGATCTTTTATAGAAACTGTAATAGATTACAATACTACTTTAAGTAGTCAGCAAAAAATACAATTTTTAATTATTGCCAATAATGAAACAAAGCGTTTGTCTTCATTGGTGAATGATATATTAGATTTATCTCGTTTAGAGTCTGAATATAATTATAAATTAACCTCTGTAGATTTACCTAAGGTACTCTCTAATATTATTAATACTTCTGGGTTAATGGCTGTTAATCATCAAATTGATTTAATTCTTGAGTTAGATTCTAGAGTTGATTTTATCTTGGCCCATGAAAGTTCTTTACAGCAGGTTATTGCTAATTTAATAAGTAATGCTATTAAATTTACCGGTATTTACGGTAAAGTAGTAGTGAGAGTTTATTCCATTATTCCTTTAGGTAATAATATAGATCTTACAAGTAGTAAATACAAAAAAAAGTTGCTACAGCATAGTGAATTAATAAGAGTAGAAGTTATTGATGAAGGTATAGGTATTGATAAAAGGGATCAAAAGCATATATTCGATAGATTTGTAAGAATTGAAAATAGTGTTCATACTTTAGAAGGAACAGGCTTAGGCTTATCTATAGTCCAAAATATTTTGAGTAAATATAATACTCAAATTATGATTCAAAGCCAATTATCTGTAGGGACAAGCTTATGGTTTGATCTGCTTAAAATAAAATAATATAATTTACAATTATAAACAATATTTTTTCTTTATGTTTAGATTTATTTATTAAGATACTATAATATATAATATAGATGTCATAAACTTAATAGAAAAATTAAGCTTTAGATGATCAATCTAAATTTTTACTTATTATAAAGTCATGCTATGATAAATATTGTTAATATTATTTATAATTTAATATGTTGTAATTATTATTGATTATATGTTTTATAAATTTTCTAAAGTAATTTCTAGCATTACTGTATATAATTAAAGTATCATAAAGATTAATTCAATTTATTTTTATACTAATTTGTAGCTGTTTATTACATCTATTATTTATATATTTTTCAGGAGGTTTTTATTATGTCAGGAGGATCAACTGGCGAGCGTCCTTTTTCTGATATTATTACTAGTATAAGATATTGGGTTATTCATAGTATAACAATACCAGCTTTATTTGTTGCAGGTTGGTTATTCGTAAGTACAGGTTTAGCCTATGATGTATTTGGTACACCTCGACCAAATGAATATTTTACTCAGGATCGTCAACAGGTTCCGCTAGTAAATGATCGCTTTAGTGCAAAGCAAGAACTGGAAGATTTAACAAAAGGAATTTAAAAGGGAGGTACATTATGACTAAAAGAAGTTCTAACCAACCTATATCATATCCAATTTTTACTTTTAGATGGTTAGCTATACATGGTTTAGCTATTCCAACAATATTTTTTTTAGGTGCTATTACATCTATGCAATTTATTCAAAGATAGGAGATTGCCATGAGTGGTCCTAATCCTAATAAAGAACCTGTAGAATTAAATCGTGCATCTTTATTTTGGGGTTTATTATTGATTTTTGTTCTTGCAGTATTATTCTCAAGTTATTTCTTTAATTAATAATTAACATATTTGTCCCGGAGTTTTATTATTATAATTAAGTATTGGAGATAGAGAAATATGGTGGGTACTGGTAGAGTCCCTTTGTGGTTAGTAGCTACTGTAGGTGGTATAGCAGCTATTACAGTATTGGGCATTTTTATTTATGGTTCTTATTCTGGTATAGGTTCTTCTCTATAGTTTAGAGTAAAAGATATTTTCGCGTATTGTAATAATAAAGTAAATCTATTTCATAAAGTAGCAGCCGCCTAAAAAATTATTTAAGGTGGCTGCTGTTTTCATGTTGTGAACTCTAATTGAAATATATTTAAGCTATACTTTCTTCTTCAATATATAAAAATAATAGAGCCATGCTTAATCCAGGAAATATAATTCCTACTAAAGGTACTAAAATTGATGGTAGGTAAGATGCTGTCATATGTATTGGTAATGTGTTCGTTTTGATTCATAGAATCCATGACGAATAATATTCGTTAATAAAAGAAAGAGTATCAAATCTACGATTTTGTACTCTATTACAATATTATCACGCCATCTTGTTAATTGTAATTATATATGTTCACTATTTTTTAATAGTGAAAATATTGTAAAATTTAATATTTAACTTAACTCTGATTTCAATATATTTGTTTTATGTGCTACGATTTTATATATTACAGTAATAATATTTTATTGTTCTGTTATTGAAAAATTATTTAAACTATTAATTTACTTATGTCTAATCATTCTACTAAATTACTACCTGAGAGTTTAGAGGCAATGCGTAAGTTTTCACAGACATATGCACAAAGAACAGGTACATTCTTTTGTTCTGATCTTAGTGTGACGGCCGTAGTTATAGAAGGTCTTGCTAAGCATAAGGATGAGTATGGTTCTCCTTTATGCCCATGCCGTCACTATGAGGATAAGTCTAAAGAAGTATTAAATACATATTGGAATTGTCCATGTGTTCCTATGAGAGAAAGAAAAGAGTGTCATTGTATGCTTTTTTTATCACAAGATAGCGAATTTTCCGGTAGTGCACAGTCAATAGATTCTTCTGTTCTATTAGAATCAATATCTTAATAATATTTTGAATTTCTATTTTATAATGCAGATTTTTAGTATACAAAAATGTATGACAGGTCTGCATTTTAGTTGTTAATATTAATTGAAGTTAAAAAAAATTATTATAAGCTTTAATTTAACTATATAATAGTTACGTTATAAGTTCCCCTTTTTTAAGGACAATAAAATAATTACAGCTGGTCCAACTAAAACAATAATTCCTAATGATACGAGTTGACCAATTACTTGCCAATTAATCATATTGATAGTTTCCTTTAAATAGTTGATAATTCGTATGTTTTAATACACTATACCCAATAATTATACTATCTTTTTTACTAGAAAAGTTCATTGTATTCTCGAAACTATAAGTTTTATTGAAAAAATTCTAAGAATTTAAAGCTTTTTCTAAAATTTCTCCGAGTTCACACCTCTCATATAAACTACTTAATATTTCTGCTCCCCCAATAAATTCTCCATTAATATATATTTGTGGTATTGTAGGCCAGTCAGAATATTCTTTTATACTTTTTCTCATTTCTAGGTCTTGCAAAACGTTAACTGTGTGATATTCTACATTGAAGTTATTAAGGATATTTATTACTTGTTTAGAAAAGCCACATACAGGTTGTCTTTTTTCTCCTTTTATAAATACTAGAATTTTATGTTCACTGATCAGTTTTTCAATATTTCTCTCTATCATATTTGTTTTAATATAAATTTTATTAAATATAGTTTAATCTAATTGATATATATCCAGTTATTATGAATGTTAATTATTAAATGATGCCATTTAAGTATTTGATGGTCTATAGGCTCTTTTTGCATCAAATTAATAATTTGTATGAGAGTATTATAATGTAAGGGTTTGTTAAAGTGGTGATAGAAAAAAATTTCTAATGTTCTTGCTTGTATAGCATAGTGTTGTTTTCTGATCAGCAAGTAATTCAAGGCTATATTAGTTTTATGTCGACTGATTAAGTATAGTTTTATAGCATTTTGTTTAATATATTCATTATCTTGATTCGATATATTGATAAATTTACTAATATTATTTTCTATATTTAGCATGAAATATTGTTTGAGGTAAGGTAAAAGTTCATATCTTAATCGGTTTCTTGTAATACTATATTGATAGTTTGTATTATCTGACCAAATAGGTAAGCAGAATTTTCTGCAGAACCAATTTATATCTTTTCTATAAATAGATATCAAAGGCCTTACTAATTTTAGATTAGGTTTCAGCTGGCGATAATATTTTAAGCTTGTTACGCCATCCAAGCTTGTGCCTCTAATTAATTGTTGAAAAAAAGTTTCTATTCTATCTGTTTCTGTATGTGCTGTTAAAAGAGTAGAATAGTCATTCGATATAGCATGTTTTATTATTATTTGGTACCTTATTTGTCTAGCTTCTAATTCAGAATAAATTATTTTTTTTATTTCATAAACAGCAATTTTGATGGACTGTTTATGAATATAGTTAATTAAATGTTTAACTTGTTGTTTACTATCTTCTCTCCATTGATGATCTATATAAATATATTCAATCGTACCAGAGAAATTTTGTTTTTGCTTAAAATCTTCTATCAATTTAATTAAACACAGTGAATCCTGTCCACCAGAAATAGCCACTAGTATATTACCTAAAGGTTGTATTCTTTTTATTTGCTTATTGAATTTTTGATGTAAATATGTATTCATTATTTTAAATTTAAAAATAGCCTTGCATAAAATTTTCAGATAATTAAACTTGCTATTCATACATTACTATGATATTTATGTATTTATAGATATCTTTTGGGTCGCTAACTCAATGGTAGAGTACTCGGCTTTTAACCGATTAGTTCCGGGTTCGAGTCCCGGGCGACCCAATAATCTTATTGTTTTACTCATAATAGTTTTTTTTTTGAATTATATTCAATTAAATATGAACGCTATATCTGAAGTTTTGCGTACCAAGAATTCTAAATGTGCTTTAATACCATTTATAACAGCGGGGTATCCTAATGTAGAAACTTCTATAGAAGTTTTATATGCTTTAGATAGAAAAGGTGCAGATGTAATCGAGTTAGGTATACCTTATTCGGATGCTTTAGCTGACGGTCCAGTGATACAAGAATCTTCTAAAATTGCTTTAGAGCAAGGAATTTATATAGATCAAGTATTAGATATTTTAAAATTAGTTAGTCCTAAATTACATGCTCCAATTGTTATTTTTACCTACTATAATCCAATTCTTGCCAGAGGAATTAAAAAGTTTATTCAGGAAATATCTTATAGTGGTGCTAAGGGATTAATTATACCTGACTTGCCAGTAGAGGAAACAGATTATGTTATCGAGTTATGCGATACTTTTGAAGTTGAATTAATTTTGTTTATTGCTCCTACAAGCTCTGAATCTAGAATGGCATCTATTCTATCGAAATCGCCTGGTTGTCTCTATCTTGTTAGTAGTTGCGGCGTAACTGGCATGAGGCAACAGATAGAATCTACGATAGATGATTTAGCATCTCGTATTAAACAAAAAACCAATAAATTGATTATGTTAGGTTTTGGTATCTCTAGTGCAGATCAGGCTTCCAAAATTTCTTCTTGGGATATAGATGGAATTGTCATTGGTAGTGCTTTTATTAAAACTATATCTTCAGCTCCAGAAGACAAAATCATCGATAATTTAAGTGAATTCTGTAATGAGATTAGATTGGCTATAGATTGAGTTTATCCTGAGATATACAATTCTTTCTTGATAACGTAGGTTCCTAATGGCATAGTATTTATCTGAGTTCTTTTTATCTATTCTAGATAAAGAAAGAACTTATACATATGTTAAAATTATATAAACTTATTGGATATTGTGATAGATAGAGATTTTATTCAATTATGAAATACTGAATTATTTAGTCTGCATTTTAACAACTTAGTGACTAAAGATGAATAGGTTAGTTTAACTACCCCCAGGGGAATTCGAATCCCCGTTACCTCCGTGAAAGGGAGATGTCCTAGGCCTCTAGACGATGGGGGCCAAAATTACATATACCTTATTTGTAATTACATTACCCAATTTTGTATTTTATGTCAACCTTAATCTAAGAAATTTATATGTAATTTTAAATATTGTCTACAGTTGTCATGCTTCAAGATTTACAATTAGTCGTGAACGCATTGTTAGGTAAACAACCGTTTGTCTAATATAAGTTACCATATTAATAAATAAATTAAATGCTTCATTCTTATATTCTATTAGAGGATCTTGTTGTCCATAACTTCTCCAACCTATTGATTCCCTCAGTAGTGCCATTTTTTCTAAGTGTTCTTGCCAAGCTTTATCAATTTGTTGCAATAAATAGTATTTTTCTAGCTGCCTAATTAATCCGGGTCTTAATTGTTCCAGATAACTTTCTCTTAAATCATATGTGATACGTAATTGTTCGTATAAAAAATATTTGATTTGTTCATTGTTCATATTTATAAATTTATCAATATCAAACTGTTCTGTTAGATTTAACAGTTTACTTACTCTATTGATAATGATTTTTTTATTATTTAATGTATTTTCCTTGTTATAGAGTAAAAGGATTTCATCGATAGTACTTTCTCCATATTCAATTATACAATCCCTGGTAAAGTTTGATTCTAATATTCTTTTGCGCTCTGTATAAATAGCTTGACGCTGGTTATTAATTACCTCATCATATTCAAAAAGTTGTTTTCTAATATCGAAAAAATATGATTCGACTTTTTTTTGTGCAGAATCTAGGCTTTTACTTAAAACGATAGATTCAATTGGTGTATTTTCATCTATGCTTAATTTTTGCATTAAATCAGAAATTTTATCTCCTCCGAAAATTCTTAATAAATTGTCTTGTAAACTAAGAAAAAAACGTGATGATCCTGTATCTCCTTGTCGACCGGAGCGTCCTCTTAATTGGTTATCTATTCTTCTAGATTCATGCCTTTCAGTTCCAATTACATATAAGCCCCCTAGATTTAATATTTCTTTTTTCTCTTTAGAAAAAAGAGTTTCATGTTTTTTTAATAGTTGTAGATAAACTTTCTTGATATTATGCTCAAGTTCATCATTACTATATGTATCTGTAGAAGATATAACTTCTTCAATATATTCATCAACCTTTATGTCATTTTTAAGATCTTTTATATTAATGGTTTTTAGAATAGGTTGCATATCTTGAGAAGCATATTTAACATTAGTATTTATACCGATTTCTTTTTCCATATAGTTAATTAAAGTAATTCTAGACATCGCATAAGCATTGCCGCCTAGTATAATATCAGTTCCTCTTCCTGCCATATTCGTTGAAATAGTTATAGCAAATTTTCTTCCTGCTTGAGTTATAATTTCTGATTCTCTAGCAATATTTTCTGGTTTAGCATTTAATAAATTATATGGTACATTTAATTCATCTAACAGCTTTGCTAGAAATTCTGATTTTTCTACACTTGTTGTTCCTATCAATGTAGGTCTTCCTATTTGGTACATGTCATGGCATTCATTAGCAATAGCTTGCCATTTGTGATATTCTGTCTTGTATACTAAGTCGGATAAGTCTTTTCTAATACAGGGTTTATTTGTAGGTATTTCTATAACTTCAAGTTTATATATTTTATCTAGTTCAGTTTCTTCTGTTTTAGCTGTACCAGTCATTCCTGATAGTTTTTTGTATAATAAAAATAAATTCTGGTAAGTGATTGATGCTAAAGTTTTATTTTCTTGTTGAATTTTTACATTTTCTTTTGCTTCAATTGCTTGATGTAATCCATCGCTCCATCTTCTACCTTGCATAATTCTTCCAGTGAATTCGTCTACGATTGTAACTTCGTGGTTTTTTATAATATAATGTGTATCTTTTAAGAATAATTCTTTTGCTTTTAAAGCATTTAAAATGTATTGAGTCCAAGAATGATTAATATTATATAGATTATCCAAATTCAATATCTTTTCACACGTAGAAATACCTTCTTCTGTTAGTATGATATTTCTTGACTTCTCATCTACATCGTAATGCAAGGATTTATTTAATTTGACCGCTATTTCGGAAGATGTTTTGTACTTATCCGTAGCAGCTTCAAAGGGGCCTGATATAATTAGAGGTGTTCTTGCTTCATCTATTAATATTGAGTCTACTTCATCAATTATAGCAAAGTTAAAATTGCGTTGTACTATATCATTTTTATTCACAGTCATGTTATCTCTTAGATAATCAAAACCTAATTCACTATTTGTAATGTAAGTAACGTCACAATTATATTCTTCTTTCCTTTTTTCAGATATTGTTGATTGTTTGACAAGGCCTATAGTTAAATCTAAATATTTATAAATTTTTCTTGCTAATAAAGAATCCCTTTCTGCTAAATAATCATTGACTGTTACAATATGTACTCCTTGTTCTATTAAAGCATTGAGGTATGCAGCTACTATTGCTACTAATGTTTTACCTTCACCTGTTTTCATTTCCGCTATTTTACCATCGTGCAATACAATTGCACCTATGATTTGGACATCGAATAAAATTAAACCGGTGGCTCTTTTTATGGCTTCTTTGACAGTTGCAAAAGCTTCAGGTAATATTTCATCTATTTCTTTTTGCTTATTTTTTATATCTTTTTTTAATTTTGTTGTTTGTTTTTTTAGGTCTTCTTCAGAATAGTCTACTAGTAGTGATTCAAAATTGTGAATTTGATGAACTAATTTCTGGAATTTTCTTAAATTCTTATTTAATAAAAAATTGAACATTTTTTTAATTTTTAAAGTGAAAATATTTGGCTAGATGAGGGGAAAAAAATTCTTCTACAATTGTACAAAGTTTTTTATGATAATAAATCTTATACTTTCTACCCCATATAGGTCCCTCACTCTTAAATTCTTTATCTAAATATTTAGAATAGCCATAATTAAATTTATATATCTCTTTATATATATCGATCTTGGATTCAATGATAGATTGTCCTATAGGTTTGTTATGTCCTAATTCTATATTTTTATAATTATCTAGATGTAATGGCCATAATGATCTGGCGAAAGTTAATTTATTGTGCATATTATCTTCAAGCCAAATAGTTCTGAGTTTTTTCTTATTTAGTAATATATCAGATGTTTTATAATGTATTTTCAGTTGAATATGTTTTCCTGTTAAAGAATTAAGATTCTGTGTAAATGATCCGTCATTCATTAGTATTAGTTTCCATTCTTTTGTTAGTGTTTTTAATTTTTTTTCTGTTAAGCAATGTATTTGTTTCTGTGATATTGTTAATATATTTTGAAATGGATAGTATTGATATATTGTCATAGAGTAATATATTAATATTGTATATATTGCATGAGTTTATTCTTTAATAAGCAATACTAGATTTTTTTAATAATGATTTTCCGTTCATTTCCTTAGGTATCTTAAGATGAAATAGATGTAGTATAGTGGGTGCTATATCAGATAAGCATCCAGACGCTTCTAGACTATAGTTTATAGATACTTCATTGCCAGCTAAAATAAAAGGTACTAGATTGGTGCTATGTGACTTACATGGTTTATTTTCATCATTTAGCATATATTCTGCATTTCCATGATCAGCTGTAACAATAAGTGTTCCGTTCATCTGATTAATTTTTGTTAATAATTTTGTTAAACATTGATCTACAATTTCAATTGCTTTTATAGTGGCTTCTAAATTACCTGTATGTCCCACCATATCAGGATTAGCATAATTGATTACAATAAATTGATATATATTTTTATCAATTGCATTAATTATACTTTCTGTGAGTTTTTCAGCAGACATTTCAGGAGCTAGATCATATGTATCCACTTGTGGGCTTGATATTAATTCCCTATCTTCTCCGGGAAAAGGTTCTTCAATACCTCCATTGAAGAAATAAGTGACATGAGCATATTTTTCTGTTTCTGCAAGTCTGAGTTGTTTTAACTGATTATTTGAAATTATTTCACCTAGAAAATTAATACGTTTTTGTGTATGAAATACTGTTTTAATTGGTAAGTTCGAATCATATTGTGTAAATGTTACTATTTCTAAATCTTTTATATTTTTAATTGTAAACCCTTTAAAGTTTTTTTTAGCAAAAGAATGTAATAATTGTCTTGCTCTATCAGGTCGGAAGTTGAAAAAAATAATTCCATCATTATTTGATATTACCCCTTCACATATTCTAGTAGGCGTAATAAATTCATCCGAAATATTTTTTTTGTAGTATTGATCAATAACTTCCAAAGGATCACGTATAGTATTTATTTTATTTTCTGTCAAAAGCTTGTAAGCTTTTTCTGTTCTGGACCATCGACAGTCGCGGTCCATGCTATAGTATCTTCCACTTATTGTACATATATTTATATTTTTTCTTTTATAGATACTATTTATAATTTCTTTAATAAATACTTTTGCTGTATTTGGCTGCGTATCTCGACCATCTGTAATTAAATGTAAGCAAATTTCAAAATTGTATTGTTCAGTAAATTTTATTAATGCTAATAAATGATGAATATGTGAGTGTACTCCACCATTGGAACAAAGACCTATTATATGTAGTTTACTTTTACGATTATCTATTGATTTACAAATATTATGTAAGATTGGACTACTAAAAAATGAGCTATCTTCAATTGATTTGCTAATACGAACTAAATCTTGATCAATCGTTCTACCTGCTCCAATTGTAGTATGACCTACTTCTGAATTGCCCATTTGGTTGATAGGTAAGCCTACATCTATTCCTGAAGCACTTAGTAAAGTATGTGGACAATTATCCCATAGTTTATTTATAGTTGGTGTATTTGCTAATCGAATTGCATTTCCTTTGATTTTTTCTGAATATCCCCAGCCATCAAGTATGGTTAGAACAATTGGATGAAGTGATTTATGTGACATAAATTATGAATCAAAATTATAGAGATTTATTGTTTTTGCTAAAAAAAAAGTATTTATTGTATTTTAGTATTAATTGATTATTGGAACTTTAATTGATAATAGGCATGAAGGTCTTAACTATTTTACGATTGTTGATTGTAATGGAAAACTAGAAATAATTATCTATTATAGAGAAAGGCTTTATTTATTATTTCTAGTCTTATCTGTTATATTATGTATGATTTTGTGTGTTCAGATTAACTTAGGGTATTAATAGCATAATCTAAATATGTATTTGCTTCGTTAGCAGATTGACCCGATAATCCATGACTACCTTTAATATACTGTAAAGCTTCTATATACCAGCTAGGTGATAATTCAAAGCTACGGTTGATTTCTTCTAGACCTGCCACTAAGTATTCGTCCATGGGTCCAGTTGCACCAACCACTAGGCAGTAAGTAGTCATTCTTAAGTAATAGCCAATATCACGTGCACATTTAGCTTTACCAATTGCGCTGGATGCATATGTGGGACCAGGCATCTGTGTAACAAATGGGAATTTTGTATATACTGCTTGTGCTGCTCCCGTAATTAATCTTTGAGCATTATTAGTTAAAGTTTTTGCTGCTTCTAAACTAGCAGTAGCTCTTTGATAGCGTCCATTAATAGATTGTAGTTCTCCATTACTTAAGAATCTTCCTTGACTGTCTGCTGATGCTATAGCTTCTGTGATAGGTGTTTTCATGATAAAGATTTTATATTTTAATTTAAGTAAAGTTATTAGTATTTTTGAGTAGCTGTATTATTCGTGAAGTTATACAACTGCAACTGCAGCTCTATCAAAATATGCTCCTAGTTCAGCTGTTAAAGAACTACAGTCGCCTAAAGGTACTCCACTTAAGTCATTCGCTAAAGCTATAGATGCCTCTTTCATTTTTTGAATCGCTACTGCTACAGAGGTACCTGGTGTACCTAAAGCTTGGTAAGTTTCTCTTAGTCCGTTTAGACATCTGTCATCTAAAACACTAGAATCACCAGCAATCATAGCATAGCTCACATATCGTAAAACAATTTCCATATCTCTCAGACAAGCAGCCATTCTTCTACTGGTGTAAGCGTTTCCACCTGGTTGTACTAGTTGTGGTTGTTCAGCAAAAAGGGCACGTGCGGAGTTTGTAATAATTGAAGAAGCATTAGAATTAATTTTATTTACTATATCAAGTCTTTTATTACCTTCTGCTACCATGGCTGATAGAGCATCAAGTTGAGTATTACTCAAAAATTCACCTCTAGCGTCAGCTTGTGCAACAACTTTTGCGAATGCATCCAACATGTTAATATCTCCTTGATTTTTAGGATTATTAGATTTATCCAAGAACTAATATCAAATTTTTCTTATAGATTAGAGTATCTTAAGTCTATTATAAGTTAATATGTGATTAGTACTTAATATTCTATTATACTTATAGATTAGAATTCTATTTTTAAAAAATATTAAAAATAGTCGTTTCTGTTACTAATATTTAAATATTTTAATCTCCTATAATTTCAGGCTGGGTAATTTCGTCTACCATTTCTAGTATAGAACGTATAATAGGTTTCATTAATGGATCATCAACTATGTCAATATCTTCGTACTTCCTTCTTTTAGCTCTATTAGCTACTTGTATAGTAACTTTATATCGATTATGTGCTACTTCTAATAATTCTTCCGTTTTGTATGTGATTTGATTAGAGTCAATTTTTTTATATTGATTCATGTTTAATTCTAAATAATTATGTTCAGTAAGCATGTAATTCTAGCTCAATAATATATTCTTGAAATTTGAAAATACTTGTTTTATGTAAGTTTTAGTGAAATATATGTAATACTATATCAGCAGTTATATTCTTTATACCAAGGATGAAATTGTATTTTTTATGTAATAGTAACATATGAATTTAAAACATGAGTTCTGAAATTTATATTAATTGGTAGAATAGCATGCTTCAATTTTTTAATTTAGTAATTTGAAACTTTGGAGTCTTAAATATCATATTAATACAGTATAAAGGTTTAATTATATGTCGATTAATTTAATTACATAATGAAAGATTCATATATTTTATCTAGTAAACATCAAATAATAGTCTATGCAAGCATCAAAATATTTTACTCACAAACTAAATCAGTTTTCTGGACATCCTTCTATTACTACAGAACGAGATGCATGTGGTGTTGGTTTTATCACTTGTGTAAATCAAAAAGAATCTCACGAAATAGTTTTAAATGCTTTAAATGCTTTAAATTGTATGGAACATAGAGGTGGTTGTAGTTCTGATGGAAGTTCCGGTGATGGAGCAGGAATCACAACTCAAATACCTTGGGATCTTTTATCTAATGAAATTTCTTATGATTTATTCAAGGACAATGATCGTATTGGTGTAGCTATGATTTTTTTGCCTTCTCATAATATAGAGGCTATCCAAAAAATTTGTGAGTGGGTTTTAGAAGAGAATAATTTTATTCTTATATCTTGGCGACAAGTTCCTGTTGATGAAACAGTATTGGGTTCTCAATCCAAAATTAATCAACCAGTTATTATGCAATGTATAGTTAAAGCAAAATCATTAGTTGGCGATCATCTAGAGAAAGCATTATATATAGTTAGAAAAAAAATAGAAAAGCTTGTATCTCAAACAACTTTAAATTTGAATAGGCAGTTCTACTTTTGCTCTTTTTCTTCCAGAATCATAATATACAAGGGTATGGTTCGTTCAGAGGTTTTAGGACAATATTATCAAGATTTATGTAATTCTAAATATAAAAGCAAATTTGCTATGTATCATAGGCGGTTTAGTACAAACACAATGCCAAAATGGCCTTTGGCTCAACCTATGCGCTTTATGGCACATAATGGTGAAATAAATACCTTATTAGGTAATTTGAACTGGATGAAATCAAAAGAGATATTATTTAAACGTAGTTATACAGATGATGCTTATAGTTCTTTAATTCCTATAACAAATGCTGAGAATAGTGATTCTGCAAATTTGGATGCTGTTTTAGAATTATTGATTCAATCAGGCAAAAGTCCTCAAGAAGCTTTAATGATATTGATTCCAGAAGCATATAAAAATCAACCGGCACTAAATAAGTTTCCTGAAATAATAGATTTCTACGAATATTACAGTAGTCTCCAAGAGCCCTGGGATGGTCCTGCATTAGTTATATTTACTGATGGAAAAACGATAGGTGCTACTTTAGATAGAAATGGCTTGAGACCAGCTAGATATGTTATTACTAAAGAAGGATTTATTAGTTTATCTTCTGAAATGGGAGTTTTTGAGGTAAATGAAAGGGATTGTATTACTAAAGGAAGACTAGGGCCTGGCCAGATATTTTGTGTTGATATGATTAATAATTTAGTGCTGGATAATTGGACTGTTAAACAATCGATAGCTAATAAATTTCCTTATGGTAAGTGGGTACAAAAATATAGACAAGATTTTCTAGCTGAAAAGTATATAGATAGTTTGAATATAAATATTACGGATATTACACGTCTTCATACAGCCTTTGGTTATACAAATGAGGATGTTGAACTAGTTATAGAACATATGGCCAGTTCTGCTAAAGAGCCTACGTTTTGTATGGGAGATGATACTCCGTTGGCTGTTTTATCAGGTAAACCTCATTTACTATATGATTATTTTAAACAGCGTTTTGCCCAGGTGACCAATCCTGCTATTGACCCCTTGAGAGAAAGTTTGGTCATGTCACTTACGATGTATCTTGGTCCTAAAGGTAGTATATTAGAGCCAGCGGAAAATATGTCTAGAGCAATTAAGCTGGATTCACCTATCTTGAATGAGCAAGAGTTGTTGAATATTTCTAATTATGGTTTTCGTATTTCAACTATCAAAACTTTTTTTCAGCAAGATACAAAAAACTCGAATTTTTATATAAGAATCAATGAAATTTGTGAAGAAACTTTAGCCAGTATAGAGCAAGGTGCAGAAATTATTATTCTTAGTGATCGTGTTGAAAAGTTAACACATGCGGAGGCTTATATTCCTCCGCTACTAATTGTAGGAGCTGTACATCATTACTTAATAAGAAAACAGTTAAGACATAAAGTTTCATTAGTTGTAGATACAGCACAATGTTGGAATACGCATCATTTTGCATGTTTAATAGGGTATGGAGCTAGTGCAGTTTGTCCTTATTTAGCATTGTTGACTGTTAGACAATGGTGGCATAATCCAAGAACTCAAAAATTAGTATCTAATGGTAAGTTGCCACAACTAACGATTCAAGAATCTCAATCTAATTATCGTTCTGCAATTGAAAAAGGATTATTAAAGATTCTATCTAAGATGGGTATTTCTTTATTATCTAGTTACCATGGTGCACAAATATTTGAGATTTTAGGTCTAGGCCAAGAGTTGGTCGATATGGCATTTGCAGGTACAGTTTCTTCTTTAGCTGGTATAAATTTGAATGAATTAGCTGCACAGGTGGTAAATTCTTATAATAATGCTTTTGTTAAAGATTTACCTAAGAAACTGCCAAATTTAGGCTACGTACAGTATAGGCCAAGTGCTGAGTATCATGTTAATAATCCAGAGATGTCTAAGACTTTACATAAAGCCGTGCGTAGTAAAGATAGTGTACTTTATTCTAAATATAAATCCTTGCTGAATGATCGTCCTCCAACTAATCTTAGAGACCTATTAACAATATCTAGTTATAATTCTTCTATCCCTATTGATGAAGTAGAGCCTGTATCATACATTTTAGAAAGGTTTTGTACAGGAGGAATGTCTTTAGGGGCATTATCTCGTGAAACCCATGAAACTTTAGCTGTTGCTATGAATAGAATTGGAGGGAAATCTAATTCAGGTGAAGGTGGAGAAGACCCAAGCAGATTTCAAGTTATTACTGATATTAATTCATCTGGTGTATCATCTAAGTTTGCTCATTTAAAAGGTTTGCAAGCAAATGATATTGCCAGTTCAGCTATTAAGCAAATTGCTTCTGGTCGCTTTGGTGTGACGCCAGAATACTTAATGAATGCTAAGCAGTTAGAAATTAAGATTGCTCAGGGTGCTAAGCCTGGTGAGGGTGGTCAATTGCCAGGAAAAAAAGTGAGTCCTTATATCGCAGAATTAAGAAATTGTAAACCGGGTGTTACTTTGATTTCTCCTCCCCCTCATCATGATATTTACTCTATAGAAGATTTAGCACAACTGATTTTTGACTTACATCAAATTAATCCTTCAGCTCAAGTATCGGTTAAACTAGTTGCGGAGGTAGGAATAGGGACTATAGCAGCAGGTGTTGCTAAAGGTAATGCAGATATTATACAGATATCTGGTCATGATGGTGGCACTGGGGCTTCTCCATTAAGTTCTATTAAACACGCAGGAACACCTTGGGAATTAGGGTTGACAGAAGTACACAAAACCCTGGTTGAAAATTCCTTAAGAGATACAGTTATATTAAGAGTCGATGGAGGATTAAGAACAGGGCAAGATATTATAATAGCTGCTTTAATGGGTGCTGAAGAGTTCGGTTTTGGTACTATAGCTATGATAGCTACAGGTTGTGTTATGGCAAGAATTTGTCATACTAATAATTGTCCAGTGGGAGTAGCTACTCAGCGTCAAGATTTGCGTAATCGATATCCTGGAATTCCATCAGATCTAGTGAACTTTTTTACATTTATTGCCCAAGAAGTTAGACAAATTTTGGCGGATCTAGGTTACAAAAGTTTACGAGATATCATTGGTCTGAATAGTTTATTACAGTATAATCAAGCAAATTTACAAAAAACAAATCATTTGAATTTAGATATTCTACTGGGTGATTCTTGTGAAACGACTAACTTAGGTATTAATAATAAAATCAATACGAATGGCAAAGTCCTAGATGATATTTTGCTAAAGGATCCTGATTTAGTACATGCTATTCATACACATTCAGATGTAGTTAAAAAAGTAAAGATCTTAAATACAGATAGATGTGTAGGCTCTAGAATTTCCGGTGTAATTGCAAGAAAATATGGTAATTATGGTTTTAGTGGTAATTTACAATTGGATTTTTATGGAACAGCTGGTCAGAGCTTTGGTTCATTTATTTGTAAAGGTATGCATTTAAGTTTAGTTGGTGAAGCTAATGATTATGTAGGTAAAGGCATGAATGGGGGAGAAATCATAATCTCTCCTGCCTTAGATTATAATGATATTTCTGAGCAGGTTATTATAGGTAATACATGTTTATATGGTGCTACAGGTGGTTACTTATTTGCTAATGGTCAAGCCGGTGAACGTTTTGCTGTAAGAAATTCTTTGGCACAAGCTGTAGTAGAAGGGGTAGGAGACCATGCATGTGAATATATGACAGGGGGATTAATCGTAGTTTTAGGTCAGGCAGGACGTAACATAGGCGCGGGTATGACAGGAGGTATATCTTATTTCCTAGATGAAGATAACGATTTATTGTCTAAGATGAATAAAGAAATAGTAAAAGCCCAAAGAATTATAACTAAGGAAGGAGAAGATCACTTAAAAAATATTCTTGAATTATATGAAATTAAAACCAAGAGTTTAAAAGCAAAGAAAATTTTGGATAATTGGTCTTCTTATATTTCCATGTTTTGGCAAATAGTTCCTCCTTCAGAAGAAAAAACAGCAGTTACTAACCCGCAATACTCATCTTATAAAGCTTTATCACGTTAAATCAATACAATATTTATTTAAATTGTACATTTAACTTTTTATGAAGTTTTTATTATTTAAGTTCCAATTTTTTTATATATCACACTAGAATAATATATAGTGATATAATATATCTACATTGTTAATGCTTATAATATAATAACTACTAATTTTAGTTTATTCATTAATTAAGAATTAAAGTTGAGTTAATCCCTATGGCGCATAGTGTAAAAGTATATGATACTTGTATTGGTTGTACACAGTGTGTACGTGCATGTCCATGTGATGTTTTAGAAATGGTCCCATGGGACGGATGTAAAGCTGGGCAAATTGCCTCTGCACCTAGAACAGAAGACTGTATTGGGTGTAAACGTTGTGAAACGGCATGTCCAACAGATTTTTTGAGTATACGTGTATATTTAGGTGCTGAAACAACTCGTAGTATGGGTTTAGCTTATTAATTGTAACTTTGCATTTTTTAATATACATAATAAATAATTAGGGAATATCAATTAGATAAATATATATTTATCTAATTGATTATACTAAACAATTCAATACCAATTTTTTTAATGATATAAAAGACATATAGTCTATTTCTATAAAACACTATAGTCTGTTAGTAATTAATTTGATCAATGTGCGATTTAGTATTATTAAATGAATTATTGTAATATGCCAAGTTCTATTGGCAACATGGTTATGTAGTTATTTTTTATTAGTATTACATACTGCCTAAGTACATTAAAGTATCAGCTATCATTGTACTTCTATTTAATAGATTATCTATTTTGCTCATAATTACTTTGGTGAATTTATTTTTTTATTATTGACTTGGTTCCAGATGATTGTAGAATAATTGAAAATATATCTATTTATATTGGGTGAGTGACAAACTGTGTATTGTATCTGATTTCAAGAACAATAAATTGATATGAACCTAAGTATGGTCAGTTAGTATTGTTAATATATTATCAGTTTAAGTATGAATTTCTAAACATTCTGTATTTATATCCTATGAAAAAGATCACACCAAGTCATGTATGGAAAACCATAAAAAATATAGTCATTTTTTTAAGTTTTATATTATTTACTCTTCTTTTATGGTTTTCAATAAATGAAAAAAAAAACAAGGCTACTCATTTTTTATAGAGTTTAATAATGCTTATGGCCTGAAAGAAGGTACTAACATATTAATGAGAGGTATAAATATTGGTTACGTGAAAAATATAAAAATGAATTTTAATAGTGTACTCGTTCTGGTTCATATTAAATCTAATAATATTCTGATACCTAAGAATGCTATTATTGAAACGAGCCAAACAGGTTTATTAAATGATGCGGTAATAGATATTCTTCCTTTGGAGACAATATTTATGGAAAATACGCGAGACATTGATGTATTTTCTAATGCCTGCTTAGAATCTGAATTTTTATGTAATCTAAGTTATATATACGGTGAAAGAGGATTAAATTATGATGATCTGATAAGAGCTGCGACAAGAATTTCTCAGCGTTTTGATGATCCTCGTTTTTTTAATCTTCTATATATTTTTTTACAAAATAGTCTTGAAATATCAGAGGATATTGCTAATACAACCGCCTTATTTTATCATCTTCTACGTAATTTTTTATTGTATTTCACTCAATAATAATACATTATATGCATATTTTAATAATATTTAGTATTTAATTATGACTAGCAGAAAAGCATTATCGTTAGACTTTTTGAAACCAGTTGTAGAATTAGAATACCAGATACAACAGTTGAATAAGATCTCAGATAGTTATGAATTGTCGATACAAGAAGAATTAGATCGTTTTAAAAAACAATTATATACTTTAAAGCATGATATTTTTCAATCTCTAACGCCTCTTCAACGGTTAAATTTAGTTAGACAAGCGGACAGACCTACTACTTTAGATTATATTCCATACTTAATGGATGATTGGCTTGAATTGCATGGAGATAGAGGAGGAGCAGATGATCCGGCCTTAGTGGGAGGTATCGGTTGTTTAGATGGTAAGACAGTTGTTTTTATTGGTCATCAGAGAGGAAAGGATACAAAGGATAATGTTATTAGAAACTTTGGCATGGCATCTCCAGGTGGATATCGTAAAGCATTGCGTTTAATGCGACATGCAAATAGGTTTAATTTCCCTATTTTGACATTTATTGATACTCCTGGTGCTTGGGCAGGTATAGAAGCAGAAAAACTAGGGCAAGGTGAAGCAATTGCAGTAAATTTAAGGGATATGTTTTCTTTTGATGTTCCTATAATTTGTACGATTTTGGGTGAAGGTGGTTCTGGTGGAGCTTTAGGTATTGGTATAGGTGATAGAATTCTAATGTTAGAGTATGCTGTTTATACGGTTGCTACTCCAGAAGCTTGTGCCGCTATTCTATGGAAAGACAGTAAACAATCTTTAGAAGCAGCTGAGGCATTAAAAATTACATCATCGGATTTAAAAGTATTAGGTATCATTGATTCAATTATTCCAGAACCTATAGGAGGTTCTCAGTCGAATCCTTTAGAAGCAGCTCACATATTAAAAACTCATCTTAAGAAGAATATAAATACTTTATCAAGCTTATCAAGCAAAGATAGAAAAGAGTTAAGATATCAAAAATTTCGACAAATGGGTACTTTTTATGAAGGTTAGCTTTGTGAGTTGAAGAAATGTATTTGTATAAATACATTTTAAGAATATATTGATTATATAGCAGCGTTATGCACTTAAGTAATTTATCAAAACGAATAAGTACATAAAGCTTGTGATTAATTAATATTAGTTGCAATCCAATTTAATTAAATTAAACCTATGGTGCTTAATCCAATAATTGTACCAGCACCTACCGCATGTCCTAGACTTGTGGTTGCTAATAACTCTGGTAGTCCGAACCCTTCCAATCCTAAAATAGGTATAGAAGGACCCAATCCTCTAACTTGTATTGCATATCTACCAATACCAATGCAAATCAAATTACAAACAGACATAATAATAGCTGTTTGTATAGACCAATTAGATGTATGGGGCAGTGTTGTTAGTAAAATATTAGTGTTCATATTAATCCTAATTTAGTCACAGCATTAAGTAAGATGTTTACATAACATTAATTATAATATATATGTATATATTCATCCATAAAATAGATAAGAATTTACATTGTCTAATAGTTTTGTATTAAAATGATAAGATTGTTTTGGTAGAATAATTGAAAATTTTTTTATTGATCACAGTCTAATGATAGTGTCGCATAATTTATATAATGAATGTTCCTAATAAATGCCTGTGATTGATTTTTAAGAATTGTTTGAGTTAATCAAATACTTTAGAATAAATATAATAGCTCACAATGAGCTATTTCTTGATAATTTATAATGCGTTGTGTAAGACTTAGTTTTTATTTAATGATTATTATTGTTTACAAAATCCATCCATAGTTATGTAAGCCTTTGCCTAAAAAATTAACCCCTAGATAGCAAATCCAAACTACTACAAAACCAATAGAAGCCAGAATTGCAGGTTTTTTGCCTTGCCATGATTTTGTTAATCTTGAATGTAAATAAGCAGCAAAAACAAGCCAAGTTATTAATGCCCAAGTTTCTTTTGGATCCCAACTCCAATAAGATCCCCATGCTTCATTAGCCCATACAGCTCCAGCAATAATACCAATAGTTAATAATGGAAATCCTAATCCAATAATTCTATAGCTTAAATTATCAATACTTTGTAATAAATTCATTCTATTATTTTCAATTGCCATATCGCCATTCTGAATATTATTAATATTCATAGTATTTTCTTGATTATACATAATCTCCAGATTTTTAACTGCGTATGCAGTTGAGCCTCTTTGCGAGTGCATACTTTTACCTTCAGAAATTATTAAAAATAGTATGGATAATAGCGATCCGATAATCAATGTCGCATAGCTGATCATCATAATGCTCACATGCATCATTAACCAATTGGATCTAAGAGCAGGTACTAAAGGTGCCGCCTTTTGCATGTCTTTTGATAATGATAGACTAGCAAAAGCAATAATAAATAAAGCAACTGGTATATTAATAGCTCCAATCAATCTACTTTTATTTTTGTATTCCAATATTAGATGTACTGTAGTTAATCCCCATGTTAAAAAAATCAATGATTCGTATAAGTTACTCAATGGAAAATAGCCATTGTTTATCCACCTTAATAGTAAAGCACAGCCTATACACAAATTAATACATATAGTTAGAATACTACCTAGCTGTCCGAAAAATGATAAATTTGTAAAAGCAATATTTATCCAATATGTAATTAATGTGATTAGTAGTAATGCAAAGGATACATTGATTAGATTATTTTCAATTGAATTCCAATTCATATAGATTCTCAAATATATAGTTATTATATTATATTTTAATACTTTTTAGGTTGAAATAGTTTATTCAATTCGTTTTCGCTATATATGGAATTATAATTAAAACTAAAAATTATCTAAACATAGTTTTAATGTCTTAGATATTTGATGAAAATCAGCTATATGATATAAATACATACTTTCTTGTAATAGGTATTTTTTTTTAAAGAAAGTTGTTGCCTAAGAATTATTTTTACAAGATTGCCATTATTAAGTTTGTAAATTGAAAGCGTTTTGTATTTTACTATAGTTACTATAGATTGTTTTTTATTGGTGTTATAATTTTACATTTAATTTGATTAGACTAACAATTGAACGATAGAATTTGATACACTTCTCTTCAGGAGCATACTTTTGAGTTGAAAATAATATATATATTGCATTTTATATGAACTATCAAATAATCCTATTCATTAGATAAGAGTTAATAAGTATATAAAAAATAAAACTAATAAAAAACAAAATTTGTCTTTTATTAGTTTTTAATTTTAAGCCTATGTTAGATTTTTAGTTACCTAATTAGTCAACTTTGTTTCTATAAAGCAAACAATTAGCATAGAGAGTTAATAACATAATCTAAAGCACCGCTATATTCAAGCCCTGCTTGTGCAGACATGTCTCTAGGAATACATAATCTGTCACGAGTGAATATAAATGCAGCTACATAAGAAGATGCAGGTAAGTTTAAAGTACGATAAACTTCACGTGCACCTGCTATACCCCATTCATCTAGAGGGCCAGTACCACCAACTACTAGTGAGTAGTTAATTAGGCGCATATAGTGATCAATGTCTCTATAGCATTTGTTGATTTTCTCTTGGCTGTCGCCCGCTTCACCTGGATTTTTTAGGTAAGAATACTTAGCAAAACAAGCATCACCTGCTTCTTTAACTACAGCTTCATGATTGCTAGCTAATTTTTCTGCCGCTTCCAGTCTAGCACCCGCACGTTGAATATTACCTTGAACAGATTCTAGGTCAGAACTAGAAGGAAAACGACCAGCTGCATCAGCAGCACTAATTGTAGTAGTAATAACTGATTTCATAATTTATCTCCTTAAGTTGGATTATAAATACCTATTCTAATATTATTATACTTATAAGTTTATTTGACTTAAAAGTATTATGTAATATATTGTTTAATGGCTTTTTTAGTTTATTTTTAGCTAATAGCTGCAGAAACTCTATCGCAATAGGTAGCAACTTCTGAAGATAGTGCAGAACAGTCACCACTAGTTGTATCCATTTTACGTTGAGAAGCCGTATTAGTAACAAATGCAACTGCAGCAGCTTTCATAATACTTACAGATCTAACTGAAGAATTCGTTGGAACTCCAAGAGCAATATAAGTTTCTTTCAATCCATTTAAGCATCTATCTTCAAGGACAGAACCATCACCTGCAAGAAGAGCGTAAGAAATATATCTTAGAATGATTTCACCATCACGTAAACAAGCAGCCATACGTCTATTAGTATAGCAATTACCTCCTGGTGCAATTAGTCCAGGGTTTTCACAGATCATACCAGATACTGCATCAGCAACAATACAGCTAGCATTAGAAACAATTGAATTAACAGCATCTAAACGCTTATTACCGTCTGCTATAAATGTTTTAAGAGCTTGTAAGTCACTACCACTTACATAAGCAGCTTTAGCGTCTGAATTTACCACAACTCTAGAAAATGCATCAAGCATTGAGCTCTCCTTATAAATAATTTGTTTAATGAAGGACTTAGTTGTTTCAGCTATTAATTTGTTGTAAAAGCTGATGTATTAGTATCAGGAATACAGTATAGAATACTTGTGACCAGCAAAATATAACATATTAATATCATGTAATATTTAATCAAACTGTGCAATTTCAAAATTTTTTTATTGTATATTTATAATATAGAATTTTTAATAAAGTGCTTAATAATATTATCCTTAATCATCATTCGTTTTAGGATAGCAATTAAATGCTTCTTAGAATCTATTCTATTCAATCGAGATACTTTTTTAGTATATATTGCTAATTTGAACTCTTGTTCAAGAGTCAGTTGATTTGTCTTGTCCATATTTAATACTTAATTAATCTATGAATTTATTATTGAAGTTTAACGATTTTTACTACTGATTCGTATGATCTGAGTAAGTTACCTAATTTTATTTATACTTAGAGATCTGTCGATACGCATATAGTAAATAGCGACATAGCGATATGTATTTCGTCTGATTGCATGAATTAATATATTAATAGATTTAATTAATCCTGAATTATTGAAGAAATCTTGAATTAGGTAAAAATTTTGAAACTTTCTTCTAGAATGAATATTAATTTGAGTTAATTATCTTATATTGCATTTGATAATTTCCAGGTATTTAATAAGTATTACAAAAAAGTTTACATAAGTATGAATGAATCATACGTTAATATGTTATCTATATACAATAGAGATATAAATCTGGAGACTTATCATGGCAATACCAATGCTTAGTTATTCATTTTCTACTCAGAACCAAAGAGTAGATGGCTTTGAGTATTTTCCTGGCGAAGAACAGCCTAAAATATATACAACAGATAATTTGCCTACAGCTCTTGAAATGGATGAAATCATTTGGGCAGCTTACCGCCAAATTTTTAGTGAACATCAGATTTTAAGTAGTACACGTGAACCTTTTTTAGAATCACAGCTAAGATTTAACCAAATTAGAGTCAAAGATTTTATAAAAGGATTACTATTGTCTGACTCATTTTATAATTTAAACTACAATGTAAACAACAACTACCGTTTTGTTGAAATGTGTATACAAAGGGTTTTAGGTAGAGATATTTATAACGAGAGAGAGAAATTAGCTTTTTCCGTCATTATAGGGTCAAAAGGCTTAGAGTTTTTCATCGATATTCTTTTGAATAGTGAAGAATATTTAGAAAATTTTGGAGACAATACTGTGCCATATCAAAGGAGAAGAGTAATAGCTCAACGTAGTAAAGGAGAAATTCCATTTAATTTAAAAATTCCTCGCATGGGTAAAGAATTTTTAGTTAAACAGGGCATGCCTCAATTATTATGGCCAGGTCCAGTACGTAAGTTTAGACCACAAGAACAAAAACCTAAAGCAGGAGATCCAGCTTTATTTTTAGATATGGTTAGTGAAGTTTCTCCAGCGTCTGTATAAATTATTTTAATCTACTTCTTATATTGTTTATATTGAGAGCCATGAAAAGGTATATTAAATGGCTCTTTTATATTCATAAAATAAATATAGGATACAATAGATGTATTCTTCTATGAAGAAATAATTGGCAAATGTTTAATTAGTTTTATACTTTAATCTAACTACCTAATTTAAATGCATCGACAAATAATCCATATATGATGCCAATTTTTATACAATTTACTATATATATGACAGCTGTTCGACGATTATTAAAACTATATATTATTTTACTGAGACTTTCAGTGAAAGTGACAATAATTGCTCCGGCAATTATTCCCCAGTCTCCCGTTTGTGACGGTATGGTTGATATAATAGTTGCTATATAAAACCCTAGAAATAGGCTGATAAGTTGTAAACTTACATAATCTAATCGAGATTTTATGCCATGCTTGATTGATATTATAAATTTTGTAAGTATAGACATAAGCATACATTTATATTGTTTGTAAATAGATTTATATTGGCCTATTTAAAAAAATATATCATTCACAAGATAGATTGTATGTGTTAATATCATAATTAATTTTCTTATATATCTTGTTCGCTTAAACTTTGTATAATATATTCAAAAGGTTCGCTAATGATACTTCTATCAATGTAGCTTTCTTGTCTAAATTCATCTTGGATAACTTCTTCTAGCAATTTAATACTCCTTAGTGTGGGTGAGATGGGTACATTTAAAGAATTATATGTATCTCTCAAGCCATCTAATACCCTCTCATTCAAAATGTTAGTACTGCCTGCAATCAGAGCATAACTAGCATATCTTAAGTAATATTCTATATCTCTTAAACATGCAGCATATCTTCTTGTTGTATATGAGTTGCCACCTGGTCTCAAAAGTTCTGGTTGTTCTTCATATAAACGAGCGGCCGCTTCTTTAATGATTTTTGCCGCTTCACTATTAATGAACTTTGTCACTTTTATCCTGTTAATAGCTGTATCAAAGTATCTTGTCAGCTCATTCATCGCAGGAATATCTAAGTACTTTCCTGTTAAATCATACTTATTTAGAATACTGGTAATAGCATCTTGCATTATTATTATCTCCATTAAAATTTTTAGTATGTTTATCAATCAAATGTTAAATCTGTAATTCATATTTTGAATCACAATGTCATCATATAATTAATTGATTAGTATTGTAATTTAGTGTATACAATATATATAAGAATGATAAACAAGATATAGCATAATTATAATATTTACATGTATTTTTTATATTTCTGTATCATATTTTTTTCTAATGCTTCACAAATGGATGATTTTTATTGTTTAATTAGGTTACAAAAAAACAGAACTATCTCACTGTGTTTATTCGAATCTATTCAAAATAATATAAAAAACTATAATAAAAATGTTTATCCTATTTGCTTTACAGCTGTTTCTGCTGATTCAATGTATATTTTATTATCTAAACATGATCTTGTTAAAAAGTTGTCGATGAATCATGTTTTATATATTGGACAAGAATTATATAAAGCAGAATTATCTGTAATATTTGATCAGTCATATGTGCAAAATTAGATTTGTTTTATACTAAATGAGCTTCATGAAAGGTTGAAAAAATAGTATTTATTATTATAATATTGTCTATATACTGTATAAGTAATACATTTGGGCATGTAACTCAGTGGATAGAGTACCAGATTCCGATTCTGGCGGTCGAAGGTTCAAATCCTTCCTTGCTCAACAACATAAATAGATATAGGTAAATAATCACCAATCCTATATTAGTAAATTGTTAATAGGGGCTGTTAGGTTTCTACATATAATTCTGTATACATAAGATTCAGAGAATGAAGGTAGGCTAAACTTCATTAATCCTAGCTGAAAAACAATTGCAAAACATCAAATTTTACCATTCTCTAAAAAAATTATTTTAGCTTGATATAAACATTAAGATAATATGATTATTTTTAGGTTATCAAGATATAAATTCTAGTGTATATCTTGATTGGTTATTAAACTAGATGCTCTTAAATCTATAGTTTAAGCTAAGTTTCAATCTATTTATTATTTTTTCTCTTGACTTAATCAATAATTTGATAATTGTCAACTTATCAAACTGAATTATTATGGACGTGGGTTCGAATCCCACCAGTTCCATAAGCATAATATATACTTTTTCTTTATAAAATTTATGAATCAGAAGATTTTCAAGATGGTCGGCTGATTAATGGCAGCGAATCTATAGATTAATATATTCTAAGTTATGATATATGATCAATAGATTTCATATTAATGTTCTATAACAGTCAAATATATCTTAATATTTTGTATAATATGATTGTTGTGAATTATTGAGAACTTATGATTGAAATAATCAGAATAGGCAAAAATGGATATGCTTACTCATGAAGGAAATATAAATTCATATCAGTGATTATTTATATTATGTAGAATTAATGTATGTATCTCTAAGTATGTATAACATACAATATGGTTTATATAATCTATTAATTGATATTAATACTTGAACTTATATATCTATTCATGATAATAATTATGAGAAGATTACTCAAAATATTTTGTTCTTATCAAATTATAAAAAACTCTATATGAAATCTTTATAGTGCTAATGTTATATTAAATCAATTAATTATATTAATCAATGTATTTTGTAATTGAAAGAAGTTACATGTTATTTATATATAAGCATATACCTCTATACCTTTATTTCAATATATTATACCGATTAAGGTATTAGATTGAGGGGTTACTATGAATTTTACATTTAAAATTATTTATATAATCGATTTTTAATTTTGCTGTATTGCGTAAGCTATTGTAGAATTAGAGGAATATATCTAATTTTTGTAAAATATCCTCTATGTTATACCACTTGTAGCATTTATTCTGAGTTCATAATAAAGGTTCATTATTTTATTTAATTTATATTCAATGTTTATTCACTATTTATTTAACAAAGATTATTGGTCGCCTGACCACTATAGTGTACCCGTTCAGACTCACAATCATTCTTATCGTGATCAACCCATTCAGTTGATAGCAAAAAATATGGGTGAAATAAAATCATTGTTTGCAGCAGTAAGGGTAAATCAATCTATAAATGATGCAGCTAATGATTATACGGCTACGCAAAAATTCACAAATAGGAAGTTAATACATCCTACTTTTATAACTAAGCTACTTAATAAGTACTGGCAAGAAACGATTTTTCTTTCAACTGTTAATCCATTATCTGACAATTATATTAATCAGTTGAAGTCAGCAGGTGTAGCTATGTATCAAAATGAATATAAAAAATTCTTGCTTGATTTTAGTAAAGCTTTAACAACAAGAAGAATAGAAGTCTATTTAGATGATTCTAAAGTTTCTACTAATATAAAAAGTAATTCTACCTATGTAAAATATATTTGGCGAAAGGGATTAAATTTTTCTTTACCTGATAATCTACTAAAGAATTTTTTAGACGGAAGGTATATTGATATTTCTAATGACAAAAAGTCACTTCTCTTAAACAAAATAAGTAGTAATGATTTTCCTGTATTTACTGTGATTAATGGTTCTAATCAAATTATCATGGCCGAGTTTCCTGAAAAAATGCTTAATAATAAAAATGTATTGGATAAATTATATCGATGGTACTACGATCGTTTTTTGTGGACTAAAAATAATCAGCCTTTATATGAAGGTTTATTCTTTATGAATCCAGAAGATGCAATTGAATATAAATACCATATACAACAAAAGTATAAACAATCGAGTAAACAAAATGTTTTAGATATTTTTGCTAGTAAACTTGATTTATATTATAAATTAACGAGAACTTCAGTACCAAAAATACGCTTCAGATTAATTCCTGATTTAACAGAATTGGGTGAACTTCTATTTAAATATAGAAAATATAGGCATGTTAATTTTCACAAGCAACAAACATACAGTAAAAATCATTTTAAGGGGCAACCTATATATATGATTAAGCCAATATTAGCATTTAATAAAAAATCTAAAAAACATATGGCAATAAATTATCAGTACAAATTGCATAAAAATAGAAGTCAGAAATCATATGAAGCTATATTCATGAATTACAAAACGGCTTTAACTGCTTGGCAAAAATTCAAGAAAGAAAATACGGATTATAGCTTGCCTTCATATCCTCAACTTTTAGTATATAATTTAGAGGATTTTATAAAAACATGGGAAAATGATAAAAAAAATCATGGCAAGAATATACTATTTGTACCTTCTAAAGAATCTTATAATTTTGTAAAACAGTATTATAATAATCAATCTCAATTTGGTGTATTGCAAAAATTCTCTAGTACTTTGCTATATTTTAAAGTACTAGGTAAGAGAATACTATGGTCTTTAACTAGCAGACAGCCTATGAGTTGGTAGTTAGTATATATGGCTAAAGATTTATTGAAGTGAGACTATTAAATCTAATTTATCAGTTTGAAGAGTATTATTTTCTTGCGTAATACTCCACAACAAGAAGTTCATTTAATTTCAAAGCTACCCATTCTCTCTCAATAATGCCATTAACTTTTCCTATCATTTTTTCTTTATCAAGTTCCAGATGGCTTGGTATATTGGCTAAGCCAGGAAAATTTAAATAATTTTCTACTAGAGATTTTGAACCATTTTTGTTTTTTATTGTGATTAGATCACCTGGTTTACATTGATAACTACAGATAGAAACATTTTTATTATTTACCATAATATGCCCATGATTTACTAATTGTCTTGCTGCAGGAATTGTAGGAGACATACCAAGTCGAAATATTGTATTATCTAATCTCATTTCTAAAATTTGCAATAAAATCAATCCTGTGGATCCCTGAACTTTTTTTGCGGTCTTTACGTAATTCGCAAATTGTTTCTCGTTTAATCCATAATTAAATCTCAATTTTTGTTTTTCTTCTAATCTTAGGGCATATTCTGATGGTTTGCGTGATTGCTGGCCATGTTCACCAGCTGGCGACTGCTTTTTAGAGTTTTTTCTTGTTAACCCAGGCAAATCTCCTAGTCTTCTGCATATGCGTAAACGAGGTCCTCTATAACGAGACATATTTTTTCCTTAATGTATATTATAAATTTGTAGTTTTTAATTATATCTAAACATACTATAATAGGCATTGTTTAGTAAAATATATTCATTATGAAGTTACATTTTTTTTTGGTGATAAAATCATTATCATATTTTTTCCATCTCTAGAAGGTGGCTGCTGAATTTCTGCTAAATTTTTTAAATCTTCTGCCATTTTATTCAAAAGTTCAATTGCTAAATTAGAATGCTGAATTTCTCTACCTCTAAATATGACAGTTGCCTTAACTTTATCTCCAGATTGTAAAAAGCGTAAAGCTTGGTTAATTCGCACTTTATAATCATGTTCCTCGATTTTATAACGCATTTTGACTTCTTTTAGTGTAGCATTATGCTGCTTTTTACGAGCTTCTTTAGCTTTTTTTTCCTGATTAAATTTATACTTGCCATAATCAACAATACGACAAACCGGTGGATCTGACTTATCACTAATCATTACTAAATCTAATCCTTCTTGAGCAGCTATACTAAAAGCTTCACCAGAGGAATAAATACCTAATTGAGACCCTAGCACATCTATGAGACGTACTTTAGGATACTTAATATTTTCATTAATAAGAGGTTTCTCAGTACTTTTCTTTTTTATTTTTTTTGATTTATCTAACACAAGTAATTTGCTATAAAATATATTGTAAATTATAAAAAAATATTGGGAAATATATCAAAATTATTATAACATTACATAGGTAAGAATAACATTAAAGCTACGGCAATAAATTTTAAAAGACTATTTATGAAACATACATTATCTGTCCTTGTAGAAGATGAATCAGGCGTTTTATCTAGAATAGCTGGTTTATTTGCTAGAAGAGGATTTAATATAGAAAGCTTAGCGGTTGGACCTGCAGAACAAATAGGTATTTCCAGAATCACTATGATTGTGCCTGGTGATAATAGAACAATTGAACAGATTATTAAACAGTTATATAAATTAGTAAATATTTTAAGTGTACAAGATATCACCAATATACCATGTGTTGAACGTGAGTTAGTCTTAATAAAAGTACAAGCCACCAATAAACATAGGACTTCTATTCTAGATATAGCAAATATTTTCAGGGCAAAGGTTGTAGATATTGCTAAGGAGTATTTAATTTTAGAAGTGACAGGTGATCCCGGTAAAACAATGGCTATTGAACAACTTTTAAGTGAATATGGAATTGTTGAAATTGCACGCACGGGTAAAATCTCTTTAATTAGGTCATCTAATATAAATACAGAGTTTTTAAGAAAAACTCTCAGCAGTCAAATCATACATTCCTAATTTCAATTTTCTTTTTTTCTTTAGTTAGCCATTTCCCTGGTTTTTCTGAAAAAGATAAACATTCTCGTAGATCCCAATCAAAATTTATATTATGTGAAGAATTTTTGATATTAATTTGTATAATTGTTTGAGTAGGTATAAATTCTGGTATGGTGTGAAAATCAAATTTACCATGTTGTTTTTTAATGAGTGCATAAGTGTTGCAAATATGCACATGATTACAATTAACACAAATACACATAAGTTTATTTTTTGATTATATTAACTGCGTGGATTGGGGGTGGAGGGACTTGAACCCTCACGATTATTGAAAATCAACAGATTTTAAGTCTGTTGTGTCTACCATTCCACCACACCCCCTGCATATAGCTATTCTATTTTGCTAGTTAGAATGTTAAAATAGTCAATAATAAACTTCAGGCGGCACCCAGATTCGAACTGGGGATAAAGGATTTGCAATCCTCTGCCTTACCACTTAGCTATGCCGCCTTATTGTAGACTAAAATCAGCATTATAGTACATAGTATACTCATCCTATCTAAAAGATAGATTAATTGTCAATAAGTAAAATAAATTGATTTTTAGATTCATTTAGTAAATAATCGACTTTTTAGGATGTCTTCTGATTGTATAGTTACAAGATCATTTTTAGTCAAGACTTTATCTCCACTTATAAAAATTCGATTAGCTTGTCGCATCCTCGCTCTGTCGATAGCATTTCTAATACTTCTGGCATTTGCAAAATGTGGTTGTTTCATCCTTCTTTCAGCATATTCCAATAGTACTTTATCAGCTTCTGGAGCAAATTTATATTGTTGTTCTTCTAGCATTAGTTTCGCTATTTGTAACAATTCTTCAGAAGTATAGTCAGGGAAGTTGACATGATTTGTGACTCTAGATGATAATCCAGGATTTGATTCGTAAAATTTTTCCATTCTATCCTTATAGCCAGCAAAAATAACTACTAAGTCATCTCTCTGATTTTCCATGACCTGCAACAAAATCTCGATAGCCTCTGCACCATAATCTCTTTCATTATCTGGCTTATACAGATAATAAGCTTCATCAATGAATAAAACTCCGCCCATAGCTTGCTTTAGAACTTCTTTAGTTTTAGGGGCTGTATGACCAATATACTGTCCTACTAAGTCATCTCTAGTGACAGTGAGTAAATGGCCTTTACGAATATATCCTAAACGATTTAAAATATCTGCCATTTTCATAGCAACAGTCGTTTTACCAGTACCAGGACTTCCTGTAAATGACATATGTAATCCGGGGCTTCCTGATATTAATCCTAGATTATTTCTTAGTCTATCTATCAGTAACAAAGCAGCTATTTCTCTAATGCGAGTTTTAACAGGTTGAAGACCTACTAATTCTTGCTCCAATTCATCAATCACTTCCTGAATTTGAGTTTTGTCGTATTCTTCTTGTAAATTTACTAGAGTATCGTCAGAGAAATTTTGAGTCATATTTTTATATACTTTAAATATAAATTTATTTATTCAATCTAACACTTATATTAAATAGTTAGTTAAATACTATTAAAGAGAGATTAAATAAATTAATCTCTCTAATATTAGATTATAAATTGAACTGAATAAAATATATTGATTAGTTATTTATTCTGTAATTAATAACGAGATCCTTCCGGTTTAGCTGTTGCATAGCTACGGAAGCTATATTTTTGGTTTCGTCCAATATCTTCTGATCTTACTAATTCAAAACCAGGCTCATATGCTGGTCTATTAACTATGAATGAAAGAACACAACTTTCTGTGCCTCTTGTGTTGTCAAAAGCATTTACTTTAATGTACTGACTAGAATACTGCTTACGGCAACTATTGATTTCATACATAACCGTAGCAGCATCACTAATATCAAATAATGGTAGACCCCATAGTTCCCAGTAGTTATTTCTTGGATGTGGATCTTCTGTATATTCAATATTAATTGCCCAATTTTGAGAAATTGCGTAGTTAATTTGTTTAGTGATTTGCTCGTCAGTTAGGTCCGGTAAGAAGGAAAAAGTTCCTTGTGTTAATCTCACTATTCTGTACTCCTTGTGATAATTAAGCAAGTTTTTGTAATTTTGAGTTTAAGTTTAATACAAAAAAAGACTCAAGATGTTTATACATTAGTTGTTGGAGTCTCAACAAAGTCAGCTGTATCTGTAGAAGTATAGTTGAAAGTGATATCTTTCCATAAATCTAGAGCTGTTTGTAGAGGACCACAAGTTTTTGCAGCATCTTGTAGAATTTGTGGTCCTTCTGCTACATAATCGCGACCCTCGTTACGTGCTATTACCATTGCCTCTAGAGCTACACGATTAGCTGTTGCACCTGCTTGAATTCCATCAGGATGACCAATTGTGCCTCCACCAAATTGAAGTACAACATCATTTCCAAGATAATCTAATAATTGATGCATTTGTCCACAGTGTATACCACCTGAAGCAACTGGAGTTACTTTACGTAGAGATGCCCAATCTTGTTCAAAGAAGATACCTTGAGGTAAGTTCACATCTAGGTGAGTTAATAGTAGAGTATTATAGAAACCTCTAATCATTAGAGGATCACCCTCTAGTTTACCAACAACTGTGCCTGCATGAATATGGTCAACACCTGCCATGCGCATCCATTTACAAATTACACGGAAGTTCATACCATGACTCTTTTGACGAGAGTAAGTAGAGTTACCAGCACGGTGTAAATGTAAGATCATATCATTTTTGCGAGCCCAAACACCCATAGTTTGGATTGCTGTATAACCAATTACAAGGTCAATCATAATAATAACCGTACCTAATTGTTTAGCAAATTCAGCTCTTTCATACATGTCTTCCATTGTAGCCGCAGTTACATTCATATAGTGACCTTTGATTTCACCAGTAGCTGCTATTGAACGGTTAACACCTTCCATTGAATACAGGAATCTTTCTTTCCAGCGCATGAATGGTTGAGAATTAATATTTTCATCATCCTTAAGGAAATCTAAACCACCTTTAAGGCCCTCATATACTACCCTACCATAATTTTTACCTGATAGACCTAATTTAGGTTTTACAGTTGCACCTAAAAATGGACGACCAAATTTATCCATGCGTTCACGTTCTACAACAACTCCCGTTGCAGGACCTTGGAAAGTTTTAAGATAAGCAACTGGAATACGCATATCTTCTAACCTTAAAGCTTTTACTGCTTTAAAACCGAATACGTTACCAATAATTGAAGCTGTTAAGTTAGCGATAGACCCTTCTTCAAATAGATCAATATCATATGCAATATAGGCAAAGTATTGTTCAGATGAATTTGGTACGGCATCTACCTTATAAGCTTTAGCTCTATATAGATCACAAGCTGTTAATAAATCTGTCCAAACTACAGTCCAAGTTGCAGTAGAAGATTCACCAGCAACTGCAGCAGAAGCCTCTACTGGATCAACTCCTGGTTGTGGAGTTACACGAAATAGAGCCAGTACATCAGTATCTTTAATTACATAGTCAGGATCCCAGTATCCCATCTTAGCATATGGAATTACGCCAGATTCGTAGCGTTCATTCTTAATCCTTGTCCGTTCTTCTACAGATTGAGACAT